TTTAGCTAGCACGATGCTTGCTTATATGTAGTGGGCGCAATAAAAAAAATAAAGAACTTTATTTTTTTTTACCGAACCCACAAATTTATTTATTTTTTTATCTCTAATACTTCTAAAATTCATCGGATTATTATGATTCGAACATAACTAGTCTTCGTCCCAAACGAAGTGCCTACCCAAGCCGGCCCTAATCCGTAAAAAAACAAGAGTACTTGGACTTGAACCAAGAATTTGAAGGTTGAAGCTTCCTATTTTGCCAATTAAACTACACTCTTCAGAGAATATCCGATTTGAACGGATGCGGCTAGAATATAACCTAATAAGACTCAAGCTTACCGCCTTAAACCACTCGGCCAATTCTCTTTAATTCCTCAGCGAATCGAACGCTGATATCATTCTTATCAAAAATGCACTCTACCGTTTAAGTTAAGGAATCTTATAGGGTATAATCAGCCAACTCGCTCAGCTGGCGTTCCTCTTAAGTGAGAGGAACTTTCTTCCTCTCACCCTCGGATTAGTGGCGCAAGCTCTGCTGCTCCTCTAACCCTTAATACTGAAAAATGAAGGATTTGAACCTTCAACTTATTGTGTGTAAAACAATCGCTCTACCATTGAACTAATTTTTCTTTATCCGTTTCCTGCTATTAGCTTGCTAGAGGGTATTGCCTATTCCCTCCGGGATAAAAAAAAATATATTTTTTTTTATCCCATCCTTCGGAGGGAATAGGCAATACCGAAAGCGGATGAATTTTTTACTAGGGCTAGCTTCGCTAGAACGAAGTCCATCGCTGATTTCTGATCCCGCCGAAGGGGGGATATGCAGTATTTTAGTAATTTTTTTCTGTATGCTTCGCACAGAAGCACAGAAAAAATACTGCTATGAAATACTACTTATTCCCTAACGAAGTGTACTGATTTCTGATCCCGCCGAAGGGGGGGGCGCGAGCTCTGAAATATGCAAGCTCTAATTTCGAAGAAATAGGGAGAGACTTCGTCTACAGCAGGCTCTAATTCCCTACCCCCTACGGGGGTCAGGGAATAGAGCTTGCTATGAAATACTTAATCTTTTATTAAGTCGGCGTAGACGAAGTATCGCCTAATCCGGAGGATAGTAATTTTGTGCAATGCTGCTTGGCAGGGGTCGGAGCTTGCTGATTCCTTAGCTCGCTGAGACTTCGTCTAACCAAAGGGATATGGAATACTACTGAATCGCCTTCTCGTTTTTAATAGTAATTATTATAGCACCAGTCATCGCTAATAATAATATAAAACTAGCCATAAATATTCACATATTGTGACTTGTATATAATATATGCCCTATAGTTGCTGTATGCCCTGTTTCAGCCATATTATTATCTCAACTATTACTTGATACAAACATAATATTCGCATTTGTAATGTCTATGTTTTTATTAATATAATTTAAAATATCGCTAAATTTATTTCAAGGTAAATAATATAGTATAGTATTTAATTTACTACTGTAATTATTTAATATCGCCATGTAATAAGGTAGTATTTGGAATATAGTAAAATTTGCCAGGATTGTAATAAATAAACCTAAAGATACACTATTTCTATTATTACTTTGTAATTCACTTGTTCTTATATTTATTAACATTAATATAAATAAAAATAATATTGAAACTGCCCCAATATAAACAATTAAATAAGATAAACCTATAAATGTAAGACCTATTAATATTAAATATACTGATATATTTGCAAATAAACCTATTAGAAATATTACTGAAACAATAGGGTTTTTATTAATTATTATTAAAATACCACATAATAAAGCTGTTATGCTAATTATATCTAAGGATCCTGTTAAATATCCATTCGAGAAAATCTCAGGTGTAGCTAGAAGTTGATAATACATTGTATTTTTTATACTTATATTAACCTAATATTTAGGATAGCAATAAAATTATATCTTGCTAGTGCTAATCCTGGAGCTTGCTCCTGCGTAGACGAAGTCTCGAGCAGTAAAAAAAAATAAGGAAGCGGCGAAGCCTATCCCTTTATTTTTTTTTTTCTGGTAGACGAAGTCTCGAGCTTGCTGATGAGTAGTCCAGAAGAATATTTTATCAAATTTATCTATATAAAATAGATTACCGCCTTAATTAAGACTTAAACTTATCGGCTGTAAATATGTGGGAGAGCCTCTCCCTAGCGAAGCTAGCCTCCTTGGATAGACGAAGTCTCAGCAGCAGTAAAAAAAAAGACATTTTTTTTCTAGTAGCTTATCCTTAGCCTGCTGAGACTTCGTCTATCCCAACGAAGTGGGGGGCATTCTTCTGGATAGTCCCTCCAGTATAATAAATTAAGAACCTCAATAATACATAGATACGTATAAGAAAAGTCAAACTACATCAACGAAATGTCAGTAGAATATTCCAGCTTCATAACCAAGATGATGATGGTCTGTTAAATGGTATGAATATATTCTTCATAAAGCCACTGATAAGAATATTGTACCTATAATAACGTGTACAAATAAAAAATATTAGCAATAATTCTCATTATTGTTTAGACTATATCATTTGTATAATATGTAATATAATATACAACAAAATTTGCAAGATAGAAAATCTACCTTTTTAGTCGTTGTGCTGCGCAAGCTAAAGCTACTCAACTATTAGAAATTATTTTGAGCTTGCTGATGAGTAGTCCAGAAGCTCTATCTGGATTTTTTAAAGAAGAATAACAATTAATGTTGTTAGATTTGTAACTAAAGCCATGTTTTTACATAGCTAATTCTAAGATCTTGGGGGAATCGAACCCCCTTATACCATTAAATCTTTATATATATAACTTATGTCGAGCTTGCTGTATTTCTTCGAAATTAGAAGTGTAATAAATTATATATATTTTTTTATTAAATTAATATCTATAGATTAAAACTAACTTCCTCAGTAATACATTGTTACGTATAGGAATAGTCAAACTACATCTACAAAATGTCAATATAATATTCCACCTTCATAACCAAGGTGATGGTGATCGGTTAGATGGTAAGCATATGTTCTTCATATTCCTACTGATAGGAAAATAGTACCTATAATAACGTGGAAGCCATGGAACCCAGTACCGAAGAAGAAACATGTACCAAATACACCGTCACTAATAGTAAATGAAGAAACGCTATATTCTACCCCTTGAAAGAAAGTGAATATTAAAGCTAATAGAACTGTAAAGATAGAACCATATAAAGCTCCTTTTCTTTCTCCTTTTATTAATGAGTGGTGCGCATAAGTAATAGTTGCTCCACTAGATAATAAAATTACTGTATTAAGTAATGGTAATTCAAACGGGTTTACAGGTTCTATACCCATAGGTGGTCATTGAGCTCCTAATTCTACAGTAGGTGTTAATGCACTCATTTTTTATTTATTTGTATACTTATGCTACATAGTAACATAAGTATACTTATATGGATTTAAATTTTATACACCTTTATTTAATACTGCTTTTCTTTGTTTATTCATTCTACCTTTTATTTTCTTTATTTCATCTAACCCTTCTCTAGTTAAATGAGCTTTATTACCTATAAGAAGTGCCGCCTTTTTAAAATCTTCATAATTTAAAGATTTGGCTCCCCCATGGCGCAATTTAAACTTTTCAAATATTGGAATTATTTTATCCCTAACATCTGTAAACTTTTCAACTATAAACTCACCACAGTCTGGTTTAACTATGTATCTACCACAATTCAAAGTTTGTATTAAACTTTCCAAAAGTTCTTTATCTCTACTATGTTGAGTTAAAATAAACCTTAATCAGGCAGTTTCACCTAGTTTAGACGCTGGTGATTTCTTTAATGCTATGAAGAAACATCCTTCAGCATCAGTAAAACCAGCTAATCAGTGTAAATCTTGCATATCTCTACTTGGGACTTCTGATCTCAAAGCTGGTTTTAAATTTGGAAAGGCTAAATTTAAAGAGTCAGATAATTCACCATTATTTAGTGTAGATTTAATGGATACTATCCTGTTTAAACCTTCTAAAGTAAGATGTTTACCTTGTTTCATTAAATTTATAACTTCTTTAAAGAAGATATAATCAGAATGTTTACGAGTTAGTAAAGGGTAGTTATCAAAATGATAAATAATAGTATTTAAATCATCTAGACCTGATACTCTGTATTGAACAGATTCTGCTCCCAACTTAGTAACTTTACCTACCCCAAAGAATAATCTTATTTGTTCCAACAGAGCGAGATCTTTTTCATGAAGACCTATTTGAAACGTAGCTTTTACTCTGTAACCAGTTTTAAATTTTACGTCTTGATTAATCCCTACAAAAAAACATCCTTCTCCATCAGTAAACCCTGTTACATAATTAGGATTTAATGTTAAAGGTGAAGTATTAAATGCCGATTCCCTAATTCCCTGTGGGAATTGGGAATAGGTATTGGTAGAAAATAAAGATTTTTGAATGATATTCGTGCTACTAGCACATAGAATATTTTTTGTATATCTACTACGTACTCTATGAGTAGTAGTAGATATAACAGTATTAACATCTTTTTGTTGATGTATAAAAACCAAGTTTCCCTGGCTCTCAGAGCACACCTTACAATATTTAGAAAATATTGAAGAACCGTCTGCTCGTTGCTCTTTTACAGATATAAAACTATCTGATTTAGATCCGCGATAGCCCATTCATTGGCTTAAGCCAATAATCTCTAATGATGTTACTATACCCTCAGTCCTTAATGAGGCCACTATAAGTCTTTCGACAGATAGCTTAGTTATTAGAGCTTTAGGGTTTCCCCGGAGTTTGGTTCTTATCCACAATGCATTTTGTCTATGGAAGAATGCTCAAAAGATAGCTACAAAAAATAAACCTTCAGATACTATAAATAGTATTACTCCTAGATTTAATCCTTTTTGCACTGATAATGTATGATTTCCTAAATATGTCGATAGATATTATAAATATATTTCTATATTTTTTGGACTATACCTTAATTAATGGGTTAGTATTCCTAAAAGGAGAGCTTGCTGTAGTCCCCTAACGAAGTGTACTCTCCGCCGACGACGGAGTGGTGGGTCCGCCTGGACATATCCCAGGCGGACCCACTTCTAATTTCTGATCCCGCCGAAGGGGGGGGCGCGAGCTCTGAAATACTAATTTCTGATCCCGTAAGGGATATGAAATACATATTTATTCGAAATTAGAAGTCTCGGGTACGCAGGCTAAGGAGAAGTCTCTCCCTTAAGCCCCGTAGGGGGTAGGGAATACTAACGCATTAATTTTTAATGTCTAGTCTCTGAAGACCCTAAAAGATATTTATCCGTCTTTTAGTTTCCTGCTGATTAGCCTAATTTTAGGATTTTCCAGCAATTTGTTAAATTTAAAGAGAGCACATATACATTAAATTATTATTATTAAGGCTAGACGAAGTCTAGAGCTCTATTTAACCAATAGATTTTTTATTTTCAATCTACCTTCTTCAGTAAGATGTTGTTTAAGTATTATCATATTATATACTATTTCTCACTTTTTAAAATCAGTAAGTTTATCTCCTATTAAAGGAAATTTATTAAAATAATCTATAAGAAAACTTACATTTTTTATAGATTGTATACTAACTGATAATACTTCCGAATTGGTATTATTTTTATATGTTTTTAAATTAGCATTAAGAAATAAAGCTAAATTTTCCATAAAAGGTTTCATCGAGGTTGATGTAGCTTTATCATATAAACGTTGATCTAATCTAAATTTCAAAGAAATATTTTCACTTACAGATCTTTTACGGGTTTCAGATTTAGGTTTACGTATTTTCGTCGATATCCCTGCGGGATTAGGAGCCGCGAAAATCGCTGCGCAAGCTCTGCCCCCTACATATTTAATTCCGAAATGTCCATCTGCTTCACTAAAACCGGAGAATCAACTATTATCTGTAAAGCTAGAATTATCTAATAAACTTTCCGATATATTTAAATAATATTTATTGTTCATAAAATTGATTAAATCATTAAATCTCTGGTTTTTTGGTGTTCTAAGTTTTCCGTGTACTAAATTTATAAAAAGAATAATACTTTCTATATCTCCAATAATATAACGAAGAATATTTTCTCCTGAAGAGCTAGCGCCTTGAAAACGTCCTATATTACCTAATTCTGATTGTATAAATGAATACATACCTATATTATTAATATGGGAAGTAAATACTATTCTAGGATTAAGTACTCTATTTAAACTTGTAACTCCAGTATTGGTCGAAGGAAGAGAAATGGAACCGTCTCCTTCTAAAAGACCTGCTAAATAATAACCTAAGTTATTATTATTAGTGAAAATTGTAGTATTGTTTTTATTTCTATATGTATATAAAGCCTCTTCTAAATGGATAGAAGGAATTTTTTGTGCAATATTCAAATAATAATTTAGAGCTTGCTGAGTCCGAAGGACTATAGTATTTAATTTAAGTTTACCCTCTGCTATTATATCTCTAAATCAGAAAGCCATAGATGCTACTAATGTAATTAATGATAAGTAAAACACTATATAGCTGTTGCTAAATAAGTGCATTGATAATGCTCCATTCACTGTTACTGTAAATAAAGCAATACTTGTATACAGTGGTCAAGGAGATGGTGACACTAAATGGAATGGATGATCCTGAAAATTACTTCTTATTAAATTTGTCATATATATTATATATTATAAATCTTGTAGTTTTGTACACAAGTTAAAAGCCCCTAAGATGAATCGAACATCTATCATAATATTAACAGTATTATGCTCTACCGTTGAGCTATAGAGGCTCAAGCAATAAAAAAAAATAAAGAGGCTAGCTTCGCTAGCCCATATACGAGCGAAGCTCGCATGGAGACTACGGAAAAGAGGTGATTCGAACACCTAAATGTATAAAACATAATACTTAGCAAATATCTTACCCTACCTATGGAAACTTTTCCTGCATTAGCTCCGAAAGGGCTAGCGAAGCTAGCCTTACCTCTCGTTTGCCTCGCAGTAATAGTGCAAGCTAAAAGCTAGCACTTCTCTATAAAAGCAAGCTAGCTGCTATGTATGCTATGTATGCTACTATACGAATTAGATCAGAATCGAACCGACATCTACTTCCGTGACAAGGAAGTCCTTTACCTAATTAAGTTACTAATTCTAGGAGACAAGAGATTCGAACTCTTAAAAGCAATAGCTATTGAGTTTACAGCTCAACCCTTCTTACCAATAAAGGAACCCTCCTTTATATAGGCGCTAGCTCGGAAAAAAAAAGAGATTTTTTTTTCATGCTTGCGCTTATATTATATATATTTATGGTTAATATTAATTAATCCCGGGCAACTTCCACTACCCGAACCGTATTTCGACTTAACACTAATTAGAGCCACGCATACGAAGATTCCCAATAAAAGAATATATAAAACCTATTTGTTTTTTTTACTTGTTACTAAGAAAGCAAACTTATTGCGCATGCCCCTTTCAGCATGTGACGAGTGGTTAGTACCAATCCAAGGTCTATTCACCGTGACATGGTGATTCACGATTACTAGTAATTACTTATTCATATAGTCGAATTTCAGACTACAATCCTTAAAATTTATATCCTATTTTTTGAGATTAGCTTAAATTCACATTTTCGCATCTCTTTGTTTAGGTATATGTGGCACGTCTATAGCCCACAATATCAAGGCCATGATGACTTGTCTTTGTCCCCTTTTTCTTTCCAAATTTCCAGGACTGAATGCTTTATCGTAAATAAAAAAAATAAAGCCAGGGATTACGTTAATTTCATGGAAACCACAGTTTCACAACATTAACTGGAAACAGCCGTGCAACTCCTGTAATAAAATTATTCAAATTGTGGTAAGGTTTTTCGTGGATCATCGAATTAAACAACATACTTCACTACTGGTGTCAGAAACGGTCTAGTGATTTCAGTTCCTGCGTTGCCACATTACTCTTGAGGTGAAATGCTTACACTTTCATTTATAGACCAGATACAAAAATTTCTAATTTCTGCTGCACTATATATAAAATATATTATAGCGCGAAGCTATATAAGGAATGCGTTTTAGAATAAATAATAGAAATGTATTATTATAATAGAAATATAGATCTAACCTATGGCATTCATCATTTACTGCAAAGACTACTTGGGTATCTAATCCTGTTTGTTCTCTGTGCCTTCGTCCTTCAACGTCAGTTTTTACATAGAGGGCTGCCTTCGCCTTTACAGAGTCCCTTTGGTATCACGAAATTTCATCTCTCCTCCTCAAGTACTGCCCTCTTACATAAAACTCTAGTCTTATACTAACATTTTATAAGCTATATAGACCGTCTGGGTACCCTTTAAACCTAATTAAGATGAATAACACTAGTCTCTTACGTATTACCGCGACTGCTGGCACGCAATTAGTCAAGACACGATATATATACTGTCATTATCAATATATAAACAAAGTTTCATTCAATTCTAATAAAATCTTTTCATATGGGACGGCCAGCCCTATGGTGTTATACAACTCGCCCTCACAATAAGACTTCTCTTAAAGGTATCGGGCTTGACCCATAGCTGTTTGCTCCCCATACTGGAAGACTTGCCACTTCTCCAAGTTGCCAGTTCAGCCGTTAGGCCATTGACCAAGATTCCTCACTGCTGTACTAACTTGCATTGGGGTTTTTTCAGACCCAATGTGGTCGATCAACCTTTCAGATTCGACTACGAGAGTTTAAGGCTAGTTAAGTCATCACCTTAACTACTACCTATCTCGAAGATATTTATTATCCTCTTAAAGCAGAAAAAAAAGAGCAAAAAAAAAATATATAAGGGAGTCAACTTGCTGAGGGTTTTCCCCCCTCAACACTTGTCCTTGTCTATACCCTAATTTTTTTTTTATTATATCTTTCCTTTATTTATTATGAAGGATTTACCTCCACTTTAAGGCCGGCGAAGAATATCATTATACTCACCTGTACACCACTTTTTAATTTATCAATTAAAACGTACGATTAGCATGTGTCAAGCACTTGGACAGCATTCAATCAGAGCCATCACCAAACTCAACTTTTACTTTGACTTTTTTTTCGGATATAGAACTATTCATATATCACTAATGGATCTAAATCCATTGACTAAGGTAAAAACATATAAGCTATTTACTGTGAATTTTACTAAAACAGATAATTTTCTATAAAATGCTAGTTGCTCGCGGTTTTTCATATAAATTATATAAATAATTTTGTATTATTTTCTTCCTATACATCATATAACTTTTATTAATTTCCTGGGTGCTAATTCCTGAAACGAATAGCGCCTTCAGGATAAATTGTTATTGTTCTTATAACTTTCCTCAATATAAACACTTAGTACTAATAACGAATAGCCCCTGGGGGGCGAGTAGACGAAGTCTAGTAAAAATAAAAAAAATAAAGTTCTTTATTTTTTTTATTGCTGGATTTTTTTCGTAGTACATATCCGGCGGAGCCGGATTAGTACTAGCAAGCTCTAGCTTGCTGAGTCCGTAGGACTACTAAAAATATTCGTAGGAATAGTCTAGTGGAGCTTTTGGAACTCCTGCCTACTCTTTCTTCGATATTTTTAGCCCGAACGAAGTTCCCTCCTCTGGTATTTTCGGAGGGGGCGAACGAGTAAAAAAAAAATATATTTTTTTTTATAGAGAGCTTGCGTAGACGAAGTCTCACCCTACGGTAGACGAAGTCTCGAGCTAGCGCGATTTCCTATTCCCAGCGGGAATCGGAAGAGCTTGCGCGATTTCCTATTCCCGACGTAGCCGGGAATCAGCAAGCTCGTAAGAGCTTGCAGATTTTCATATCCTTCGGTACGCAAGCTAGCGCAAGCTCGAAAATACTAAATTTTTATCTTTTTTTTTATATAGGCATATTTCTTCGAAATCAGCCTAGCCAGCATATCCTTCGGATAGGGAGAGACTTCGTCTATCGCTACAAATATTAATGTAAATCTAATCCGTCTTTTATATAAGAACTAGATAGTACCACGAACACCTGCGCCTGGATGAAGGCTATTGCTAACTCTAAACCTGAAAAGGCTATAATAAATAATAAAGGTATTAATCCTAAAATGAAGAATATAAAACCAGAATTCATTATATTATAAACAAAACCACTTAATATGCTTAATAACATGTGACCAGCTGCTAATCTAAGACCTAAAGATACATTTCTGGCAAGGTATTTACACCTTTAAAGATGATATTTTATATTTATGCCCCTTGTTACGAAGTAACAAATCCATCCCACCCTCACAATTTAATTTAATAAACTGCTATGCTAAATACATTGATATTTTTCTTATACTAAACTCGTACAGCTTAATGTAAATCTAATCCGTCTTTTATATAAGAACTTGATAATACCACGAACACTTGCGCTTGGATAAAGGCTATAGCTAATTCAAGACCTGAGAATGCTATAATAAATAATAAAGGTATTAATCCTAAAATAAAGAAGATAAATCCTGAATTCATTATATTATAAACAAACCCACTCAAGATGCTTAATAGCATATGTCCCGCAGTGATATTCGCGGCTAATCTAAGACCTAATGAAACGTTTCTCGCTAGATATGATATGAACTCGATAGTCACTAATAAAGGTAAAAGTGCTAAAGGACAACCAGCAGGTACTAATAAAGAAAAGAATTTTAAACCATGTTTTTGGAATCCTAATATAGTTGCACCTAATACTATTGTGAAACTAAGAGCAAATGTTAACGCAAAATGGGCTGTAGAAGCAAAGCTGTATGGACAATACAGTAAGTCTTATAGACTTACCGCGGTGGACTATATCTTAATCACTTAGTTGTTATTTTAAAACTGTGTTAAGTGATCTTTCACACGTAGTCTCTGAGGATCCTACTCATAACGAGGCAGAAAAAAAAAATAAATAGAGCAGCTTTGCCTAGCCTGCTGAGACTTCGTCTATCCCGACGAAGTGGGGATACGCCTATTTTTTTTTTATCGCTTGTTATTTTGGTTTCCTGCTGATAGTTCATTGTTTCATCCTTTAAGATTTTCACCAGTATTGGTACCTAAAGGCATTAGAAGTTTCCAGCATATAGTGAAATTTATTATATTTTATTATTATTATTATTTATCTATGATATTAGAATTATCTAAACATTTATCTATTCTTCTATTGTTATTCTCTTTCTATTCATATTACTTTGAATTAACTTTATCTTTTCTAATCCTTCATCCGTTAAATGGGCTTTAGATTTTATTAGTTCGGCTATTTGTGCAAAATCTAAGTAATCATATTGTTTAATACCTAATAATGGATATTCGTTTAAGAAAGGTATTAGCTTATCATTTATATCTGAAAAGATTGTTACTAAGTATTGACCTTCATCACGTCCTGGTGATTTGTAATATCTACCACAGTTTAGATAAGTAGTTATATCCTTTAACAACTCTTCATCTTTAATATGTTGAGTCAATGAAAATATTAAACTAACATTTCTATTATTTTGAGTTATAACTTGGAAACTTCCTTCAGCGTCTATAAATCCTCTAATTCAATTTAAGTTTTTAATCTTAACATTTAAAGTGTTATATCTTACTGAAGGTCTCACTACTGCTTTTGCAGTAGGGAAACTCTCTTTAAACTTATCTGATAGACCTCAGTTTAATGAAGCTTTAATTCCTACTAACTTCAATATACCCTTTAGAGATAAATGCTCTTTATTCTTTATTATAGCTATAGCTTGCTTAAATAAAAGATAATCAGCTCTCTTTTGAGATATTAAAGGATAACTATCAAAATGATCTGTGATTATTTGTAAATTATTTAAAGAACTTACACGATATTGCATAGAATCAACTCCATGTTTATAGATCTTTCCTGTTTTAAAAGTTCTTTGAATAGCTTCTAATAATTTAATATCTTTATTATGTAAAGATATACTAAAGATAGGCTTAACTTGTCAACCAGTTAAGCTTCTGTCTTTTTTAAATATAGAAAGCGAGAAACAACCTTCTCCATCTACAAACCCTGTAAGATAATCAGGATTAAGGTAGAAGGTGTTTTTATTGTTAAAACTATATCTAGGACTATCCTTAGATATGTTTATTTGTGTATCTGGCTGAGAGTCAGAGTTAAGAGAAGAATATGATTGTACTTGAAATATAGGTTTACTATGTAATCCTGATACTTCAAACATGTTTGAGATAAATAATGATAAAATATAAAGGCTCCTGTTAACCATACCCATTAAATTATTTATTAATATAAATATAAATAAAGTATATATAAATGGGAAATAAATTTGACCATTTTTAGGGTTTATTTGATTTGTAACTATATTATGTATAGTTACGTATAATGATTCTTGAGCTATTGATCAGTTATTACTAACTAATTTATTATAGTTAGTTGAAACTATACTTAAAACTAATATAATTAAAGCTCCTATTGTTAAATATAATCCTATGTTAGTTAAAGATAGATGTAAGTTACCACCTAAAACTTCTAAATTTAATATGTCTCTTATTTCAAATTGATCTAAAGGACTTCTTATTTCTTTAGCTTGCGCAAAGAATAAATTTTGTTTTTCTATAGAAAACATCTAGTAGTATTATTACTACTATAATATATAAATCTTTAAAAAGCTAAATATTGGCAAAATAGGTATGAGCTTGCTAGCTTTTAGCTTTAGCTGTAAGCTAGCTAAGAGCGAGATATGTATAGCCTTCTATGAAGAGCTAGCGCCCTCCTCCCCTTAATATATATTATATTTTATTAATAAACATACGTGATAAGAATAAACGCACTATTCTTGGTAATATGTATTTAGATAATACGTATAGAATAAATACTATTATAGCAAAAGCAAATACTACTTCATTCATATAATAAAAAGGTACTAATTGTGGCATATTAATTTTGATTATGATAATTATAATACGTGCACAACGCGTCACTCGTAGGTAAATAAAAAGTATATAAGAGCGGACTTCGTTCTAGCTAGCTTGGCTATAGGTTTGCTAAAGCTAACCTTATATACTATATATTAAACTATTCATAGAATAATCTAATACGTTTAAAATTAAAGAAGGATATACACCCAATACAACTGTAAATAATACTAATATAAATAATAAAATAAATTCTCTTTTATTTACATCGTATATACTTTCTTCTATAAATCTAGTGAAAGAACCTCCGAAAGATATTCTATTAAACATATATATAGTGTAGGCTGCAGAAAATACTACAGAAGAACAAGCGAAAACACCTAATACAGGTAATCTTTCTATTATACTATAAAGTGACATAAATTCACCTACAAAATTTAAAGTTAATGGAGCACCACAATTACCTAAAGCTAATATAAAGAATAATATAGCAAATATAGGCATTAATTGAGTAATTCCTCTATAAAAATATATAAGTCTAGTACCTGTTCTATCGTATAATATTCCACCTGCACATATAAATAAACCACTTGACACAAACCCATGGGCTAAACCTAATATCACACTTCCTTCTAATCCTTGCATAGTATTACTAAATACTCCTATTAAATAAACTGAAGCGTGACAGACTGAACTATATGCTATTAGTTCTTTTACATCTGTTGTTCTTAGTGTACTAAAACTAGCATATATAATTGTAATTACCGCTATAGTAAATACAACAAAAGTATAATCTAAAGAAGCTTTAGGTAATATAGGTAATATTAATCTAAATACACCGTATAGACTTAATTTTAATACTATTGCGGCTAATACAATACTTCCACCTAAAGGAGATTCAACGTGAGCTTTTAATAATCAATTGTTTAAAAATATTGTAGGAGTTTTTACAGCAAATGATATAAATATTCCTATAAATAAGAATATTTGAGTTTTATATTCAAAATTTAGTTTAAATAAAGTATCAAAATCTGTACTACCCATTATAGAAGATGTACTTAAAATCGACAGTAGTAAAAACAAAGAACCTCACAGCGTATATAAAAATAAATAGTAGCTCGCACTTACTTTATTATCTGATCCATATAAACCTATTAATATAAATAAAGGAGGTAATATAGATTCAAAGAATATATAGAATGACATTATGTCTAAGCTCATAAAAACTGCTAATAATAATGTTTCTAATAATAACATAATTATTAAATAAGATTTTACATTTTCTTTTATAGAATCTCAATTAGATAATAATGCTATAGGCATTATTATTGTAGTCAATAATATAAAATATATAGAGATACCATCTACACCCAAGTAAATGTCGAATAGTTGTACATTGTAGTGTTCTTGTACAAATTGAAATTGATTAGTACTGTTATTAAATAAAATAAACATAACTAATGATATAATTAAATTTATAACACTAGTAGTAAGCGCAATCGTTTTAGTAAATAACTCTGAATTTTTATATGATCCTGAACTAGCTACAACCATTGTCCCTAGTAGAGGTGTAATAATTAACGAGGATAATAACATATGTTGAAGATTGATATTTATTGCTCTTCAAATAATTTACTATGTCCGCCTATATACATGTGTCTCATGGCCTTTATGATAAAGAGTATGCTATTGATACTCTTTATCATAAAGAGTTAATACAGCAGTAGCTGCTTGTTCTACCTCCACTATTCCTGCCTTAGCTTGCTGCTATGCACTTATCCATATTCCCGAGCTTCGCCCCCCGAGCTTGCTGGTCCGTAGGACTAGGGGGCGAAGCTCGGGAATATGGGATCGGGAATCGGGAATAGCCTAGCAAACAATAATATTGGTAGAACGCTTATATATAATACCATCCATATTACCGAGCTTCGCCCCCCCCCTGAAGAATGCCACCCAGTGGGAGGCTACGACGGGAATCGGGAATATGGATTAACTCTATGTGTTTGCTGAGTCCGGAGGACTATATTCTTCTGGCGCAGTATTTTTTTCTACGTTATTCCCGCCGAAGGCGGGAATCAGCAGGCTCTAAAATTACTAAAATTACTAAAACATGTTCACATTTACTACAGTTATTCCGAATATATATAATAAACAAGGAATTAATATTATAAAAGCAAATAAAATAGGTAATAACACAGTTCAACAGAATGACATTAACTGGTCAAAACGTATTCTAGGGAATGAAGCTCTTACCCAGATAAATATAAATACCATTATTGAGCTTTTTATACCTAAAGTTATACTATGTAAAAAGCCATCTACAGAAGAACTAGTCAAAATTCCTCTTAATTTAAAATATTCTAAAGATGTAATTCAGTTTATATCGAAAATATATGCATATATATAATTTAATAAGTCAAATCAATATACAATGTCAAATTCTAATAAATAACCACCTAAAAATAAAATACTAGTAAATATACACATTAATACAATACTAGCATATTCAGCTAAGAAGAAAAAGACAAATATTACTGCAGCGTGTTCTGTCATAAATCCACTTACCAATTCAGATTCCTTATACTCAAAATTATTAATTTATAGGTTTAAATATGTACATGTTTTTATAGATTAGTTCATTATTTAAATACATAGCTTGCTGAGTCCGTAGGACTACTACAGTTACTTTAGATATATTTAAATAATTAGCTAATTCTACATTATTATCAAATTTTTTGATTAGATTATCTTCTAAATCGAAGATTCCTACACCATTTGAATATTTATTTCTTTTTTTTGCCATTAATTTTTTAGTTTCATCACTATGTATTCTACCAAACATAGGATTTAACTCACCGGGTTTACTTATTAATTCTAATACTTTTTTGCTATGACTTTTACCAAACATAGGATGATTAGTTTTATCTTTATAGCGTTCAATCATTTTCTGTATAGCCTCATCCGTATGTTTATAACCTAACATACTTGAAGCTTCTCTTTTCATATTATAAAGAGTAGAAAAATCCAACGCTTTTATGTAACTAGTAGGCGAAGCCCCTAATTCAGTTAAACTTTCATTACTTAATATTTTAGTCTCATAGCTAAAATATTCATAAATAATTCAATTGAACTTATCTAATCCATATTTGTCAAAAGCTTTTTGTATAGTCCTTCGGACTCAGCAAGCTCTTAAATTCGACTTTTTATTGTTTAAATGTTCATTAAGTCTAATATAAAAATCTTTAGCGCTTCCAATATATTGTTTACCATTAACAGTATTAATAAAGGAGTAAATACCCCCCTTATTCTTTAGAATTTCTTTATAAGAATCTACGTAACCTTTATCATGCAAGGTTCTTATAACTAGTACAGGGGTAGGGTTTACTGTTGGTATATTAATTGAAGGCGAACTTGCGTCTGAGTAAAATCTTTTGGTTATTTTAAGGGTTCCGCCTTGCTGGCTAGAAAATAAATATTTATTAGTGTAGTTACACATACATATTGCCTCCGGAGATTTAACTCTAGAGGGTAATAATTTTGAATTTATTAATCTTATATTTTCATATAAGTCTGGACTATACCTTATTTAATATCGAGCTTGCTCGATATTAAATGATCACATCTAGTCTCTGAAGATTCAACTTAAGTTGATTACCTGCTGATTCTCTTAATTAAGAAATTCCAGCAATTTGTGATCTTTAAAGAGGCCAAATCTGGTTAAATAGCCTCTGCTAAATCAAATGGTGCACGATTAGTCTCTGCCACAGAACCTATAAAGAATATTATTAATATACAGAATAGAGGTAAAGCTAATCATACTATTTTTTGGAATTGTACATTTATATTTAAATTTAAGCTATTTGTTATCATTATTATTATTAATAATACAGAACTTAACACTAATTCATAACTAATTAATTGAGCTGTACTTCTTAAAGATCCTAAGAAAGCATACTTACTATTAGCACTTCACCCGGCTAATAAAATTCCATAAGTAGCTAAACCTGAAACAGCTAACATATACAATATTCCTAATTCCATATCCCCTAATGATAGTCCAGGACCGTAAGGAATAACTGCATAACCTAATAAAGCAAATATTAATGTCACTATAGGTCCTAAGAAAAATAGTATTAAATTAGCTTGTGTAGGAGCTACATATTCTTTTAAGATTAATTTTAAAGCATCTGCAAATGCCTGTAAAAGACCGTAATCAATTGTGTTATAAAGATTTTACTCTTAATCCATCTCTCACAAGATGGTTCAGACTATGTTTTCTTCTAATTTTTTTTTATAATGAGTATCCCTGCGGGATTAGCAAGCTCGTATTTCTGTCATACTATTACAAATTAAATTAGAAGGAGAATACTGAAGTATTTATATAAAAATACTCTTTAGTCGTTGAACGTTCTTATTAGTAATAATAAGCTTCGCTTCAAGTTAGCTTAACAGCTTTTCTTGAAATTCATCCTCTGTTTACCTTAATTTAGTTAAAAATAAGGGGGACTAAACGGGTTTTAATCCTACTGCGTTAGGACCAAGTCTTCTTTGCATACTTGCCATAGTTTTTCTTTCCGCTACAGTTACATAAGCTACCACTAATAAAGCGGGTAACATTAATATTATATTTTCAATTATTGAAATAATAGTAGGAGAATAATTCATTTTTTTTTTATTTGCTAGTGCTCCGAAGGAAGCACTACATCTTTCTTTGTTAATGTGTGCTAACTCACTAGGCAGATTTCTATAGCTAGTAGGAGGCAGGAAGGAGTAATATCCCAGCTACGCAGGGATCCGCAAGCTCGAAAATACGGCGCATGCTCGTCCCTAAATAGAGCTTGCTAATTTCTGATCCCGCCGAAGGGGGGATATGTAATATCAAACTAGAAATAAGCTAAGCATAAATATAGTAAGCTAGCTATGTTTTATTTTGTTTTGTTTAATCTTATAATATTAATAATACTAAATTAGTGTACGAAGCAGTAGCCATATTCCCGATTCCCGATTCCCCATTCCCGATTCCCTATTCCCTATTCCCGGCTAGCCGGGAATAGGGAATAGGGAATTAGGGAATTAGGGAATTCGGGAATTCGGGAATTAGGGGGAGGAGTAGACGAAGTCTAGAGCTTGCTAATTCCTCCGAAGGATGGAATAGTCTAGGGCGTAGCTCTAGACTTCGTCTACTAGATAAATAACAGAAGAATAAAGCTAAAGTTAGAGCTATTAATGTTTATAAGAAGCATTTAATCTCTTAAATTCATTGACTTTATCTAATATTTGCGAAGTATAGTTAACATTTTCTTTCTTTAATTTACCTTCTATTTCTAATCCTTTCTGTAATAAATCATTTATTTCTTGACCACGTGTTGTTATTAAACGATCAATAATACTTATTCTTCTACTAAATTTATCTGCATCAGTGTCCGACATAGTACCAGGAACATCTAATGACATATTACCGCCTGCATCTGTTATAACATTTATATTATTAGTCAAGATGATACTGTGAAATTGACTTATAAAATCAGAAAGTTGAGGTAATAGTTCATTAATCTTTAAAGTTATATCTGTAAGCTCTACCGGTGAAACCGTACTTTTTAACGGAAGATTCACAAAGACATGAGGTCTAGGTATATCTATATCTTTATATGTTAAAAGATTAATTAATTTTAGGGCTTTTGCCTTCATATTTTTTATTGTTGTAATTTAATTATAATACGTGCACAACGCGTCACTCGTAGGTAAATAAAAAGTATATAAGAGCGGACTTCGTTCTAGCTAGCTCTTATATACTATATATTAAACTATTTATAGAATAATCTAATACGTTTAGTTTATGGCAAGGAGGAACTTTGTTCTAGGCGAGCTTGCGTAGACGAAGTCTCTCCCATCCATATCCCGAGCTTGCTACGCAAGCTAGGGATCAGGAGGGAATACTAGTAAAAAAAAATAGGGTGGCATTCTTCCGTGGAACGAATCGAGCTTGCTGGTCCGTAGGACTACCGACCCCTTACTCGAGGGCGAAGATGCTCTCCACGAATAGTCCCAGCCTACGCGCACACAAAAGAGTAGCTTTAGCTGGCTATTTTTTTTTTATATCTAAGCGTACTCCTATTTATACGAAGTCGTACCCTCCTTCTATAATTCGTGCTTTAGCTTTATAGCTTTAGCTAAGCCAGCTAAGCTAGATATTAAATATTATGATCTAGAAGCAAAAATAGCCGATAAAAAAATTTTCTTTATTGATTTAATAGACTACTTATTATCTTTATAATATAGATTTCTCTATACCTATCTCATCTTAGACTCGAACTAAGATCTAAATATTAGAAGTATTCTGCTCTGCCATTGAGCTAATGAGACTTAAATCTAGCTTTTCATGTATACGAGGAATCGGCCTTGCCCGATTCCCTAACGAAGTGTACCCCTAACGAAGTGTATCCTAATTCGGGAATTCGGGAATTAGGTAATACGAAAAGCAGGCTATACAACTAATTAGCAAGCTATATAAAGCTAGGAATATTATACGTACTATGTAGCGTTAATATACCCAGCGAGTAGGCAGGGAGGCTAGCTTCGCTAGCCTCCCCCTAATTCCCGAATTCCCGGAGGGAATATGGCGCTAGACTTCGTCTGGCGGCGCGAACGAAGTCCGCTCTAAAAAAATATATTTTTTTTTATTCGTCTAATCCCGACGAAGTGGGGATATTCGCCGGGAATATGGTTACTGCTTTGTTATGAAAAGCTAGATATAAATAGGCGTACGGCGTACTACGTACTGATTTTAGCTTTGTAAAGGTAGACTTACAAATGCATGAGGTTTTGGTGGGCTTGATAATCCTCACTCTAAACTAGTGTAGCTTCTATTTAAATTAGCTTGTAATACGTCTGTGTAGAATCCTGGAGTTAATCAAGGATTTCTAGAAGCCACTTTTCCTTCTACTAATTGTGAATATACAATATATAAGAATAATCATGCAGCTATTACACTTACTATAGAACCTATACTACTTATTAAATTTCAACCTGCAAAAGCATCAGGATAATCACTAATTCTTCTAGGCATTCCTTGTAAACCTAAGAAATGTTGAGGGAAGAATGTAAGATTACATATTGTGTGGACTATATATTGATTATTTTAATTAATTAAAATAACCTCCTTCGTGAAGTCTCTGGGGATCCTACTAATAACATGTGTTGTTACTTTGGTTTCCTGCTGATTGTCTAGATACACTCAAGATTTTCACTTATTTAATAAGTACTTAAGCTTTATGAGAGTTTCCAGCATATAGAAGGATTGGGAGGGGCTAATCAAATTAATTTTGTTTAGGGATAGATTGTATTAATCAATCTTCACCATTAAGAGTTATTCATTCATTTTTATCAATATTATTTTTTACAAGAGTTCATCTAACTTTGAAGTGTTGTCTAGCTCCATTTATGGAAGGGAAAATCAATTCTTCACCTTGTCTATTATAACAATAGACGAATTTACCTCCTATACCATATTGAGGAGCTAATGAACCTTTCAATCCTTTACTTGGATGGCTATTTTCTGTATAAAAATACTTTATACTGTCACTAATAGCTTTCTTTGTCTCAGTTGAAGTCACACTACCAAACTTAGGATGATTCTCTTTGCTTAGTTTTTCTTTTAATTTAGTAATTGTGTCGATACTATGTTTGTAACCTAATGAATTGCCAGCTACAGTTAAAACATTATATTTAGGTGTATAATGATCAATTCATTTTTGTTCTAATATTAAACAAAGATCTTTTTCACATAATTCTATAATTGCCAAAGAAAAATTATCTAAACCATATTTTTTCATAGCTCTAATTATAACTAACTTAGATGGTTTTTGTGAGTTAGTATAGTAATAATAACTAACCATTCTGCTAGTTAAATTTGTGCTACTACCTATATATAAATCATTAGTAATGTTATTTATAAACAAATAAACACCTGATTTTTTTCTTAATTCTTTATATATATTTCTTTTTTCTTTGTTAACATTTTCAAAAAATAATTCAAACGACCCTTGATTAGGATCAAACTGAGAATTTCTACGCTTTGTAGAAAATCATCTATGTAATCTATCCTTCATTACAAAAGTACTTCCCTTTAGAAAAACCCCTATGAATAAAAGTCAGAATTGAACTTTAGCTAAATTTAAGTTATAATTTAAACCTAATATTTTAGGTATTCAGAAGTATCAACCAGCAAACATTGCGAATACAGCTCCCATACTTAATACGTAGTGGAAATGCTATTTTTAGTATTTAATAAAATTGTGGACTATATCTTTACCTGTAATTAATATGTTATTTATTTTCAGGAGCTTGCTCGTCCTCCTGATCCCTAAGGGATATGGATGGACTAGGGCTAACCCCCAAATGTTTGGTAACAAAAGGTACTTTATATCATAAAGGGTTATTATATTTAATTCAATTAATCATGAAATCTGAGTATATTTTATGTTCTATACTACCTTTAGGTGATGTTTTATATCCCCTAATTTCTATGAAAGGTTTAATTTTACTTACTCTGTAAAATTTAATATCAGAATATAATCTATTATGCATAAAGTAATCATATATAAATAACATATTATTAACATTTTGAAATTTAAAGGTTATAGATGAGAATTCTTTTTCTAGCGAAGCGCGCTGATCCCTTTGGGATAAGGAGTTTGATCTTTTACGTTTAATAATAGTAGGTTTAGAATTTAATAGAGTATTATCAAAATTTAACTTGGAAGAATATTCATTATATTCAAATTCCAAATTACATTCTATTCTATTTCCAGCATAATTAAATACTATAGAACCGTCAGTATCTATTAAACCTGCATAATAAGGATCATATAATTTTATATTATAATCAGCTTCAATATAATCTAGATTATATAAAGCACAAGCTTCTTTAAAACCTGGTACTTTAAGTCTGATTAATCCATTAATATGTTCTAAAATATATTTCATCTCTTCTTTTGTAGATACTATATATATTGAATAAGGTTTATTTTTATCTGCTCTAATTCTACCTATATGTAAATAATTTTGTATGTGTGTTAAAATTCTAATATCTCTATTATGTAATTTTATTCTGATTTGTTTAAGAACTCTTTGTTTATTAGTAGAATTTGTTCTAATATCAAAATTTCCATCCCCATCTATTATACCGGCAAATCAATTTCAAAATTTATAATCTTCAGTATCAGGTAACTGACGTATAGTCTCTGAGAATCCTTTTCAGTTTTCTGCTGATTGTGTATTCATAAGTTCAGAACTTATTGCTATATTGTTATTTTGACTATTTAAAAGAAAAATATTCTTACTAACATCTAATTTATAAAGATAAGCCGTATAAATAAATAGTAAACAATATGCAAATAATACAGTTTCCAGCATATAGTCAGTTGCAAAATAGCACTTAAAAGAAGATATACCATTCAGGCCCATTTGAGCAACTACATAATAAGTATCGTGGAAGGCTATATCAAGTGAAGCATTAGCTAACACAACACCACTCACGTGTATGTGTTCGATTTAATTATATTAGTTACTTCTATGGTAACTAAATAAGTACCCATTGTACGTAGTATTTTTTTCAATATTAGATCTTATTGTATCATGAGAAATATTTAAAGCTTTTGCTGCAGCCAGTATTCCATCATATTTTTTGCCGAAGGATGAAATTCTCCATCTTTAAATACAAAGATGGCTTTTCTAATATGTTTTTGACTCTTCATTTTTTCTATTAAACTCATATACTCAATAGAATCAACCTCCATTAAAGGTTTATCGTTTTCATTAAAGAGTTGATTGGATATATATCAAGAAGATCTAAATAAAGATTTATCTGCCATAGCTCTCTTTAAAGCTATACTAATAGAAGAACTTCCTAATTGTACTGCAAGTGATCTTAAAGAAGGAACTATAACTAACAGTGTTTTAAATTCATCGTAAATATATACAGAGGCTGAAGATCTACTCTTTGAAATTCTTAACTTAGTGTCTTGCAGATGTGGGACGCCTATATTTCTAGCTGCTTCCTTCACTGCATTATATTCAGGTTTAATTAATTGAGAGCGTGCTGAGTCCTACGGACTACCAAAAAGTTTCTCTTTCTTCTAAGTTATGTACATTTAAATCTACTTTCTCTAAAACAATGAAAGCAAAATTAACAAGCCCGTATTTTATAATAGCACTTGAAATAGGTCTTCCTTTTTGTGCAGCAGCCAAGGCCAAATTAAAATAGTTATATAGTCTAGTTTTAATTGATCTTGAGCTTCCTACATAACATTTACCATTCAATTTATTAACTATCATGTAAATATATCCTGTTTTATCTTCTTTAAACTCTTTATATAAATCTTTTCTATCTTTATAGAAATTTTCGTATATTTTCAAGGCCTTGTTAGTAGGCGAAGCCCTTAATCTATCCAAAGCATTAAGTATATTTTTATTTAATAAAATAAATGAAACCAAAAATAGTAATATACCACTCACTGTCGTTTCATTAGGTCAGTGATCCCCTAATGGGTCTATTTATAATTTTTAACCGAATAAAATACATTAATCATTTAATCTTTCATAACTAAATATGTAACCATTATAACAACCCCCTATTTTAGCATATTTTTTAATTGTACTATGACTAATATTTAAGTCTCTTTGTGCATCCGTTACTCCTTCATACTTACGTATGAAATTTTTATTAGTATCGTACACAAATATTCCTTTTCTAATATGACTCATATTATTAATATCTAATATTAATTCTTTACATTCTTTATGTGTTCAATTAGATATTAAAGGATTATCACTTATATTATAAGGTATATTGGTAAAATATCATTCACCTCTAAATATAGTTTGCTCTCTTATAGCCTCAACAATAGTAGAGTGATTAGATTTAATTAAATGAGCTAAAGATGAAACGGAAGGGAAAATAACCAATAAATTTTTAAAGGAATCATAAATATAAACAGGATAAGCTGATTTAGCTTCTATCATTCTTACTTTACTTTCCATAGAATGACTTTTATTATAAAAAGGGTTATTTTCACCTGTTAAAGCTTTAGCTATTAAACCTTTAGTTGTATCACTATGTACTCTATTACTAGCCAATTCTGATAATAATTGTTTAGTTTCTTCTGTATGCTTATATCCTAAAGAAGAATAACCTTGCTTTAATACATTATAATAAGGCAATATAGATGTTATAAAATAAGTCTCTCTAACAGTTAAAACCTGGGGTTCTACATACTCCACTATTAGTAAAGTAAAGTTAGATTGACCATACTTAAGTAAAGCTTTTACAATGGGCATATTAGCATTTTGTCTACTTTTTAAGAAAGTATTGTTAAGATAATTTTTCATTCTAGAAGCTAAGTTAATAGAACTACCTATATAAGAATGCCCGTTTATGTTATTTATTAAACAGTAAATCCCTGATTTATCTTTTTGTTCTTTTAAAATAGAAGATCTATCCTCTTTAAATTGAGAATATATCTTTAGTGGTGCTACTAACGAAGTGTATCCCGCCTTCGGCGGGAATACAGCTAAAGCTACGAAATTTTTTGTATTATCTTCTTTACTAGAAGTTGAGTAATGGTTACGTAAGCTATAAATAGTTTTTGAATTAAAACTATTGTTACTAAATGAAGAGGCGGAGCCTATTAATGCATTTTTATTTCACGGACTATATCTTCTCGTAAATATATTACGAGGATCGCGTGTAGTCTCTAAGGGTCCTACTAAAGCATTAAATACCCGTAGGTTCCCTGCTGATTGTTCAAAATTATACATTGTCACTGAATATAATTCTAGTAGTATAATTGTCAGAAGTTCCCAGCATATAGCGATCTTTAAAGGGAGAGCTAAGTGGTTTTTTATTAACCCTCCTATTGTAAACATAAATACAAAACCTAATGAGAATAACATAGAAGGTGTCATTTTTATAGATCCTCCATAGCAAGTAGCTAATCATGAGAATATTTTTATACCTGTAGGTACAGCTATTATTAATGTAGCTGCTGTAAAGTAAGCTCTTGTCGAACTTAGTAATTTGGACAGTATCTTAATTTAACGTAATATGTTAAATTTCTTGCGTGCTTGTCTCTGAGGATCCTTTTGATGAAATACTTTTAATTTTTTTGATACCTTTCTCTTCTAAATGTTTACCCTCTGTTATCATAATATAAACTTTTCTAAATTTAATATAATCTACATATTTACCAGCAAAAATATTATATTTATCAAAGTAATTAATTAAATGAGCTGCAGTTTTATATCCTGTACTTTTATAACATCATACACCTGTATGATATTGAGAAAGATTACCCATTTCTAATTCATTATATAATAATCTTAAAGGTAATACATCATTTTGCTTTAAAGAAAATTCTAATCTTATACTATATCCAGCTTTGTGTGTTTTACTTTTTACAACACCTATATGGAAACATCCATCAGCTTGAGTAAAACCCGCCAATCAATAATTATCTAAAGATAAAGACATTAAGGGAGGTAATATATTAATATTAAAATCTTCACTATAATTATGTTTAATTAATTGTTCATATTTATAATTACTTACAAATTTCCCATTAATTAAAGATAAAATAATAGATAAGCCTTCTTTATTTTTACAAATATATCTCACAGCTTTTTTATCTTTAATTTTATATATATTACCGTGACCTATACGTTTTTTAATAAGGTAAGCCAAAGATGAATCATTTTCGGAAAACACTATATGTAGTTCTTTCTTACCGAATCAACCATCACCTTCGATTAACCCAGCTAAAAAATAACCAAGCTCTTCATCATTAAGATTACTATTATGAATAGGGACATGCTCAGATATTTTAGGTAATTCAAATCATTTATTATAAGTATTTTTAGTAGCGGCCTTAGCCATTGTACTAAAACAAAAAAAGTTTCCTGCTGATTGTCTTGTTAAATATAAGTAGATTGTGCCTAACGCTATAAAAACGAGTGGACTACTTAATCAAGAGTTTCCAGCATATAGCAAGATTTTTACCGTGAACACAAGTTTATCCACGTCTAATCCAACTGTGTACATGTGATGCCAAACCGTTAATAAATATTTTTTTTTATTTACCCATACAAGGTGCTAGCTCTGTATGCTTCTTTCACAAGAAGTGTCGGACTATATCTTCATCTTTGTAGCGATTAAAAAAAAAATAATAAATTATTTTTTTTCTAGCGCCGCTCCTACTTTATTTGTCGTACTATTATTTAAATTAATTTGTTTTTGCAGAGTTCTTACTTGTGATAATCCTTCATCAGTTAAATGTAATTTATTATACACTTGGTTATGAACAATTAATCATTTTTCAAAAGAAAAAGCTTTTTTAGTTTGTAATGGAAATAATTTAAAGTATACTATCACATCATGCAATGCTTTAAATCCGGTAGCTGTATAACGATAAACATCCTTAGTTCCAGATCTTAATGTTACTTTACCAAATCCAAATAATTCGTATACTTTATTTAGTATAACACCATCTTTTTGATCTAATATATAACGCATTTTTATAACATGACCTAATGTATATCTAGAGTTAGCTGTAATAGATACATTAAAGCATCCTTCAGCATCAGTAAACCCTGATAATCAACCATCCTGTAATGTAACTGGAACAGGAGTATTATTTAACTTTATAGTTTCAGAACCAAAACGATTATTTAAAGCATTAACTCATAGAGCTAATTGTTTAATTCTATGGCTTTGAGCTATATTACCATTAAATAATAAAGCTAAAAGTAAAATATGTGAAGGGTTATCTACCATTCATCTATAAAAATCATTATTTTTTCCACTCTTTCCTTGAGGAAAATGTTTAACAACACCTATGTTAAATTTAAATTGTATTTTATGAAGTATATCACTTTCTTTTTGAGTAAGAACAAAACGAACTCTTTTACCCTCATCGTAGGTTTGAATAGCTCCATCCCCCTCTGCAAACCCAATAAATCAAGTTAATCATTCATCAGATAAAGGGTCTTTATTTTTAAATAATGTATTATAATAAATATGAAATGCGGAAAATTTAAAAGATGTTTCGCGTGTAGTCTCTGAGACACTCTGTTTGTTATCCTTTAAGGAATACAGGGACAGATTGTCTGCTGATTGAGTATAGCTAATTAGATTTTTACCATACAAGGTACTAATTAGCACTAAACTGTTCCAGCATATAGCGAAATTAATTGTACTCCCTATATCACTATAGGGTGAAGCCATAACACAACTTCATACTATAAATCCTAGTATTCCTATAGACATCATAGCATAGCGATATTTTACGTAAATAAAGTATTATTTTAACCTATTAGAATTCATCTCTAAGTTTAAACTTTTAATTTTATTTAAACCTTCACGAGTTAAATGGGTTTTCGACTTAATAATAGATACACATTCTTTAAAACAAAGATAATCTTGCTGTTTTAAATTTAATAACGGATAAGTATCAAAATGAGGTAAGATTTTTTCTACTATAAGAAAAAAATCTTGTACGTAAAAGTCACATCTAGGTGTAGCTTTATTAGATCTTACTCCTACAGAACCACAATCAAAAAATTTTATGAATAATTTCATTAGCTCTAAGTCTCTAATGTGTTGAGCAATGTGAAATCTACAAGATACTTTTTCTGAGATTACATAATCCTTAGCAGATCTAATGTAAATAGAAAACCCTCCATCCCCCGCTACAAATCCAGATACTCACTGAGGATGCAAAGTTTCAGGTAAAAACGTATCCGGTTTATCCGCAGGTATAATATTAGGATAGTATTTTTGAACCTTTTTGGACACTCCAGTGTTTATATATGCATAATAAGAAAGTACTTTTAAAAATCCTTCCTCACTTAGATGCTCTTTGTTCAGAATAATTTCTATAACCTTTGATCATAATAAAAAATCTAGAGCTTTTTTACTCATAAGAGGGTACTCTATAAAATGAGGTATTATATTATCTTTTATGTAGTTTACATTAGTTACTCTGTATATAGAAATTTTTTTATCTGATCTGTTATATACTTGTCCTACACCAAAAAAAGACTTAATACTTACCAAGATTTGTTCATCTTTTTCGTGTAAATTTATTTCAAAGGAAACTCTAACTTTTCGTTTTAGATCCTCAGATACTTCTATTATTGTAGAAAAACAACCCTCAGCGTCTACAAATCCTGTCACCCAATTAGGATCTAGTTTATGTAAACGATTATCAATAGAGTAATTTCTTTTAAATACTTTATTTACAGGTACTGCATTATTAAACGATCTTCGAGTACTTTTATAAAATATTGGACTATATCTTAATCTTTCAGATTGAAAGATTCCCCTCGTGTAGTCTCTGAGGTTATAAAAAATAAAATATATAAAGAGAGTAATCTCCTTTATAAACAATATAAATTTATTTACCTGCTGATTGCTCATTGTAATATCCTTAAAATTTTCACTGAAATACTTATTATTTCTAGTATTTAAGATGTTAGAGGTTCCCAGCATATAGAGGGGTTTTACGTAATTATTAATTAACGTAGGCCAATTGACCATTCCTATGTACCCAAATATTGGTTTATTTGAATTAGTTGAGATAGTTGTACTAATTATACCGAAAGCTGGCACGATTAATATATAACATTAATTTTGATTAATTTAATAGTCGTAAATAAAACATAGAGTTAGTCCTACTAATATTAGGAAGTTTAACTTAATGTCTAGATCTATTATAATTAATACTCAAAGATTTACATCTTTGTTAGGACTCTATCTTATACTGAATTTCTATTCATAGAAATTTTGAATTTTCTTATTTTATCTAACCCTTTTTCCGTTAAATGATCTTTTTTTTGTATAAGTAAATAAGCTTTTCTTCATTTAAGATAATTAATATGTTTACTAGATTGTAAATGAAAATGATCAAAATAATTAATCACCTTTTTAGCTGAACCAAAACTAGTTGATCCATAATAATAAGTACCCTGACTTGATCTATAACCTATATTACCTCCAAAAAATTCCTTTAATAATAACAATATAGGATTATCTTTTTTAGCGGAGCGTACTACTTGGTAATTTAATCTAATTTCAGGTCTAGGCTTATCATCTCTAGTAATAATTTTGATTTGAAAACTAGCATCTGCATCCGAAAATCCGGCTATTCAATGATTATATAAATTATTAGAATCATTTATTTTAAATTCTAGATTTTCTTTTGCATATGTAGGGTAAGCTAATATATTATTAAGAACTTGATTAAATTTATTTAAAGTTCTCAATTTACCATTAATTAAATTAATTACTCTAAATAAACCTTCTTTGTTAGATATAATATATAAGTAAGCATTTTTATCTTTAACTTTTTTTACATTACCAAATCCTATTACTTCTTTTATATAATAGGCTAATTTAACGTCAGGTGAACTAAATACAATGACTAATTGTTGTTTAGTAGCTTCGCTACTAAAATGCCCATCTCCATCTATCAAACCAGCTAAATAATGCCCAAATTGTTCATCGTTTAGGGGTTTTAAATGAGTAGCCACATGAATAGAAATATTTTTTATTGTTTCAGTATTGTCGCATATAGTCTCTGAGGTTCCACTTTTAAGGTTAACCTTAAAAGTGTTACCTGCTGATTGACTTCATTGTTTTAACTTTTTTACTATATCTTTGAAAGGGGAGTATTTAAAACTTGATATCGAAGTGTTTCCAGCATACAGCAACATTATGAGGCTTATAATTTTTACCTCGGGATGCTACATTTTAGTGTGTAACGTGTAACACTAAAATGTTTGGACCATATCTTTAAACATAATTTATCCGTAATTTTTTCATTTAGCCATAAGAGTCTCTCAGCTTTTAGCTAATAAAGACCCTGAAGGCGCAGTATGAGCTTTCATACTCTTCAATTCATATATCTTAGGCACTAAGTGCAATCTATTATTTTTAGCTGATCTAGAGGGATATTTTTTAAAATATTCTATCAGGTTAAGTACATCTTCTTTCTTAGTCACATATCATTTAAATGAACCATTTCCACCTCTATCTATGTAGACATAACCCCCAAACTGTTCAACTAAAGGTGTTAATAACTCAGATGTCTTTTGGCCTGCAGAAATAGATAATTGTCCATCTGTACTCTTTATAGTAATTGACCCATCTGCATCGAAAAATCCCGATAATCAACCATTATCTCTAGTCAACTTTTCAGGATATTTTAATACTATATCATATTTTACACAAATATAATTTAATTGTATCAATCTATTAGGGTTTCTTATATGACCGTTTACATCATTAATAAGATTTAGAAAACCTTCTTTACTATGTAATCTATATCTTAGTGCACTGACACCTGATCTTAATTTAATTGAACCTCCGTAAACGTTTTTTACAGCTTGTAAAGCACACTCATCTCGAATGTCCATTGTAATTTCTAAACTAGCATAACCTTTTTTAGATAATGAAAAACAACCATCTCCGTCTATTAATCCGGCTAGTCATTGTTTAAATCTTAAACTATTAGGGGACTTACTAAGATTATGAATTGATTTTATGTTTAACAAACGTATGGCCTCTGAAGTTCCTACTAGCGTGCTAAGCGCGTTGGTTACTTGCGAATTATCGTAAATTTTTAGGATTTTTACTATAACGGTGTACAACAAAGTACAACTTATGTGCATAGTACCTAATAAATATAAAACGAACTCCTCGCTTATAGTTTGTTGCGATAAATTGAATTTAAAGGGCCATTTTTGACCGAAGAATCCATTTCTTCAAATTTAACTTACTTGTTTTTCTCTTGTTAAATCCAGGTACCAGTGATATAATAATCATGGGCTTGTGCGTATATCGGAAATACGGAAGAAACCGACTGTACATTAAGCAGCATTTCAGCTACCCACCAGTGAACCAGTCTGTAGCGGTCACTTAAATAACCGACGGTCTTCGAATGAGAATATTCATTGACCGTTAACACTAGTGTTGCTAGTATTTATATTAACTTTTCCTTATGTTATCTATTAACATGTACAATAACGTATACTTTATTATATACGCATTATACTTAAGAGTTACAAGTAATATCCGCTAAATACTAACTAAATCTAAGGTATATTCTATATAGAATATTTACTCTTACGGATCTTATATCTTTTTACATCTGTCCTGAGAGTTTCATAACTTATACGTTAAACCTTGACTTTTTTTCCCTATACTTTAATTAAATTTATTAATTAATTTAGCTTTTTCTTTTAATTCAACTCGTTTTATAGGATCTAAGTGATTTTTATTTAATAAATCACCATGTACTTCTTTTCATGCTACATATGAAGCAGATTTTTTCGTTATTAAGTTATAGTTATTAAAATAAGTAAATACATTTCTACAATTTTCTAATCCGCCTATTCTATATTCATAGGCATTATCAGAACTATGTTTGGATACTTTACCTGCATTAAATAATGAACAGAGATGTTCTAGTATTTTAACATTTTGCTCTCATTTTTGAGAAATATTAAAATTAAAACTGAATCCTTTATCTTTATTTATTGAACAAGTAAAACAACCTTCTCCGTCAGTAAAACCTGAAAGTCAGTTGTTATCTAAACTAGGTAAAATATAGGTATGTTTTATTTCAACTGTATTTAATTGAATTCTTCCTTTAGTTACTCATGTATTAAATCCTTTTACAAATTCTTCAAATTTTTCCTTTCTACGTGGTAATATAAGATTACCGTTAAATAAATGAACAAGCAATTCTATTTCTTTTTTATTTTGAGTAACATATCTACTTGTAGTTTTAGATTGAGGTATTACTTTACCAAACCCTAAAATTTCTTTTATATATTCTAATACATAGATATCTAGGTTACTTTGTGTAATAACGAAACAAAGATCACCTCTATTATTTACGATAAAAGATCCTTCACCTTCTGTAAATCCTATAAATCAAGTTAAGAATTTTTTTGAGGGTGAGGTATTGCCAGGTAAATGTTCATTATATTTGGAGTAAAAGGATTCTAAACAAAAATTACTTGTTGAAGAAGTACTATAATTTAATTTAAATAAAAAGCTAGATTTTTTGGCTATTTTAATTATTGGAATAATAGCTAAAATATAATAATTAATTAAAATATCTCTTAAGAAAAGATGTTGGAATAATATAGGGTCTCCACCACCGGCTACTTCAAAGAATGAAGTATTAAAATTTCTATCAGTTAATACCATAGTAATACCCAAAAAAATATTCTTGGCCTGCTAGACCAGGTCTCATGGTTAATTAATTAACCTCATAAACAAAACTGTTTAAGGCAGACACTCAATATGTCGCCATATTGTTGGGACTATGTTTTATTTGTATAAGTTATATAAATTATTTAAATGATCTCAATTAAATTCTGTTCTTTTATTATTCATTTGTGCTTTAATTTCAACTATAGCTTTAATAGACTCAGATTTTGTATGACTTTTGGCTTTAAAATATGACAATACTTTTATTCAATCTTTATAGTTTAAATATTTACTAGAAAATAAAGGATATTGCTCAAGATATTGAACTAATATAAAATTACTATCTACATTTGTAGTTCTAACTCTATATTCAGGGTTTGGCCTATTCATTCTGGTTTCTTTAACAGTAGAAGATAAAAAGTCCGCAATTAGACTCAAATATTCCAAATTATTTTCATAATTATGATCATTTTGTCTTTGCGATAATTCAAATTTACATTCTATTTTTGGATATTTAGTAGGCGAAGCCTGCTCCGTTACTAAAGTCGTTCTTACTGAAAAATGACCATCTGCGTCTATAAACCCTGCTAATCAACTGTTAGAATTTATATCACTTATATCTTTATTTTTCTTGGTTATATTAAAATCAAATCTTAGATTTAATCAATCAATTAATCTATGTAAAGCATAAATCTTAGGAGTTCTCATATAACCGTTTATAACATTGGCTATTAGAAATATACCTTCTAATTTATTAATTGTTAAGACATAAGCACTAGAACCTTTTTTTTTAGAAATAGATCCATGATTTAATTTAGATTGTAACATTAAAGCTAAAGGAAAATCTCTCGAATCGAATACTATTTGTATTGAAGGGTAATATAAGTCACCTTTAAGTGATCTTTCTCTTTTAGGTACTATAATAGTACCATCTCCTTCAATTATACCAGCTAAATACGAAGAAAATTTAGGATCAAATTCTCCATTATTAGTAGGCGTACCTCATGATGGAATTTTTCTTTTTACAGAAAAGAATTTACGATCTATATTTAAATAAGATTTAAAACATACAAATTTTGGCGAATAGTCTCTGAAGATACTTAATAATTTATAATAAAATAAGCATCCTGCTAATAAAGATATAATAAATAAATATATCTGTTTCCAGCAATTTGCCAAATTTAACACTGGCAGTATTTTACCAGCTAATACAGGTAATGATAATAAAAGTAATACTGCTGTTATAACTACGGCTCATCCGAATAAGGCTAGTTTGTGTAATCTTATTCCTGGTGTTCTCATGTTCACAATTGTTGTGATGAAATTTATTGATCCTAATAAACTACTTACCCCTGTTAAATGTAAAGTAAATATTGCAAGATCTACACTTGGTCCACTGTGACTTTGTAATCCTGATAATGGGGGATAACATTTTTGTATTTATAACCTCATATTTAGTCGCGGCATATTTTATAAAATATGCAGCATACTCTTTTAAATACTATCGTTATTTCTATCATTTTCATGATAGTTTGGACTATACCTTCATCCTAATCCATTCTAGATCTTAATCTTTATATTTAAATTTGTCATTAAGAGCGGAGCCTGATTTGTCTGAAAACTCTTATATTTTCTCTTATACTATTTAATTTTTCATAGTTACCTTTATATTTCACATAAGATCTAGCTCAAATTCTAAATTCTACAGCTTTTATACCTTTCATAGTTTTACTATAGTAATCTATTATATTTGAAATAGCCCGTGAATTTGTAGTAACTACTGTGTGGCGCGAAGCTCGTAATTTTTTTCTACTTACACTTATACCCAATATATGAGCTATAGCTTTTAAAACGATAAAATCTAATTTTTGAGTTATTTCAAAGGCATGAACAATACGAGTAGAAGCTTTATTTACAAGATAAAAACTTCCTTCTGCTTCAGTGAAACCTATAAGTCAATATTTACTCATAACAGATTTAGCTTTATTTGTATCATTAACTTCATAGTTTACTGTTTTTCATGCAGGAGAAATATAATCTAAAGGCATTTGTTCTTTTTGTAGTGCTAGTAATAAATTATCTTTATCTTGAGTAGATAAATTGGGATTTTCTAATATTTCATATGCTTTTTTAAATTTTAAATATGAAAAGTATTTACTAGTCAATAGAGGATATTTATCAAAAATAGGTAAAATCGTAGCACCTATAGTTTTTCTATCTCTTATCCTAAAATCTGCTTTATTACAATCGCTATCTACGTAAATTGAACCTACGCCTAATTGATTTTTAATAAAATGTATAGCTCTTAAATTATAAGTACTCTGAGTTAATTTAAAAAATAGGGTTCATTTTCTTTCAGCTACTCTGACAATCGAAAAACTTCCATCACCATCAGTAAAACCTACTAATCATTGATGGAAATTATCTTTATTTTCGTAATATTTAAATCTATTAATTGATTTAGAATGGTCAAATAAATTATTATTTTCATTAGGATGCTCTACGTTTAGTCTCTGATGGGTTCTAAACATTAATTTAGTTAGTTCCCAGGCATATTGTCTTGTACTTAGGTTTTTTATAAGAAAACCTAAGAATACTATTAACATTATTACTACTAAAATTAAAAGTGAGTAGATAATAGTATAAGCTATATAAACTTCAAGGGTTTCACGCATCGAGTAGAGTTTTATTGCCTCTAAGTTACCAAAGAGCAACACCTTATCCTTCAAAAGTGTTCAACCTGTACCCACACCTCCTTCAATACAAGCAGAGAATATTAATAATAATAAACTAGGAGGTAATAATCAGAAACTAATATTATTTAATCTAGGGAATCATTTACAATAGTAGTTTCCTGCCATAACGGACTCTGTCTTCACCCTTATTTAATGCAATAAGGGGCTTCGCGTCTAGTCTCTGAGGATCCTACTCATAATTTAAATTATTTTGGTTTCCTGCACATTCTTCCCATGTATACATAAGTGTTACGGCTAATTGAGTTATCTGCACAACTTTATGCGTTTATAAACTCCAATTAGACGTCTATGTATCTGTTGATAGGTAAATTAATTCCATTTTCGAGAGATTCTATGCATATAGCGAAGTAATAATTAAAAAGTTTACACTCTTTAACGGCATTCCCTGATTTAGGGGTTATATAAAAATGTACGCAAGCTAGAGCTTGCGCCTTAGTAACGAGGAGCGACCCTGGCTAGACGAAGTCTAGCCGCCCATAATTTAAGCTGATAATTTATTTAAATGATCCCAATTGAAATAAGTTCTATTTCTATTCATAGTACTTCTAGCAGAATCAGTTTTAGTTAGACCCTTTTCTGTATAATGTTTGTTTTCAAGTATTAATAACACAATTTCTCTTCAATCTTTGTAATCTAAATATTTACTTGAGAATAAAGAATATCTATCTAAATAGTTTACCAAAATTTCAGTCGAAATTTTACTTGATGCTGTAAGAGTATAATACTCATTATCTGTAGATTTCTGGATTCTAGTTAATAAACTACAATTAAGAAATTTAGCTATATTTGTTAAGACATCTAAATAACTGTTACCAGTTACAGGATCTAACATTCTCTGCTCAATTCTTAATCTACAAGATATTTTTCTTTTTTTTGCGTTATTTTCTACTTTAGTATGTTGTACAGAAAAACTTCCATCTGCATCAATAAATCCACTTAATCAACTATCATTAGCCAAAGAACCATCTTTTAAAGGTAATTTCTCTATATTAGTATTATGATGTTTATTTAATCAATCTATCAATTTATATAATTGATGTATCTTAGGTGTTCTTAGTTCACCATTTATTAAATAAACTATTTTCTTTAAACCTACTACAGGTGAAACTACTAATACACAAGCATTATCTTTAGTTTTATATCTAATAAAACCTGATTCTAAAATATCTAATAGTTTTTTGGCTAATGGTTCATTTTTTAAACCAAAAGTTATACAAAACCTTGGATTATGTTTCTTTTTATCACTTGCATCAGGATTTTGTATTCAAATATGTCCATCGCCTTCAAATAAGCCGGCTAGATATGAATTAAAATTATTACTTTTTACGGGCGCTCCTGATCCCGAAGGGATATTCGTACTATAATATCTTTTGTTATTTATTATACCCCTTGGACTGTCCTTTTTTTTTGCCATGTCAGGACCTCCTACCATTAAAGGCATTAGAAAATTTCCGAATCCACCTATTAATGCAGGCATACGTTTACTCATAATCTTTCGAATATGTACGGACTATATCTTTATCTTTGAATATTATAAAATATACACTAAGATATTTCACGTGTAGTCTCTCAGGATCCTACTCGATAACAAAATTATCTTTGGTTTCCCGCGGATTACCCAATCCTTTAAAATGTCACTGTATTCCACTGCTAACATATAGTCTGCGGTACTAGTTTTAAAGGCTCTAAGGGGATTCCTGCATATAGTGAAAATAAAGTAAAGCATTTCTGCCTTACCCGGCCATGCCTTTCTATTTAATCTTTATATGTAAATTTTCATTTTCCTCTATAATAACCTGATTTTACACCTTTTAAATATTGTCTAATAGTTACACGATCTCCTTTTAAGTGATTAGCTAAACTTGTTAACGATGAAAATTCCAGATTCTTACTTGAATCGTCTTTAAATTCTGCTAAAATAGAAATAGAAGCAGGATGTTTAACTGTATATAATGCACGTTTTTCATTTACCAACTCTTTTATTCCCTCTAGAGTTAATAAATTCGTATTTTCAGATTCTTCTATTAAATCCAAAGATAAAAATAAAGTATCTAAATACACTGTACCTGCATCTAAACAGTTATTTAAAGTTTTATGATGAATACTTATTGAATCATACATATGTTGTTTCGATTCAAATATATATAATAAAGTAAAATCTTCTACGTTATAAATATATACAGGAGTACCTCTTTGTTTACGTAATCTATCTCTTATTTCTTGGCCCATTGGTTCATGATAACCAGAACTGCTTGCCACCAAATCTACGTTTAAACTTGGTTTTAAAGTATCTATAAAATGCTGTTCTAAGCTTACAACGTCATCTAAGCTAGAATTCTCATCCATTATATAAATTGTAAGATTTGTATCTTGAAATCCGTGTTTATTAAAATAACGTAACACTCTACGTGCTTTAGTTTGAAGAATAGATGGCATAAAGTAAGAACTTATTCTATTATACAAATTGATAGAATGTCCTACATAAGCATGATCATTACTTTCTCAAACATAAACACCTTTTTGATTTTTCGATACTTTTAAGATAAGATTTCTATTATTAAAAGGGTTTTCTATATATACTTTAGTATATAGTGGTATTTTATCTTCATCGTTATTTTTATTAGAATTATTATTATTACTATTTGTAATAGTAATAGTGTTGTTTTGGTTATTATTGAGAGCGACCTCTGTAATTTTTTTCTTTGAAAAAAATATTCGAAGGGTGCTAGCTTGAAAATTAAAATTAAATAGTCTTCAATTGTCGACCATGAAGAATATCATTAATATAGCGTGAGCTGTAATTACACTGTTATATAATTGATTATTAGAAATATATTGTACTCCAGGTCCACTAAGTTCAAGTCTAATTAACACTGAAAAAGCTGTTCCTAATAATCCTGAGAAAAGAGCGAAGATTAAATATAGTGTACCTATATCTTTAGCATTTGTAGAATTAAATCATCTTTCCATACCCATAGACATTTGGGATCTTAAGGTCAAATTAGGCTGGTGGGAACAACTCTCCTTATCTAAAGACAAAATTAGGAAATAATTAAAGTACTCTTTGTGAACATAATTTTTCACTTAAAAGTTATTAACTAATATTTTTAATTAATAATTACGAGCGAGTTTGCTAGAGCTCCCCACTATAAATTAATGTGATAACGGTTCTACAAAATCATATTATATTTTAACCCTTAGCCTGCGTACCCGGAGGGATATGGCGGGTTAAAGAAACAAGGGGGCATCCTTCTGAGAGCTCATGTGAACGAAGAGTAAACTTCGTTTCATCCCCATCCCCGATAGCGAGGGGTAGGCTGAAGAGCTAGCGCCTTCGAAGAAAAAAAATCTGCCGATTCCATATCCCTCTGGGTGGCATTCATACACTTCGTTAGGGGAACGAATCGCGAAAGCTCGGAATAGTAAAAAGATTTTTTCCCCCCGGAGAGAGGGTCGGGGATCGGGATAGCTATTACTAAATAAAAAAAATGATAACGTGGGTTAGATTATATCTGCTACTTAGTAGTCCTCCTGATCCCAAAGGGATATGGATGGACTCGCAAGCAGTAATAAGCTATCTAGCCTGATCTATCAAATTATTCGATTATGGTTACTAGTGGTGCAATATACGTAGCATATACTTCTAGTTTGCTAGCTTGCGAATTTCTGCTTAGCCGATATATTGGCACAAGCTCTCCGTAGGATAGGAACTCCATTCTAGGTAGCGATACTAGAGGGGGACGGTGCGAAGAGGGGGTACTTCTTCGGGGGCGCCTCCCTCTAACGAAGTGTACTCCTACTAGAAACTTCGTTCACCTGGAGAAAAGTTCAAATACGCAAGCTAGCAGCCATAAAAGTACTATTCTAAAACATTTTAAATACAAATATTTATTTTGTCAGCTACTTCTGTTTGCTTAGCTGCTTCTTGCTTTATACCTATAAAGCAAGAAGCAGCTATAGCAGAAAAGCAGCCCCAATCTTTAAAATAACCACTATCGTGGCTATTTAGTGAAATTATTATAGTATAGTTAAGCCTACAACGAAATTGCTCGCAAGCGATACTACGTGCTAAGGTACTAAAACTACAATAAAAAAAAATTCATCTGTAGTAGTAACTTATTTGTATATTCTAAATATTAGTTAATCTATAATTAATAAAGGATTAAAACATACAGTTAGTAGTCCTACTGATCCCAAAGGGATATGGATGGACTCGCAAGCTATAATAATAAACTGTCAGTAGCCATATTCCCTCCGGGAGGCATTCTTCTGGAGGGGGGGCTAGACTTCGTCTAGTAATAGTCCTTCTGATTTTTTTCTGTATGCTTCGCACAGAAGCACAGAAAAAAATAATCAGCAAGCTCGTATTGTTTTTTTTACCTTTAATAATTATATAAGTTAGAGTAATAGTCCTTCTGATTTTTTTCTGTATGCTTCGCACAGAAGCACAGAAAAAAATAATCAGCAAGCAAGAGCTTGCTCAAACTTGCTAGTGCTAGTGCTAGCACTACAGCACTACTAAATAAAATAAAGATTAAGGAGGAATTGAACCTCATTCAAATGATCTGCAATCACCGTGTAAAACCGTTTACAATCTTAATCTTTGCTAGTACTACAAAGCAGTGCCTTACTTAGCAGACGCTGCTAACGAGTATTCCAGGCGCAAGCTCTCCGTATTCCGATTCCTACGGAATCGGAGACGGAGAGCTAGCGCCCCTCGCTCTAGCAATAAAAAAAAAATAAAGAAAACTTTATTTTTTTTTTACTCGTTCGTGTGTAGTATTTTTTTTTCGAAAAAAAAAAAAATACCACGAGCCCCGGAGGGGCTACACAGCACTACTTTGTAGTAAAAAGCAAGCTATACATAGCATTAACCCTATATATTTTTGGCATTATTTTGTAATTCTAAATCTACAAGAGTATTTTCTAATATACTTACTGCCGGTAATATAAATAAGAAATGAGAAAAATATAAAGCAGTACTTAGTTGTCCTATTTCTATAAAAGGACTTTCTACATGTTTAGCACCTATTTGCATTAATATTAAAAAGTTCACTAAAAAGACGTAGAAAGCCGCCTTGCTTAAAGGTCTAAATTGTAAACCCTTTGTTAAACCTAGGTCAGCCTTAGGTAATATTAAAATAATTAATATTGCAGCTAACATTGCGATAACTCCTAATAATTTATTAGGAATAGATCTTAAAATAGCATAGAAAGGTAATAAATATCATTCAGGTACTATGGCAGGTGGTGTTTGCATAGGGTTAGCCCAGATTAGTTAGTCAGATTTGTTACTACCTCTATCTCTCATTAGTGCGAAGCGCGAAGCGGGTACTTTATATTTACTAAGGTGAAAACATATTGAAGAGGCGGGCATAATTTCTTTGAAGAGGCACGCCAGCCAGCCACTAAAAATTAAGATTAATTCAATCTGAAAGAATTTTATCTCTATACTGCACAGCTATTGCTAAAGCTTTATCTTGACCACCACAGGTTGAAGACATAAATGCTTTATTGGATTTTGGTAACTTTAAAGTAGAGGGGAAACGTACTTGTCAACCTATAATCTGTTTATTAGAAGTGTATATAGGTGAAATATAATATTCTCCACATTCTCTACGAGCAGAAACTGCTTTTAATCAGTCCTCAAGACGGCTCATTCAAACTTCTTTGTCTGTAATACGCTCATTAGTACTATGATATATTCTATATACAAGCGCTTTTAGACCAAAATAAGTGTGATGGCCTCCTGATCTAATTAGCCCCTCTACTCATACTAATAAATTAAAGCTATCTCTTTTCCCATATAAGAAATGCGAATATTTTTTCAATAAAGGAAATAAAGAATTAAATACATTATCAATACCTTTTACTGTTAAAGTAAAAGTATTAGTACCTTTGTCTAAATTAGCTTTAATATTCAAAGCGTTTAAACAACTAGTCATTCTTTCCATTATATATTTATTTGATTCTACATTAGATTGTATTATATTAAATAAAGGAACAATAACAACAGTACTATTTTTGTCTTTTCATTCCAGTTTCAAATGTAAAGTACCATCACCTAAAAAGAACCCTAATATAAATAAGAAAGATGGTTTTACATCATTTTCTTTATATAAAGGTAATTCTTTCAATAAGCCCTGATCTAAATTTAAAGAAATTAATTTTTCTTCTAAACTTACTTTATAACGAGGAGAATGAGCAGTTAAAGAATAAACAAGACTCACTAATAAAACTTTAGCCTTATCGTCTGAACTGTGATGTTTAATATAATCTTTTAATTCATAAATTTTTTTTAGTTTTAGAATAGCACGATATTTTTCACCATATTGCATATAGAAATAAGGAACAAATACAGAAAAAAAAGTATCTCAACCGGATAATCTATAAGCAATAACAAACTTACCAAAGCTATTTAAAGTTATACTAAAAGTTCCTTTATTACATAAAGCTTTGTCTAATCTAATAAAAAATTTCGCGCTTTCTTCAGAAAACAACTGAGTAGCTGAGCAGATAGGATAAAAATTCAACTCAGATCTAAATATACCTCCTATATACCCTTCCGCTTGCCAGAAACCATTGGCAAGTAAACCAAATTCTTTTTCAGATCCTTCATATGAAGGATCTGAATTCTTTATAGTTTGAAATAAACTTTTAACTTCATAAAGAGTCATTTCTTTATTTCCTACTTTTCCTACACGGGCAGGTTTAAGACTGTCGGCAGATTCCGTCAGGAGAGAATTATTTTGATAAAAAGAGGATATATAACTTTCAGTCTTTAAAAAAGTATAGAAAGTAATTAAATAACAGTTACGCCTGACTAAGGCATTCTCCCTAAATAGGAGCTTGCTGAGTCCGTAGGACTACTAAACCTATCCATTTAACGAAATCTTCTTATCAAAAAAAGATCCTGCATTCTTTCGAAAGGGGCTTGACTATATCTTAAGCTTGCGCCAACCAACATTTAGTCGATGAACTGCACACCTCACTGTAAATACAGTGATAGGTGCTTGGCTGCGGATTACCCATTTATCAGACATTAGATAATCAATTTCGATTTTACCATACCACGAGTCGTTACCTGTGCCACAAACTATGTTACCATGTCTGCTTGGTTGAAATTGCTTTAGGGTTTTCCCGCAATTTGATGGTTTCTTGTAGCCAGAAGTTCATTCTGACAATAACTAGCTTTCCTAATTATATAATTATCACTATCACCTAAAACATTAGGCATAAAGAATACAAATATTCCTAAAACAAATATAAAGATAAATATAGTAATTAAATCTTTAAATAAGAAATAAGGAGCCATAGGCATTCTATCATAATATACTGGAACTCCTAATGGATTACTTGATCCAGCTGTATCATGTAAAGCTATCATATGCATTAAAACTAATGCCGCTAAAATAAACGGTAATACAAAATGTAAAGCGAAGAATCTGTTTAATGTTGCGTTATTTACAGAGCATTTGTGTTGGTAGTCACGTATTTAATATTAATTAAATACTCTCACTACACTCAATAAATCTCTTCATTGATCGGACTATATCATGATCTCTTGTTTATTTAGTAAATTGAAGGTATTTTTATTTTTTCCGCATATCTAGATATTGTACGCAATTGTTTTATTCATAATAAGTATTGTAATCTTTTATTTCCCATTAGTTTTACCGGTGCTCTATCTAAAAAATTAATAGTATTCTCTATTGATCTTACACTTGTAACTTTTAATCTAGAACAATCATACTTGTCTAAATAAACCGTGGTGGTAAAAGATAAATACTTACTTATAGCTTTTATTAAAATATCACCATCTTTTTGGGCAATATCAAAACTAGCTACTAAATAATCATTGTCTTTTTTTAATTTATATATACTAAAGCAACCTTCAGCCTCTATAAATCCTACTAATCAAGCTGAAAAGTAAGACTTATCTAAAATAGATTCTACAGAATTTAAAGGTACATTGCTTCTAGTATATTCAGGTAAATCTTCAGAATATATAATACCTGAAAGCAAAGCACTTCTAAATCTTAAGTAATCATATTGTTTATTAGAAAACATAGGGTATTTATCAAAAATGGGTAGTATAAAGTTTTTTAAATGTTTTTTATCTCTAATTCTTAGAGATACCATCTCTACCTCATTTCTTTTTCTGAAGCTTACAACTCCTATACCTAATAATGCTTTAATTTTATAAATTAATTGTACATCTTTAATAGATAATTCAATACCTAATTCATATGTTAGGTCTTTTCCTTTTTTTGTGATAGAAAAAAATCCATCTCCTTCAAATAATCCTACTAAATAAGCGTAGGTGAGATCTTCTGCATGTAGTCTCTGAGAGGCTTCTGAAGTATGAATACTTCTCACCCCTGCTGATTGTCTCCATGTCATTGCAATTTTCACGCAAATAATTGTTAAAAATAACAAGAATAAGTCGTATGCAAATCCTAAGATGGGAGATGTTCCAGCATTAAGCAGAATTTTTAACATTACGTCGCCGCAATGTGGTTCATCTGTATATAAACCTCCTCAAATGACGATTGTTTTTGTAGAATATTTAATTTATACTTTACATCTATTAAGATGTATTTAGACTATTTCTTAAATCTTCTTAAAGAAGATTTAGGGGTTATCGTGTTGAGCTTATTGTTGGTATAACTCACTCATTAGTCGTTGAACGCTCTTAATCCTAAGCTTGCGCCTTATATACCGAATTAAGTTCCGCTACAAATAATTTAATAAAACGGAGGTTGTTTATTTATTAAATGTCCTTGTAATTTTCCCCATTATGCCTCTAAAAATAATTATTTATTATTTTTAAGGAGCCCATTAAAATTATTAATTTATGTTTAGGTTATTTAGGATAATTTAATTTACTATAACGTGAACTTGCACGCAAATTATTTAATCATTTTTCATATTGTATATATTTTAATCCCACTAAAGGATGTAAACCTGAAAATGAAAAATAATTTATAACTTTTTGTACATCTGATTTGGAACTAACTCCAAATTGATTATAGTTATTTGTACTATCTATTTTTCTATTTGTAGAAAAAATCAATTTAAAAGCTTCAAATAAATCAGAATGTATTCTTTGTTTTAATTGAGAGGCGAAGCCTACAACCATCATTGTTTTTTTTAATAAAAAAAGAACCTTAGACACAAATAAACCACTCACCCACCATATTAAACATTATAACCCTATTTTATATAACATTGATTCAGCCATATATGGTTTTACTAGTTCACGTAAAACAGGCATAGAATGTTGACTTATATAAATTCTAGGTTGAGTTGGTGTATGAAAACGTAATTTGCAATTTAAATTATATCTAATCATTAAAACATTCATTAAACGAACTATGTCTATTAACTTATAAGAATCAGTACAAATAATTAAACCATACTCTTTAGCAGACCCGTCGCCCATTATTAAATGTGCTAAAGCTACTGGAGTTAAAAGATTATATATATCTTCAGGTACTACTTTTACTTTATCTTTATAAAATAAATGTCTTAATTCATTAAAGCATGGCAATCCTCTAGTACGGAAATATATAGCAAAAGCTACTCTGTTTTTTCTAAAACTTTTAACTAAACTAGGATGAAGGTTGCAATAATGAGCTAATATAAAGTAAGCAAATCAAACATAGTTTGAGTTTTTTAAACCTTGTTTAAATGTTAGATGTGGGTTTTCATGTGATTTAGAAGAAGATAGATTCCCATCTGATAAAAGTATTCCAATAATAACACTTTTTTGATAAGGTGGTAATGCAATCATGTTTTTCACTATTTTTGTAAAACGACCTTCCCCTGCTGTTGAATTTAAATTAGAGCCTCAAACTACTATATTAGTATTTACAGGTTTAACTGTATTTTGTTCTATAGGAGAGTAAGCTGTGCCTACTCTAAAAGATTTTAAAGAGCTATATTTCATTATTATTGCTATTAACTAAAAAATAAAATGTATATAATTCTTGCCTTAAAGACTAAAATAACAAGAATTTTGTATTAAGAGCGAGCTTGCTAGACGCAGTCTACGCCTATATTTATAAATATATAAACTGCTAAATAAGCAAACTATTGTAAATATTAAAGATAAGGTTATGAGTAAACAATTTAAGGCGGGAACGAGAGCTTCCCCTTTTAATTATTTGTTTACTCACTACATGTTCTACTTTTTATTTACATGTTCCAGATCTCTACAATACTTTAATAAATTATAATAACTCTTTCGATTAGAACATAATCTTTTATATTCTTTTTTTACTCTTTTATATGTAAGAGGGTTTTCTCTAACAAATTCAATAAGATCGGGGTATCTTCAAGGATGTTTAAATCCTACAATTCAATTTTTAAAAAAAGGTAATAATGTATAGTCTACTGGACTTTTAGGTATTTCAAAAACAAATGGTACATTCTTAACCTCTGAAATTTCACTTTGTAATTTTATATCATTTCTTAATATATACATAGCTAAATTAAATTGATCTATTCTAGTATTAGTTAAGAAAAATATATTATTATAAATAAATAAAGGAAATAATACTTCTTGTAAATCAGTTTTATTAATAACTAATTTGCAAGTAGGGCTTTTTAAATCTTTATATATATTAATCTTACCTAATTTTAAAACAGAATGTATATATTCTAAAGTAGAAATATCTTCTAAATGTAATGATATAACTAATTTCATAGTTATAAATCCTTTTGGTGTTTTACTTATTTGAATATATCCGTCTCCATCTATTAATCCAGCTAAAAAAGCTAAAAAAGATGAAGGTATCGAAATATATTCTTGTTTATCTAATCTTAAAGTTTTATTACTTTTTTTTAGAGCATTCTTATGTATAGTACCTATGGTAGGTAAAGAAGTTTCCTTAGTATAAACTTTTAAATATAGTAAATAAGTTCGCATTGCGCCGTACATTAAAAATAAAGTAATAATACCTAAACATAAATTAATAATAGTGTTTGTTGACTCAACTATGTCTTGTCCAATTCATGGAACAGCACTAATTAAATTAGTAATAACTGTAGCACCTCATAATGACATTTGTCCATAAGGTAAAACATACAAGCTTACCTATTACAAGGAGGGCGAAACTTCGTTTAGTATAAAAAAAAATATATTTTTTTTTATTCCTCTCCATCCTTCGGCAGTAGACAAAGTCTCGCCCCCCTTAAACTTTTTTTCTGTAAGAATAAGCAAGCTAAAGCTAACCCATAATTATTATAAAAAATTAGCAGCCTTTAATGCTCTTCATGCCTCATCTTTTCTTATGGCCCGCATGACATTTCCTTCATATGGTATTTCTATCATATCCATCTGCCCTATATCTGCTCTACCAAGATCACGTATTTTAGAGAACATTTCTGCGGTTTCATACTTAAATACTTCACTTTGTAGCAGTAGATTAGACTTTGCCACTCCAAACCCCGGACTTCTTACCTTAGAACCCGCGTCAACATAATATATATGCTTTAGAATAGGACTTTCCCTTACCATAGCTATAAACTTATCTGCCTCATCTGGTAGAAAAAGATATCTAACTACATTATCTTGATAAAATTCTATATATGAATAGGCAATATCTTCAGTTAGATTATATAAATATTGATTTATTAATTTTCGGGTTAATGGGTAAAACTCTCTATGCTTATTAGCAATCTCCAATATATAATTCATTACCCCTTCATCACGATATCCTAATAAAAAATTTAGCCTTACAGTATCCCTATTAAAACATAAATCTAAAACAAGTTTTTTTGCTTGTCTTAAATTATAGTTATGAGAACTTAATGCTTCACAAAATGCACTTTTTAAATCCTGACCTGAAAAAGTTGTATTTCTGAGAGTTTCTATCTCGGGTGTATAACCCATATTTAGAATTAAATCGTAAAATTCTATCATCATAGTGGCTGGTTAGAACCCATCGTTGTTAACTTATTGGAGCCGGTTTAGCAACTATAGCTCTAGCGGGGGCTGGAGTAGGAATAGGTGTAGTGTTTGGGTGTTTAATTATAGGTGTGGCTAGAAATCCTTCATTCAGGCCATAAATAAGTTAAATTTATTTTACAAAGTTAATAATAGTTAGAATAACTTTGAATTCGTATATTCTATTAGTAGTACTTTGTAGCTAATTTAAATTAGCTACAAAGTACTACTATAAGCCTCGACTGTGCATTAAGCAGCATTTCAGCTACCCACCAGTGACCCAGTCTGTCGCGATTATATGAATAACCGACGATCTCTTATATTAAAATATACTTTGATCGTTTTCACTAGCATTGCCAAAGAAACGATTTGGTTTCTTCAATAACCTTGTCAGGTTACTCTGCTTTAAGTTTTATTTCTTTCCATAAATTGCATAAAACTATATACTTGCAGGACTACAACTATAATAATAATTTAAGGGAGCTTATCCTTCGGAGCCCGCCTTATTTAACATAATCAACTATTCAACGTCTTTTTAATCTTTTGCTAGGACTTTTTAATGTTCTTTGTATAGTTTTAGTTGAACAATTTAAAGCTTCTGCTGCTTCAACTATACTATTAAATTCGCCATATACAGTATTATTTAATTCTTTTACTATAATAGGCTTAGAATTCTTTTTCATATTTAAAACACCTTGTTCTGTATAGTCTAAAGGTTTTCTATTTAAAGCTGATTGTCTCATAGTTTCTATAGTTTCAGAAGATAAAGTTTTACCTCTATTCAAACTACCTATTTCTTCTCTACCCTTCTCACTATAATTAGCTTTCATCTTTATTCTATTAACTTCAGTATGTTTATACCCAAAGCTAGATCCTGCTTCGGTTAATATATTATAGTCAGGTAAAAGAGATTTTAGATAAAAATCTTCTAAATCTAATAATTTTTTATTATTTTCTTGATTAACTATTTCAGGGAATAATTCTAATACAATAAAGACAAAATTATGTAAACCATATTTATTAACTGAATTTTTAACTATTTTACTACCATTTAAATATATTAAATGTTTTGAAAATCTAGAGTTAATTCTGTCTGTAGAAGCTGATCCTATATAATAACTTAAAGTTTCTTTATTTAAGATCATATAAATACCACTAAGTCCCTTAGTTTCTTTAGCTATATTTTTACGAACTGAATCTTCATTTAGATTATGATAGATAAAAACAGGATTAAGATTTTTGGCTAATAAAAACTTATTTATACGTGGGAACGAAGTCTCCTCTTCATTATTTCTCGATGTTGAATAATATCTTTTATCGTTAAAGGTTGTCGTAGTTGTTATTTTATTATTATTATAGTCGTTTTGGGCTATTGTAAGGTAACCCAGGAATCCTGTTACTATCATAACGATAAGGATTATTGTACCTATGACTCATGTCAATGTTCTTGGTGCTCTATAAGATGCGTAGTATATACCTCTTCCTATGTGTAAGTACCAAATCTATCCTTTTACCATTTGTAGTGCAAATACTACAAAACAGGCTGAGTTAGGATCCTTCTCCCTAAGCAGTAATCTATGGTTAGTTGTAGGGATTACCACCCATTTAAAAGATAATAAAGATAAGAACCAAAGCTTAGGGGTAAAGATACTTGCCTATTTATTTGCTAGTTAACTTAATTCTTTATTACCTCTGTACTCTTTCGAGTAGGGTTTGACTATATCTTAAGCACTATCAAATAGATAATGCCAACCAACATTTAGTCGATGAACTGCACACCTTACTAAGTATTAGTAGTAGATGCTTGGCTGCAGATTGCCCATTTAACTTTCGTATATAAATTTCGATTTTACCGTACCACGAGTCATTACCTGTGCCATAAGTTATGTTACCATACTTACTTGGTTGAAATTTCTTTAGGGGTTTCCCGCAATTTGATGGTTTATAGCAGAAGGTTCACTTCCACAATTTAGCCTTAAGAGCTTTCTCAAGGCTCTTATTTTTATTTCCATTATGAGGCGAAGCCTACTGCCGCTTGCTTTATTTTTTTTTTCTATAGAAAAAAATCCGCAGCCGAACAAACAGGTAGCAATAAATCAATATTAACACGTTTAATGACAACTGCTATATATAAACGCCCTAGAGGTGTTGGTTTATTGCTCCCTCTCAAAGATAATGGAATTTTGGCCTAGTTTTAATTAGATTTACTTTATTTACTTATATTATTTGTATAACTTTAATACTGATGGCATGATATTAAGGTAAACGAACATCACGTTGGAATACCAGATTTTGGTTATCGTGCTCCACCAAAGAACCCTTATCTAATCTTCTATTTATAGTTCTAGTATGGACATTGAAAAACAAAGCACAATCTTTTATAGAATTAAACTTAAAGACTATTTCACCTTTGGTATTTAAGACATTAACCCCTACGTTACCTCTACCTTTAAGATAAGTACCTAAGGATTTTATTAATATTTTACCGTTCGCTTGTACTTCAAAATTTGAAGGAGAAGATAAAAGTTTTAATGCTCTTTCTTTCACATCTGCTCGTGAAGTATCCTCTTCAGAGGTAGTGTTATTAGATAATCTATAATTATTCATACCTTGGGTAATTAAAGAGATCAACTTTTTACCTTCTTCCGTAAAATGTCAACCATGGTTTATAAGGTCTAAAATTAACTTTCAGTCAACATAGTCCTTAAATTTTTTACTTAACCAGGTTAACTTGTCAAAAAAAGGTATAATAACGTTAGATATAAAATACCTCTGGGTTATAACTAGTTGGGCCATAGCCTTATAATCCCTACCTTTAGCTTGGTTATATGTGGCTAAGCTAACTAGGTTAGTATTATTTCTTTCCACATAATTTTTAGCTGTTGGTAGTGCTAAAAAATATTTCTGTATAGCTTCTAATACTATTATTTCCTGTGAAGTTTGCCCTATACCAAATTTTAAGCTGTAATCTGTTTTATTCGTGGAAAAATAACCCTCACCTTCTACAAACCCTAGCAATCAGTAAGGAGTAATGTGTATCTTATGATCTGTCGACTGTTTAAACTCTACTCTCTTTTTATTCATTTTATCTTTAAGGGTGACAATTTCTTGAGATAGTTCTGAGGAAATATTAACAGATTCACGATAAAAATAAAGATCGTAAGCTTGTCTAAAGGCTAGGTAGTTTAAGTTTTTGCTAGTATTTAGGGGTCTTTTGTCTAATACACCAAAAATTACGAGTAGTGCATCCTTACTTGAAACAGTAAAATTTACAGAGCTCTCTCTTAAAGAGAAAGCACCTACACCTAATCTTTGTATGATATATTTAATTAAAGGTGTTTCATCAATATGCAGACAAAAAGTGAAAATAAATTTGAAGTGATTCTTCACAGTTTGTATTGAAAAACAACCCTCCGCATCTACAAAACCTCTGAATCATTCGCCAAACTCTTCATCTGAAAGAAAGGCTAAGTTTTCAGGTTTATGTGTGGGGGCTGTTTCACATGCTATGTCTCCTATTTTACTGTGAGAAGAAGTTACTATGTTATGTATACCTGATTTAGAAGATAGTGCTCTGCTATATTTGCGGAGTGCAAATAAAGGCAGCTGAGCTTTACTACTTTTTAATCTTGCATCTTTTGTAGCAAGGTATTTTATACAAGGTTTGTTTGAAGTAAATAAAGGATTACACAAAAAAAAGTAGACGAAATCTACACAAATAATGACTAAAAAGAAGAAAGCTGATGCTGTGTTACTATGTAAGTAACGTACTAATCATCCATTGTTTACATCACGCATAATCAAATAGTATTAAAATAAATTATTATCTACTATAATCTAATCCCTAGACGCACTATCTATGGGCTTAGATGTGAAAATATATTTATTTTTATAAAGTTTATTAGTATCAATATAACGATTACAAGTATTACTACTAGGCTTTAAAAATACTACTAATGACTATTTTGCCTATAATAAAGTAGTAACGAAGCTGGAAAGCTAGAAGTTGCATATTAATCGAATTTTTTTCGATTAATAATATAACGACCCGCAAAAAGCTTATTACTATCCATATATCTTGCTATAGTTCTGTCATTGCAATTCAATACCCTAGCAGTTAAACGAATTGAAGCATATTCGGTGTAAATATTACTTTCAGTGTCAAAAACTTCAATAATCACAGCACGTTTAGCATTTAAATTATTAATATGTTCTTTTATTTTAGTTAAATGTTCTAGACTAAAATTTTTAGGTCCCCGCATTTTTACCTTGGCCTCATCTGTGTGTTTATAGCCTAACGGAGACCCTGCTTTCAGTAAAATATTATATTCCGGTTTAAGTAAATCTATATAATATTGTTCTCTTATAAGAACATTTTTTTTTTCGCAAAATTCTAATATTTCAAAGCTAAATTTACTGTAACCGTATTTTATTAAAGCTTTACATATTAAACTGTGTTTAGACTGAACTGTTATATGAGCTAAACTATAATATCTGTAAAGACGTTTAGATAAATCTACGCTACTTCCTACATAACTTTTACCGTTGGTATTATTAATTCAACGATATATTCCGGCTTTACCTTTTATTTCTTTTATTATTTTGAATTTATCTACGTCAGCATTTAAATACTTTAGTGCAGGATTTAGATTAGAAGTTTTCAAAGAAATTTTAGCCGCGAAATTCTTAATATAATGCATAACCAACTATTAAGATTATATAGGTTTTCACTTTTAAATTTATTAACGATATACTTACGGTTGATATTGATTTTATAAACTATAAATAAATATATTTTTGCCTACTATCGGTGGTAATTTTATCATTGAATATTTGAAAAAGTATTTATGTTTTATTTTTAAAATTGACTTATAGGTGACGAAGCTCGTGGAGCAACTGCAGTACTAAATGAAGCAAAAGGAGACCCCTTTACCATTTCTGATCCATCATAAATATAAACAATCTTAGGATTTTCTGATCTATTGGCTATACTATATTTACGAACATTTTCTGTGTGAGGTATATTAAGTTTTACATCAAAAGGTGGTTGAAGCTCTATAATAGCATTAAATCTTTCAGTTATATTAATAATCTTATTATTAATATCGCTTACTGATGAAGATTTCATCGTGCTATATCTTTTATTTAGAGTATCTGAAATATCTAAAAATAAATTCTTACCTTCTGTTGTATAATAATATCCTTGAATTTTTAATAGTAAAGCCATTTTTCATAGTTTAAAGTCTATAGCTTTACGAGAGTAAAACTTAGATGAATCTAGATATGGTAATAGGTAATAATATAAACCATCTACATTAGCTATTGCTAATGATACTACATTAGTTCTTATATTAATCGTATTTGTAACGCTTATAGGAAGTATTTTATTATCAGGATCCTTATGTAGTGTAGCATTGTTAGATAAGTTCATCAAAAAATTGATTATACCATTTAAACATTCTTGACTAGTATTTTTCTGTGCTACTTGAAAATACAATGCTGAACCTGTTTTAATACCGAAGGTACCTTCACCTTCTATAAATCCTATAAGTCAATTTGGGTTTATTATAATTTGAGATTTCGAAGTATCATATGTGAATACCTCTCTTTTAGAATTCATACTATTCTTAATAGATATAATTTTGGCTATATCTGTCTCAGATAGTACTTTATTCTTAGCTTTAATAATAACTACTTCATTAAAACTAATAAAGTCTAACTTTTTACTAGTATGAAGTGGATACTGTTTAAAGATGTCACATAACTTATTTATATTTAAAGAATCTTCGACGATAAAAGAACAACTATTTCTACTACTTTCTTCCACAACTCTACCAAAACCTAACTTAGATTTAATTATGTAAAGTACTTCTATATCGTCAATATGTAAATTTATTTTAAATCTTAATTTAATATATTTACGATCTATTGATACTAAAAAATTCCCTTCAGCATCAGTAAATCCGCTAAATCAATATAAAAAGTCTTTATTATGTGTTGCTTGCTGTAGCTTCGCATCGGAAGGGTATGCAAGCATGTGTACTTTGTTAGAAGAATTATCTAATCTAAAGTCATCTTCATTTAAATAAGGGGAGTTAGTGAACTTTCGAGAGCTGGCGCCCCCATTTTATTTTTATAACCTGATACAAAAATAAACAATGATAAAGTTATGCCTTCAAATAGGCATAGATATATAATCTATACTTCTCCACTTTCCAGTGGAGATTGGACTATATCATCATCTATGTTTAGGAGGGCGCGTATAAAAAAAAATATATTTTTTTTTTAAGAGCTTGCGCCATCGCCTTAAATCATCAAACCTAAATCAGATGTCGGGCGTATAGTCTCTGAAGATAATACTGGATATATAATAACATTTAGTATTTTCCTGCTGATTGTCTTAATAAAGGTTTTCCAGCAATTAGCCCAATTTAAAGAACACATTATGCTTATATATGTTCTACAGAATTAAATGCTTCTAATACTGAAGGATTGTAGTGCATTGCTAAAGTAACTCCAGTTACAATTTGTATAACTAAACAAAGTAATAATAAAGATCCGAAATTTCATAAGTAACTTATATTACTAGGTTGTGAAGCGTCTATTAAATAACCATTAGCTAATTTTAATAAAGGGTGATTTTTTAATATTCTCATAATATTTTTAAATTATATATATATGGTATATAAATATACTTTTATAGCGAGCGAAAAAAAAAATATTCCTGATACCTAACGAAGTGTATCCCTCAGGAAATAGGGATATGGAATAGTCTACTACCTAGAAAGGGTATATATTTATTTATTTTTTTTAAGTAACCTTACTGTAAACAGCAAGAGGTATACATTAAACTGTATAATTTACAGAACTATTCATAGCGAACTCTTTCAAACCCCTGGTACAGTACGAAGTTCGATGGCTACAGAATACACAAGCTCTCCCGTAGGAATAGTCTATGCGCAAACTTGCTATATTTTCCTCCTCCTACTAATTCTAAATCGATAGCTTGCGTCTATATTAATAACAACTTAGCGTAACGCCTCCATCAGACTTAGGTTTATCGATTTTTGTTTCTTTAATAGGCTGGCTGATTTCGAAGAAATATAGCCCGCCTCTTCTAAAAGCTAAGTAGGGCTAGCGAAGCTAGCAGAGAGACTTAAAAATTCTTCTTTAAAACTTTTATTAGGCTTCTGGACTACAGCAAGCTCCTTGTGAAAATTTTACCTTATCTCTATTTTTATATAACTTTACTATATAGAGACGAAGTCTAGAGCTTGCGCCTTGATAAAAATTTACCTAAGTCCATACTAATAGATGTTAATCCTATCTTTGTTTTTTCATCCTCTTTTACATCATCACTATCTAAAATCATACCGTTGTATGTTAAAATTAAAAATAAAACATAGAAGATATAATTTATAATTTCTTTATTATCTAAACCATTTAAAACTTCTCTTATATAATAGTTATGAATATCTACAGGTTTAACTAGTCTATTTAGTAGTCCGGAGTAGGCTTCGCCTCATCAGCACGCCACTAATTTTGTGGCGTGCCTCTAAATTTAAGCTTTCTCTAAGTGAATCTAAATATAAATAAAAATCATCACGTTTAGAAAAACAATACTCTTTTAATTCTTTATTAAATAAACTAATATCTATACCAGATATCTTAACTTTATCTTTACTATCTGATAAGAATTTATATTGATTAAAAAGATAGTTTTCTATCTTTAATTGAGTATCTTCATTAATAGGGAGCTGGCTGATCCCTCCGAAGGGAGGGATATTCCTTAATGATATTGATTAAATTGTTAAAAATTATTTTAACCATATCATTAGACTTAAACACATTATTGTTTAAAATAGGATCTAGAGCATCCTTTATATTTACCTCGTCTTTGTTTAAAGTTAAAGAATTACTCTCCTTTATGTTAATAGTATCTGGTTCTAAATTATTATTAGTTTTATCCACTACTCTTCTTGTAGTAGAGTAGAAACGTTTAGTATGACCTATTTGTGCGAAGCGGACCAGGAATTTTAATTTTAAATGTCTCTTCTTTACTTAGTTCTTTATTATTTATATCATTGACTTTAGTTATAACTAATAAAGTATCTCTACTTAAATCTATTTGAGTTTGACATTTAGCACTTTTTAATATTTTTTTAAGTCTATAAGTTATTTCTGTACTATCAACTCGATAAATATATAGCTTGCTGAGTCCGTAGGACTACTAAATCCTTTGGATCATATGAATCAAAAACATTAAGAAAAGGGCAATAACCTGGAGAACCCATAATACTAAATCAACAATTTGTATCTACTAAACTCTTAGTATAACATTCAGTTAAACAATAATCATCTAAAGATTTTAGATAAAAGTAGTGGCGTGCCTCCAAATGAATATTTACCTGGTTCTAATTGTTTAAGGATATTAGTAAGACTAAGATAAAAATCCTTAAACTCTAAAATTAAAGACAGATTATTATTTATACTATCAGTTTTCATAGCTTCAATTAAATTTAAAAAAGCTACTAATGAAGGTAAAAATAAAACTGCTTTAAAATTATTTCCATCATAAAGTAAAACATTATTTATATCAGAATTAACAATTAATTCTTTACTTGTAAAACCGGAAAAAAATATTGAAAAACTAGGTTTAAACCCCAGTTTTGAGCTAACATTGCTATTGCAAAAAAATAATTTCATGAAAAAGTGTATAAAAATGCGTATGTTCACTCGAGTATTCAGCTCGGAGTCCTAACGTCTTCATCTATCCATATTTAACCCTATGCTAGGAACTCTTTTTAGGTCTATAGATAGACTAATTTACCGCTAAAATTCAAATCTATCTAGGAGCTCACATCACCGATATCTCGCCCATAAAGATACCTGAATAAATAGCCTTATATTTTATACAAAGTTCTTCATTCATTAATAATATAATACCTGATATGTAGCAATATTATATGAAGATAGTCTAAAGCTAAAATGATAGCTTTATAGACTTTGGTTCTAAAATAACGAATATTTCTGGTGAAGCAGTTGTAACAGCCTATAAATAAGGATTCTATGGGGTCCTCTCTTACAGGAGCTTGCTGATTATTTTTTTCTGTGCTTCTGTGCGAAGCATACAGAAAAAAATCAGAAGGACTACTAAATCGAAATTAAGTTGATATAATCCAAAAGTTGATCTCTTCTCAATGTTGAGAGCTTAAGTCAAAATCTTTTGGCAATAATAAAGAATATTTTTTCCTAAGTGCTATATCTAGTCTAAATTTTTGTCAAAAAAAGGTATCAACCCGGTCCATCCGAGATCCATACAAATATCGTCAACAGGTCTTCTCTCATAACGTGTAAGTTTCTCATCGGTTTTTTTACCCATACCTCTCGTTACTGAGAAATATAATCATTGGTAAAAAGATACCCTCCTTTTTTTTTCTCATTTTAGAGTCGAACTAAAATTATGCTATCCTATTAAAGCTAATGAGATTTAGGGTTATTAACCCTTTAATATACTACTAATGCTTGCTTGCAATACGTTATACCGTAAGCAAGCAAGCAAACATGCACTCCTATCCTAATATAGATAGCTTACCTTTAATATATACGCTTAAAGGCGGGCCAGCATTGCGAGTAAAAAAAGAGCTAGTGCTAGTGCTAATCCAGGCGCGGCGCGATTCGTTTCACGAATCAGCAAGCTCTAAAATAAATAAATAACTTTATTTTAGAGCTTGCGGATCCCTCCGAAGGGAGGGATATTACTCCTCCCCGATTTCCATCCTTCGGAGGGAATATAGATATGCACTACAGCACTATCCCTTACTCGTAACACAGAAATAAGGCCGACTGTATTTTCTAGGAAGAGACTTCGTCTAGTAGTGCAGGTTAGGTTCATCTATAAAAAAAGGTTATAGCCCTAGTTAAGAAATATATTAATATTTTCTCCTAACGAAGTGTACTATGAAATAGTACACTTCGTTAGGAGCCGCGAAAATCCGCAAGCTCTTCTTACGAGCTAGCGCCTTAATTAATAAATTAAGGCAGGGACGGCTGATTTCGAAGAAATATAGCTCGTCCCCTCTATCTATTTCGGAGATGGCTAGTGCGCAGTAGTTTTAGAGCCTGCTGATTCCCGCCTTCGGCGGGAATAAGTATTGCGCCGACCTATGCCAGGCGCAAGCTCGAAAAAAATACTACTACATAACCTTCGGATTAGAAGCGCCCTAGTTAGAAATTAAAGAACGATCTTTATGTAACATAAGAATTACTAAGCTTGCTATTGTAATAGAATTTACTACGTCATCTACTACCTGTACAAAAGTAAAAATAGATAAGTAGAAGCAAATTCCTATTAAAATATAAAGAGCGTAATTAGTAACAACTCCGTTACTTAAGCTAGAAATTATTTTACTAGCTTTAGTTAAAATAACACCAAACCCATAAGGACCTATTGATTCAATACTACCTTTATCTAAAACTTTTGTAGTTTGACCTCCTATTTCTAAAACTGAATTAACAATATATTTATTATAAAAGAATTCAACTAAGAAACGTTGATTGAAGAAACCATAAATATAATATCCTAAATTAGATAATTTAAAGTTCGATATTATATTTGGCATAAATTCAGAATATATTATTGCTAATGCAGAGAAAGATACAGTAAGGATAAAAGGAATTAATTTAAATATAGTAGGTACACCAAATTCAGTGTCAATCATTATTTCATGAACAGGGTGAATAAATATACTATTGTCTACAAAGAACCCTGAACCTAATCCTATGAAAATATCTCTAGTGATATATCCAAAATATATAGAGAATATCGCTAATACCACTAAAGGTAAACTGATAAATATATCACTTTCATGAGCATTTCTATAATAATTAACTGGTCCATTAGGATTAGTTAAGAAAGTTAAGTATATAACTTTAACTGAATATAATGTAGTAAATATAGCACCTATTACTGCTATAACATATACATCAATACTACTAAAATGATATTGACCATAAGCAGATTCTAATATAAAATCTTTACTATAAAATCCTGTCATAAAAGGGAAAGCGACTAAACTAAGACTAGCGATTAATATCACAGAATAGGTTAAAGGTAGGAAAGATATTAATCCCCCGTATTTTCTTAAATCTTGATTGTCTACTACTGCGTGTATAACTGCTCCTGCCCCTAAGAATAATAATCCTTTATAGAAGGCATGATTTATTAAATGAAATATTGCTACATTATAAGAAGATAAACCTATAGCTATTACCATCATACCTAATTGACTCATGGTAGAATAAGCTATAATTTTTTTTATATCTTGTTGAAATAATCCAATAAGAGAGCTAAACACAGTTGTAGTTGCACCTAATCATAAACATATTGCCAATACCACTGCACTATATTCAATCAAAGGGGATGAACGTATTAATAAGTACACTCCTGCTGTAACCATTGTAGCTGCGTGTATTAAGGCAGATACCGGAGTAGGCAAATATGTTGATTCATGTTATATACAAATATGTACAAATACGACACGAATACTCAATGATTTACATCATTGTTCGGACTATATCTTCGATTATTTTATACATTTATTTATTAATTAATTTTATTAAGGATTTAATAATTTCTATACCCTCTGGATTATGATGATGTTTATCTTTTACTAGCTCATAAACTTTCAATCATCTTAAGTAAGAAACATGTTTCTTAGTCTTCAAAGGGTAACTTTTAATATAATTTAGAATAATGTTTAACTTACTGTGGTTAACTACGGTATTATACCCATCATAACTCTTTATATAAGTTATATAACCGTTTATTAACTCAGCTAAGTATTGACTAAATTCTATATCGTTTTTTTGAGATATAACGTATCTCACCGTTACAATATGTTTATTTGTGGCTTTACTTAAATAGGCTGAAGCTGTAAAACAGCCTTCACCATCCGTAAATCCTGAAAGTCAAGCATTATCCAGAGTAACTTTTTTATTACATTCTATGAATGTAATATCAGTATTATATTTATTATTAAAAGCTTCTAGAAATAATTTAAATTGAGCTATTTTAGCCTTAGTTATAAGGTTACCGTTAAATATATTTATAATCTTAATAAGATTATTTTTATCTCTAACTCTATATTGATGAGTCTTACTTGATTTACTTTGTAAAGATACACTTCCAAACCCTAGACTTTTTTTTATAAAGAATAGTACTTGGCAATCTGTAGTAGATTGTGTAACTTTAAAAGTTAAATAACCTTTCTTATCTACACCAAAATAACCGTCTCCTTCAGCAAATCCTATTAATCATCATTTAAATGTATTATCTATTTTAATCGTTTCACGTATAGTCTCTGAGGATCCCTGTATATTATACAGGTTTCCTGCGGATTGTCCTACATTAAAGATTTTTCCAATGGCTACAAAGTAACTGGTGGACTTTAATGTTAACGGATGTCCCCGCATATAGTGAAATTTAAGGAGAGCCCCTGTTACCAAACCCTCCATAGCCATGGGCAATCATATATGTAAACCTACTTGTGAACTTTTAGCCATTGCACCTATAAGTAAACATATTCCTATAATTGTAGTAATATTTTCATTTATATAAGGAGCTAATGAGAATACAGTACTATAATCTAGAGTTCCTAAAGTTCATAATAAGATAAACATACCTATCATTAAGAAAGCATCTCCAACTCTATTAGTTAAGAAAGCTGAAAGAGAACTTTGATTAGCCGCTATTCTAGTGAATCAAAAACTAACTAATAGATATGAACAAACACCTACACCTTCTCATCCTACGAACATAACTAAATAATTATTACCTGTTACTAGTATTATCATCATAAAAGTGAATAAACTTAAATAACTAAAGAATCTTTGATTGTGAGGATCTGAGCTCATATATCCTATTGAATAAAAATGAACTAAAGAACTGATTATTAATACAGGTATTAACATTGATACTGTTAAACTATCAAATTGAAAGTTTCATACCATATTAAATGATTCGTTATCTAATCATTTAAATAAATTAATTGAAACCGGATTATTATTAAATCCTACTTCGAAAAAGCTAATAATAGCTAATATTGTTGTTATCATTATACTTAAACAACCTAAAATACGGCTACCTGTAACACCGACTTTTCTACCAAAAAAACCGGACACTATAGATCCTAATAAAGGTAATATAATTATACTTAAATACATTATTTATATTCTATTCTAATACTTCCTCTTCTAGACTTAATATGTTTTTTTATATTTATGTATAAATAAGCATATTAAGCGGTTGACTATATCTTAAGCAAATAATATTCCACTTCAGCTGCTGAACCTAACTTTGTCCACCAGCCCGCGTGATTTCGGAGAAATATTAATTCAGAGTTTATTTAATAATATATCTTAAGATTACATTTAAATAAAAACCTAGTTAAAAATAGATTATTACGAAAAAAATCTCCTTTTAATTAACCGGCCCTTGCTGGATATTATTTACCAACCTACGTTTAGTCGATGAACTGCACACCTTAAGTTTATTTATGTTGTAAAAGGTGCTTGGCTGCAGATTAACCTTAAACAATTATTTATGGCGCTAGCTCGTTAACTGTTTTCTATTTCGATTTTACCATACCACGAGTCATTACCTGTGCCACCATCTATGTTACCATGATGGTTTGGTTGAAATAGTTTTAGGTGCTTCCCGCAATTTGAAGGTTTCGCCTTTGGGATTAGCAAAGACTAGAGGAAAGTTCGTTTCCCCTTTTTAGATCAAGGTTTTATTCTATTTGGTTTAATTATTTTAGGCTTCTACCTCTTAATAAATAACTCAAGTACTACTATAATTCAAATCAAATAACTTACATTAACTCACAAAACACCGTGGGATTAGCTTAACTTATTCCTTACCTTATTCAAATTAACTAAGGAATATTTATTTAATGGCTAGCTTGCTAATTTCTGATCCCGCCGAAGGGGGGGGCGCGAGCTCTGAAATAGACCCTTCCTAAAGAGTTTAGTGATAAGGTTAGCCAACAGGAAGGGTCGGAACTTTGTTGGCTCCGACCCTTACTGTGGGGGGCGAACCTCTTCATAGCAAACTCTCCGGTGGTAGCTTGCTAATTTCTGATCCCGCCGAAGGGGGGGGCGCGAGCTCTGAAATAACAAATTTCTACTTACGTAAACTATTCATGAGGCACGCCACCGCTTTTATTTTACGGATACTATTTAGACCTTCTTCAGTAAAATGTGCTTTATTCTCTAATAATAAAGCAACTTTACCAAAATCTTCGAAGTCTAACAATTTATTACCTAACGGTAAGTATTCCTTAAAGAAAGGGATAATTAGGGTGTTTAGATCTGAAAATTTAGTACATCTATACTTTACCATATCTTCTGAGTATCTACTTATGATACCGCAGTTAAAGAAAGAAGTAAAAGTTGCCATAGTTAATTCATCCCTAATATGTTGAGCTATTTCAAACCCTAATCTTACCTGATATCCCACCCTGTGATGAGTTGATTTGAATATATTAACAAAGAAAGAGCCCTCCCCTGATGTAAATCCAGCCATTCACATTCCATGTGGTATAGATTCTGCAGGGTTCCATGACCTTTCTTGGTTTGGATTAGTAGAAAGAGTTTCTGCAAAAGCGTCCTGGATCTCATCAGATAAACCTAAATTTAAGGATGATTTCATTCTTATTATTTCATTTAACCCTTCCACAGTTAAATGTCTTTTAGCTTCCATTATAGAAATAATAGATTTTCATAATCTATAATCTACCAATTTATTTGTGATTAAAGGATGAGCGTCAAAGTGAGGGATAATAACTTTTATAATTTGTTTTAAAGAACTTACTATAAAATAACATCTGTCACCTCTCACAGCCACAGTACCAATTCCACCGAAATAACTTTGTATGTTGTTTAAGAGTGCTACATCTTTTTTATGTAATGCAATCTGGAAAAAAGCTTGAACACATCATCCTGTTTTATTTCTAGGATCATTTCTTACACCTATTCAAAAACAACCTTCAGCATCTGTGAAACCTGTGACAAATCAAGGATGTAAGCTCATTACTCTTGTAGTAGAGTAATTTCTAATAAAAGTACCGGGAACTTTGAAAGGATAAGAATTTACCTTTCTTAAGTCTGAAACTCTGTTGAGTGATTGAATATTAGAAGTTGAAGCTCTATTAATACTACCTGGAGCATAATGTGAAGCTAATCTATAAAAAGCTACTAGAATAGCTAAACCGATCGCAGATTCTGCACCGGCAACGACAATAATGTAAATGGCATACGTTTGTCCTATTATATCATCGATATTAACAGAACTTACCAATATTAGGAATGTTATAGATAATAGCATTATTTCTATAGAAATAAGCATAAGTATCAAATTTTTTCTATTAAATACGAATCCTAAGATTCCTATTAAAAAAAGTAATAAGGTTAAACTCATATTTTTATTTAATATAACAAATTGTTCGGGAACCATAATTTATGGCTCTATTAGTATAATAATTAAATTAGACTAGAGGTATTGTAGAATTGAACTACAACTTTTATGATATTATAGTCATCAAGTTTTACCTTTAAATTCTACCCCTTAAGATATACATTATAAAATAATGCGTATCTCTAAACGTTCCAGGTATACAGACCAGATACGCAATACTTCCTCTTCGTTTTCTCCCCTTTACCATAGGAATTTAATTCCCTTAGGTGGGCTGGGGATATTCCATAACCTTTAAGTTATGCCTGACTATATCTTAAGCAAATAATTAGAGCTTGCTGGTCCGTAGGACTAGTAATTATTTACCAACCTCCATTTAGTCGATGAACTGCATACCGGTAATTATAAGTGTTTTGGTACTTGGCTGCGGATTATCTATTGCATTTCTTTATACAAATCGTTTTTACCTTACAACGAGTCATTACCTGTTCCATTAATTACATTACTGTATTAACTTGGTAGATTTGTCTTTAAGAGTTTCCCGCAATTTGAAGATTTTGCCTTTATATAAAGACTAGGTGAAGGTTCACTCCACCTTTTTTTAGCGGAGCGTACTAATTTCTCTGGGGCCCTAATAATGCCCATGATTATTTTTAGTTTCAGTATTAACCTGCACTGTAGTTTTATTTCTTAATTGTAAAATTTGTTTTAATCCTTCTTCTAGCCTGCTGCCATAGGATTAAATGCTCTGGGTTTTTAATAATTAAAGCAGCACTTTTAAAGTTTAAGAAGTCTGGATATTTTGACCCTCTTATACTATGTTCATCAAAAAAAGGAATTATATTATTAACTATATGATCAATTTTTGTAACGATAAATTCACAAACTGCACGATTTTGATATTTAGCCACATACCCACAACCAAAGAAATTTTCAAAGCTTTCTAATAAAGATAAATCTCTAGAATCTTGAGCTATAGAAAAACGTAATGAGGCAGCTATACCACTCTTAGTTTTAGAATTTTGAATAGTAATAAAGAAATTTGGAGCTACGCACCTCCTGTTGAAAACCCAGCCATTCATTCTTGAGGGATATCCTTGATATAATTCGCCCCCTCTTTTACTATTGGCATAGTTTCAGGGAAAGCACCTTTCAGTACATTAGATAAACCTAAACTCATAGATGCTTTAATATTAACTATTTTTTGTATTCCCTCTAAAGTACTAAGGTTTTTTTCTAACATTAATTTAAGAATATTTTTAAATAACACATAGTCAGAGTATTTTTTAGTTAACAGTGGTGGCGCTAGCTCTTTATCAAAATGAGGTATAATTACATTAACTAGATCGTTCATAGTACTAACTCTAAATTCTACAGTAGTATTTTTATTAGGGTTTGATATATACCCTATACCTCCAAAGAATTTTTGAATTTGAGTCATTAAATCTCTATCTCTTTCATGCATTTTTATTTGGTAGGCGAAGCCTCATCTTGCTTGAACATTTCATCCTGTTTTGTATCTAGGATTTTTTAAAATAGTAACTACAAAAGAACTTTCAGCATCAAAAAGCCCAGTAATGAATCAAGGGTCAATTGAATTATTTTTACAATTAGAAGAACATACTGTAGAATAATTTCTTATTCCTACAGATGGAGCTGCTGGCTGCGCTAGCCATTTTATTAAGTTTACAGCAGGTAATTTACTGGCTTTTGCATAACTAAAGGATAGATGGTTAAATTTAAGAGACGAAAGTCTATAAAAAGCTACTAAAATAGCTAAACCGATAGCAGATTCTGCACCAGCAACAACAATAATGTAAATGGCATACGTTTGTCCTATTATATCATCGATATTAACAGAACTTACCAATATTAAGAATGTTATAGATAATAGCATTATTTCTATAGAAATAAGCATTAATATTATATTTTTTCTATTAAATACAAACCCTAAGATTCCTATTAAAAAAAGTACTAAAGTTAAATTCATATTTTATCTAAAACTACTAATTGTTCGGTGGTGGGCTAGCTTACTATAAAGCAGCCGCCCCACCTATAATTATGATCTTTACCTAGTCTGCGTGCGAGTAGCAGGGGGCGGATAGTAAAAAAAACCTATTTTTTTTTTCAAGGGACTTCGTTCTAGGCGAGCTGGCTGATTCGTGAAACGAATATTCGAAGAAATATGGCTAGCCTCCCCCCCCTAATCAGCCGCACCTTTGCTCGCCCGCCTTTATTAGCCTCACTATAGTAAGCTAGTATATATACGCAAGCTATGTATAGCAAACCCATAATTATAAGTATAACTATTGATAAACAAAATTACCTATAATTGTACTAAGGATATTGCAGACTTGAACTGCAATCAAGATGGCCGAAACATCTAGTTTTACCATTAAACTAATATCCTTTTGATTTAAAATAAGTAGCGTGGTGTATTTCATAGCAAGCTCTCTATTTATTTTTTTTTATTGCTAGAGTTAGCGCTACCCTTAGCCTGCGTACCCGGAGGGATATGGATATGCTTGCGCGATTTTTTTCCCCGAGTAAGGGGTCGCTTGCGCCTATATCGAAGAAAAAAAAATACCCCTCGAATAGGGAGTAGTGCATATTTCTTCGAAATTAGCACTAGCGAGCTCGGGAATATGCTACACTTAAATATGCGCCTCCAAATTACCTATAACTATACTAAGGATATTGTAGACTTGAACTACAATCAAGATGACCGTACCATCTTGTTCTACCATTAAACTAATATCCCTTTTTTTAATAAGTAGCGCTAGCTTGCCGGTTTTGAAGAAATCGGCTAGCTCCTCCAATTTTAAGCACGGGGTCGCTTGCTAATTTTCTCCGAATATTCGTTCCACGAATAAGCAAGCTCTCCGTAGGAGCAGAGAAGCTTCAGCTAGCGATAAATAAAAAAAAAATAAAGAAGGGGCCACGTATTCTCTAGCGAAGCTAGCCCTTCTCCATAGCGAAAAGCTTGCGCGTAGACTATTCCTACGGATATTTTTTTCGAGCTTGCGCCTGGTATAGGTCGGCGCAATACTTATTCCCGCCGAAGGCGGGAATCAGCAGGCTCTAAAATCCAGCAATCAAAAAAATAAATAACTTTATTTTAGAGCTTGCTTATTCCCGGCGTAGCCGGGAATAGGGAATAGGGCAATCCTAGTTCGCCGTTTGCGACACTCGCACTATTAAACTGAATATAGTCAATGCACAAATTTATCTATATTTACAGATTCTATAACTATAGGCATTGAACTGTGAAGAATTCCACATATTTCTGAACATTGCGATTCCCTACTAATTTTTTAATGTTAGTAAAGATTATATTGAACTTATCATTATTTATAAGTAAAATAATAATCTTTATATATTTTTCCGTCTTTTAAACGAAGATATAAAGTTTTGCTATCTAATTTTATGTTTAAATTATCAAAGTGTTTAATTGCCTCAGTTATACTGTCAAATTCTTTATCCATATGGAGCTTCGCGCCTCCTTTAACTAATATAGGTTTATTTTTTCTATTAATTATTAATGAATCTGTATCTACTTTTAACTTTTTATATTCATCAATTATTAATCCTATTTCGTCAAAGTTTTTAGGTAAAGTTTTATCAGAGTATTTACATAAGAAATTATGAAACACTTTTTCAATTTTTATGTATTTAGTTAGAGTGTCTCTTTTAATTATTAATCCTAATCCTCTTAAATATTCCATACAAGAAGTTAAAGAATCAAATTTTAAAGTATGACCTTTGGAAGCTTCGCTCACAAATGTATTTCCTTCTTTAATCTCTAATTCTACTGGAATACTTGTACGAGTACCTAACTTATAAGTATCTTTTCTTTCATCTTGCATTATACCTAATAATTCTTCTAAAGAAATATCGCTAGTTAAAGCTGTAGGTATAGGATAGCTTAATAATAAGAACTTATTAAGATAAGGTAATTTAGAATCTACATACTTTTTACTAGTTTCAGTGTGTATATTTAATACTCTTTTTAATTCAATTCTAGATTTAGCGTGATAATAAAGAATACTGCAAGTTAGATCATAAACATATACAGGATCACCTTTTGAAGATCCAGCGTTAACAACTCTTAATGTATTTAGGTTAAATTCTTTATCTAATAAATAAAATTGTTCTAATATTAAAGCGTCTTGACTGCTAAATTTATTACTATCTAACTTAAATATTCTTAATTTAAAAGCTTCTAGTCCTTCTTTATATAGTAAAGGTAAAAATTTACCTGCTAAAGGATAATCTCCGTTAAAATAGTAGTCCATTCTACGTCTTAGTAGGTTGGATGAACCTACATATTTATCACCTGTATTTTTATGTATAAACATATATACACCAGAGAAACCTTTATACTTAGATTTACCTGTTAATTCAGCTAAAAGCTCCTTACCCTTCGGTGTAGATATAGGAAGTTCTATTTCTACACCTTCAACTTTTAATAATTCTTTTAATTTAGAGTCAGTAACTACTAAATTTTGATTGAGTAATACTTTATTAATTACGGATAAAGTAGTAGGTTTTCCACTATTAATATGATCTGAAGCTAAAGCTTCAGAATTATTGACTAAAGATCTGATTGAACTAAAATGTCTTGTTAAAGGTAAAGCTGCTATAGTACTTAGTCCTATACGCTTATCAGATAACAAGTGATTATTAAAAACACTTCTACTAGTTGTACCATGCAATGTTACAACAGTTTATGGAAAATAAGTGATTTATATCACCTTTAAGCGCTTACATTAAAAATAAGTTTAGCAAACTATTGTAGGGTCCCTAAATATAATAACCTCTATTATATCTAATTAACAAAAAATACGGTAAAAGACTCATACTTTTCTGTACCCTTTCGGGTAGGGTCTGACTATATCTTAAGCATTATTAATACTAATAATACCAACCACCATCTAGTCGATGAACTGCATACCAAATAAAAGCTTACTTCTACAATTGGTACTTGGCTGCGGATTGCCCATTGAATAATAAATCTTGATTTTACCGTACCACGAGTCATTACCTGTGCCATAAGTTATGTTACCATACTTACTTGGTTAAGATTTCTTTAGGGTGTTCCCGCAATTTGATGATTTATAACCATAGGTTCACTACAGTTTTGGCCATGTATTAAAGACCATAGAATACTCCTTCTCTATTTATGAAAACTGATACTTGGTTTAATCTACCTGGGTAAGCATCACATTTTATACCTAAAGATGGACAAGCAAAAGACGAACACTTAAATTATTAAGTTTTAAAACTCCTACATTTAAGCTTTTGAAAAAATATATCCTTTATATGATTTATTAGTATCTAAATGTTTAGCTAACTGATTTCTATCTGCAGATATACCTATGCTGTTTAGATACTTAATAGTCAAAGTTATACTAGGGAATTCAAGTGTTTTATAGCTTGCGCACTCATCTTCCTTTCGAATAACTACAGCTTTACTAAATTTAGATCTGGAACTTTTCTCTAGCGCTTCTTTCTTTTTCATCTCTATTAAATTCAACAATTCTTGTAAACTCAGTTTGGTTTTCTCTGAGCCAACTAAACGATCGGTTGATATTCTAAAAAAACCTAAATAACTCTCACCAGTTTTTATACAATTAGTGCAAGTAACAAAATGTATTCCTAAAACACCTTTAATTTCATTTAAAGAATAACCGCAATAATATAAAATTTTACCATCTAAGCTATAAAGATACACAGTCTTACCTTGATCAACCCTAAAATTAACTATTCTTTGGGTATTAAGATTAAATTTATCCTGTAATAAGTAGTACTGCTCTAAAAATAAGTAAGAAAAATTAAAATTTAAATTATTTGATGTATTGAATTCTAAGCCTATATTATCCGGCATAACCATAACTTCTAATCTAAACGCCTCAAAACCTTCTTTTTTAATTAAAGGTAGAAGTAAACCTGAATTTTTCTGGTTAAAATGCTTAGAAGAGAAATATTGGTCTAGTCTTCTAGATAGACTGTTACTAGAACCTACATACTTAGCACCTGACGCAATGTGTGTAAATATATAAACACCTGCTTTTATACCTCTGGTGTTAGGTTTACCTACTAAACTTTCAAAAGCACTAATAGTTTGTTCATTTAAAGGTAAATCAAATCTAACACCAGGTATAGCTTTAAGCCTAGATAACTCAGCTTCTGTTATACAAACTTTTTGATTTTTTAGTAGTTTATTTAATACATCTGCAGTAATATCTTTAGAATCTTTGAAAGTCGTTTTATTAGGTGTTGTACTATAGAATTTAACTTGGCTACTTAAATTAATATTAAAAGGTGCTCTCGTACCAGCATAAGCTGGAGATCTACCTTTATCGTATTCAGCTACAGAAATATAGCTCATATATTGACCTAAGAAAATAGAAATAATCTGAGTTAATTTATAGCTTACATACTTGCTATTATAATAAGCAAGCTTGAACATGAGATGAACAATGAAAGATTTAGCCTTTGAAAAGAAAATCATATAAAGAATAAAGAAAACCCCAACTATAAAATAATTAATATAGTAGTTTAATTTCGCACCACGAAACATACAGGGGTTATCACTTAGCTTATGCAGTGTAGGACAGTTAAGTGGTAACTTTAATCTTGGGTTACTTAGTTCTCCCAAGAACCGGTTTCCCGGCGACTAGAGTACACCTTACAGTATAGATACTGAAGAACCGTCTACTCGTTGCTCTTTTACAGTAACCCTGTATAAGCTATAATATTATGTAGATACTCCTACGGTGTATTACGCCCCATGGACGGCGTAATCTCCTGTAAAAAGCTACCCATATTACTATATCATAAATTACTGATTTAGATCCGCGATTACCCATTTCAAGTATAAATCTAATCATACCTTCATCTTTAGTGATATTACCATACCTTGAGTCATTAATCAAGCCAGTCAACAAGTTTCCTTGTTGCTTTGGTTACTAAAGCTTTAGGGCTTCCCCGGAGTTTGGCTCTTTTTCACTCTAAATAGATAATCATTACTATTTATTATGAATAACATCACCAGATGTTATTACAAATCTTATATGTGTTAATTCAGGAACTATTACTCTGTTATCAACCTCTAACATTCTTAATCCTCCATCTTCTAAATCAGAATCTGGTACTATATAAGAATCAAATTCTATAAATTCTTCATTTGAATCTATGAAATCTGGGTACTGATATGATCAATATCATTGGTGCCCCTCAGCTAAAATAGTCATAGAAGGGTCATTAACTTCATCCATTAAATATAATAACTTGAAAGAAGGGAAAGCTATTAATATTAATATAACTGCAGGAGTGATAGTTCATATTAATTCGATTAATGTCGATTCTTAAGTACTTTCATACTTAACTGGACTATATCTTACCTTATATAAGGTTTCCACGTTTAGTCTCTAAGGATCCTACTGAAATATAGGGCGGTCTTTCATAGCAAGCTCGCTCTGTCTATATTTGGTGGTTTCCTGCTGATAGTCCATTGTACATCCTTTAGGGTTATCACTGATAAAGCATATCTTCGTCATCTTTATAGTACCTAAAGGCTTTAGGAGTTTCCAGCATATAGTGAAATTTTACTCATAGTTTTTTTTAAGTTTAACGATCTCCAGTAAATTTATATCTATCTTTAAATATTTCACCTGAATTTATATAAAGTCTTACAGTATTAGCACTAATATCTAAAAATTTAGCTGCTTTTCTAATTGAAACAAAACTACCTATTAATTTAAATCCTTCTGAATCACATTTTTCATGTATATAGACAAGATGACCTCTACTAGTACTCATTTTTAATAGAGTTTCTTCAGAATGCTTTCTACCTAAAGCCTTTTGTCTCATTAACTCTTTAGTTTCTAACGAATGAGTTTTACCAAATAATGGGTTATTTTCATTAGAATTGTTTGAAGACATAAGAGCTTTAGTTTCTTCTGTATGAGTACGGCCATACAAAGCTGATTTTTCTTGAATATAGACTCCTTTTAAAGATTTACTAATTTTTGTCTTAGTCTCTTCACTAAGCTTATGGCCTGATGAAGAACCAGCTATTTTTAAAGTATTATATCTTGGATTTAATTTATCCATGTAGTATTGTTCTCTTTCTGTTAAATTAGCTATATCGCAATATTCTAATATCTCAAGTGAAAAATTAGAATACCCATATTTAATTAAAGCTCTACTTATTACAAGAGTTTCTCTATTTTTTAAATAACTAAGGTTAAAATATCTAATAAATCTTTTAGCTAAACTTATAGATTGTCCAATGTATATATCATTCGTTATTTTATTGGTTCATTTATAAATTCCTGATTTATCTTTATTATCCTTAATAATTAATTTTCTCATTGAAAAAGCATCTTCGTAAAACTTTACGCTACTAATAGGGGAAGAGGATGTTGTACTGTAAGACCGGTGATTATTATAAAAAAATTTATATATGGAGTTAAACTTAAAACACTTTTGTGTCGGCACATCTCTACCGTGATTTAAGTATTTATGTGATATTTGTGTTTTAGTTGATGCAAAATTTTTCATTATAGAAAATAATATTCATCCTACAGCAAATAAAATTAAAACTAAATAGTACATGATATTATCATGAAGTTCCACTAATCCCTCCATTTGAGGTGTCGCACTGTCTTGGAAATATATACCTCAAGGCATAGGTGCATCAAAATTAATAAATGTATTAAATAAATGTTTCATATATAAATTTTTAATATAAAATTTCTAATTATATGTCTATATATACAGCTTATAGCCGACCTGCTGCTTATATAAGCAATACTTGTAATTAGTTATATAGCAGCTGCTGGCTATATACAGCCAGCCATGCAAAGGTACAGCAGTTGCTGTAGTATAAGTATAATAGAATTGCCGCCTGTTATATAGCTAGCTTTAGCTTTTAGCTTTATATAGCTATAGCGAGGAACGAAGCTCCTCGCTATAGCTAGAAATATAAAACCCTAAGAGGGGGAGGAGTAAGCTCTCGTGAACGAGAGCTCACCCCCCCCCCCCCCCCCCACGAGGGGGGAAGGGGTAAAATAATTAGTCCAAGCTAGCTAAGACTAAAAAATTTTTTTTTCCTCTTTAGCCTTCTGAATTTGTGTATCCCTAACGAAGTGTATCCTATTCCCTAACGAAGTGTAGGGATACACTTCGTTAGGGAATTAGGGTATTAGTACTAGTAAGCTCGAAAAAAATACACACGCTCCGCTATAAAAATATTATTATACAACATATAATAATAATAAAGCCATCATTAAAGCAAATACTTTTTTTTTTAATTATTACCTCTTATTATGGTAATAATATATTTATTTTTATATGGCTTATTGGTACCTTTTATTAACTGAGATTTTTCTCTTCTTAATAATGTTTTAATATCCGAGTTTAAGTAACTAGCTGCTTCTCTTACACTACTATAAGTAGTAGTAATTTTAGTTTCAATATCTGTTATTTCTACATCTAACCCTTTAACAGGAAGATGAGTTCTATTTTGAGCTATATTTCTTAATTTCTCTATAGTCTCGGGTGTATGTGTTTTATTATAAAAACTATTGTTTAAACCTTGACGATTTTTACTCATAAGATCTTTAACTTCATCTGTATGCTTTCTACCTGTAGCAGCTATTCTCATTTTATCTTTAGCCTCTAAACTATGTTTAAATCCTTTAGTACTACCCGCTAAAGGTGTTAAATTATATTCAGGTTTTAAAATATCGATTCATTTTTGTTCACATTTAATAACATTATCTGAATCACTATACTCCATAATATGTAATATAAAACTACTCATAGAATACTTATTTAGAGATCTAACTATATAAAGATTATCTTTATGTTTAAGATATCAAAGTTGATAATAATCACTTAATCTTAAATATAAAGGATCACCACTACCTACATACATTTTGTTATTGATTTTATTTTGTCAAACATATACCCCGATTTTCCCATTATTATATTTACGTATTATTTCTCTTTCATTTAAAGGGTCATAATACGTTTTAATAGGATTTTGACTACTTGGCGAATTAAATGTGGTGTTATTAATTTTAGTCGAGATTTTTCTACATATAAAATTGAATTTTAAGATTAAATAAAAAGCCATATATACTTTAAATATTAAGAGATTTCTCTCTTATCTAGACTATGTCTTATATTTTATAATATAAAATATGAGGGCGCTGATCGTAGAATTATTGTTAATACTTTACTCATCTACTAGTCGTTGAACGGTTTTAATATATATTATTGTATTATATTAAACTTCGCTGCAAATTTACATAATAAATATTATGTCCTCTTTGCAATTCACCCTCTTTATACTGCGCTATTTGCCTCTACGCAGTTGCTTCTGAGAAAGCAAACCCTAATATAGAGTATGAAAATAATTGATTTTTTAAAGAAGGATTTCTAGCCACACCTATAATTAAACACCCAAACACTACACCTATTCCTACTCCAGCTCCCGCTAGACCTATAGTTGCTAAACCGGCTCCAATAAGCTTTGAGGCTTCAACCATAATGGTTACTAAATCTAACATCGGGGTCTATTGATATACATAGTAAAAGGTTTTAGTTTATTTTTAAAATAACTCTTAATGGACCGGACTATTAAGTATCCTTAAATAGCGACCCCCTTCGGCGCGATTTCCATCCTTCGGAGGAAATACTCGTAAAAAAAAATAAGAATAGGCAGTAGTAGTCCTTCGGACTCATGATTTCGGAGAAATATGCCTACTACTCTTATTATTTTTCCCTAGCGAAGCTACTATCGTCCTGTTAGAAGTTTATATCGAGTTGCCCCCCCCGGGGCTCGAGCCTCCTGATTCCCTAATGAAATGTAGGTGATATCGATCGCGCTCACTATTAAACTTCACAAATTAATATATTAAGGAGGCTATTAGGGTGGAGGTTAGTATATGTAATAGTTTAACAAGTGTGCGTCTGGGTATTTTTTTTTCTCTAGCGAAGCTTGCGCCTGGAACAAAGTTCGAGGCTTCGCCTATACCCCGTTCACGCTTTCATACTTTTATACTTTTTAATAGTCCCCTAACGAAGTGTACTCGTCGTATCCCAGGCGGACCCACTTCGTCTAATTTCTGATCCCGTAAGGGATATGAAATACAGACGAAGTCTCGGGTACGCAGGCTAAGGAGGACTACTCGTTTCACGAAGGGGCAAGCTCGCAAGCTCGGTCGGATAGCCGTCTACTGGAATACTACTTATGTTCAGTAAACATATTAATAAATTTTTTTGATTTATAAAAATAATTATTGGATTGTCTACTATCTATTTTCAATGCATTTTTACCTAATTCAAATACAAATCCTGCTGTAATTATACCAATAAAAATTAGCACTACTATTAATCCATAAATACCATTTTCATAAACGCTTATACCATATGGATATATTACTAATATTTCTAAATCTAGAAGAAGATAAACTAATGCAAATATGAAGAATTTAACACCGAATTGAGTTCTATTTTGACCAAGGAAACTATGAAAACCACATTCAAAAATACTATATTTTTCTTGATACGTTTAAATCAAATTTCTCTTACCTATAATTTTAACATATGAATTTAGTGCGTGTGTGCTTATAATTAATATTCGGAGCTTGCTGATTCCTTAGCTCGCTGAGACTTCGTCTAACCAAAGGGATATGGAATACACGAAGAGACTTCTCCGCCGAAGGGGGACTACGCAAGCTCTATCTATTTGTATTCATTGCATTACGGATTTTTTTTATTTCATCTAGTCCTTGTTTGGTTAAATGTTTTTTATTTTCCATCAGTGTTACAACTCTACTAAAATCTTTAAAATCTAAACTTTTATTACCATGTATGTAATATTTATCATAAAATGGAATAATAATATTTTTTAGACTAGAAAAATCAGATACTTTAAAATCAATTGCACCTCTACCATCTAAACTTGTATAACCACATCCTAAATATTCAATTAGACTTTTTATTAAAAACTCATCTCTAACACTTTGAGTTATAATAAAACTTAATTTTACCGCTTCTCCGATTTTAGATGTTTTAGATTTAAATACTACAACACTAAAACAACCTTCGGCGTCTGTAAATCCTGCTAATCAAAGAGGATCTATATTAAGAGATAATGGAATTTCAGGTCTTAATACAGGAGTGATGTTAGGGTAAGCAATTTTTAATTCATCCTTTAAACCGTTATTCATAACAGCTTTTAAAGAAACAAGTTCTGATAATCCTTTTTCCGTAAGATGACTTTTGTTTATAATTAAATTATAAGCTAGCTTAAATAACATGTAATCTGCTTGTTTTTTAGTATTTAAAGGATATCTATCAAAATGGTTAATTATAATAGATAAACCTGTTAAAGATTCAACACGATACTGTGCAGCACCTTTACCCATAAGAAAGACACTACCAGTGTTAAAAAAGTTTTTTAAACTATTTAATAACACTAAATCTTTTTTATGTAAGCTTATTACAAATCTACATGCTACACGTCAACCTAATTTATATTTGTTATCTTTTATTATTGTTAATATAAAAGAACCTTCACCATCTGTAAATCCAGTAACGTATGAAGGATCTAATTTAGGGGGGAGGGAACTTTGTTCTAGCGAAGCTAGCTCACCTACTAGTGTAGAAAAATTTCTTGTTAAAATTATAGGGTTAGAAGGGATTTTGATCTGATAACTTCTTTTGAAGTCCACTAGAGTACACTTTAATAATGCGGATTTACCCGCATTACAACTACCGTCTACTCGTTGCTCTTTTACAATAATACATGACTGTTTGGTATCATGTATTACTGACTTAGATCCACGATCGCCCATTTTGTTTTCACTCATCTTCTGGCTTGTTACTATACCTGAGTAATTAATTCAGCCACTCATACATTTTCATATATGGCTTAGTACCAGAAGCTTTAGGGGTTCCCCGGAATTTGGCAGTTTTCCCCAATTTATTGATTTCCCGATACAATTTTTAGGGTTATGAGGGGCAAGTATGAAATTAAGAAGTAAAAAAACTATTGTTAAAATAGTAACAAAAACAAAAAGAAAAGTTACACTACTCATTTAATTATTAAATAAAATTTGTACCAATATGGTCAAGATTGTTAATTATTAATAAGAAGGGGCGAAGCTATCGTCCCGACTTATTAATATTTCAATATATTTCTATATTGTTCAGACTATGTCATTATTACTTACTTAAAGTAATATTGGATTTTATTTTACGATTTTTTTTTATAATTAAGGCTAGTGCATATTTCGGCTCAGCCGAAATATGCACTAGAGCTCTAATAATCAAAAAATAGGGTAAATTAGTCGTTGAACGGTTTTAGTTTTAATTAAACTAAACTTCGCTGCAAATATTTAATTAGCTGGTTATACTAATAAATCTTCTTGCAATTTATCCAATTTTCAATGCAATACATAATGTATTATCAAGGGGGCAATTCATATTTTCTAGCAAAGCTAGGACAAATTTTAATTTACAGAACTCTTTCTATATGAGTAGCTTCGCAAATATTTTCTTTTATTTTACATATTTCTTTATATCCATTCGTAGTTAAATGACTTTTTGATTCTATCATTTTAGCTACTAAGGATCAGTCTTTAAAATCTTTATATTTAACACCTTTAATTTTATATTCGTTAAATAATGGAATAATCTTATCATTAATATCTTCAAGAGCTTGCGCCTTCTAGTAACAAAAATTACAGCCTTATTACCTTTATTATGGTAATTAAACCCTCCACAATCAAAAAAATCTACGAAAGATTTCAATAGTTGTTTATCTTTATTATGCTGAGAAACTCTAAAACTCAATGACACATATTTATCATCTGATGTAGTATACACAGAAAAAGAACCCTCTCCAGATACAAATCCGGCCATCCACTCAGGATGAGGTATTACCATATTTTCAATTAAAGGTCTTATTACCGGTATAATATGTGGAAAATATTCTTTAACTGATGATGATAAACCTAAGTTCATTGAAGCACGAATACTAATAATTTCTTGTAAAACTGTGGCGCCTACTTCATAACTTAAATGCTCCTGGCTATTTAATTTATTAATTATTAGTTTGAATAACTCAAAGTCAGCTTTTTTTTGTGTAATTAAATTATACTTATCAAAATGAGATATTATTATAGATATATCCTTTAAAGATCTTACTTTGTATACACATTCCTTGTTAGAAGTATTGATTGAACCTGTATTATTAAAATATATTTTTATTTCTTCCAATAAAGATAAATCTCTTATATCTAACTTAATTTGGAATGTAGGTCTTACTCTCCATTTATCCTTATTCTTTTCTAAATGGATCATAAAAGAACCTTCAGCGTCCGTAAATCCTGTAACAAATCAAGGATTTATTGGTACGACTTCGTCGTCATTGTTATTAATATTTGAAATATAATTATTGATATGTTCTATGTTTACAGCTTGTCTACTTCTAACGGTATGTGTAGAAAAAAATCTTAGTTTATCTAAGTTTATTCTTAAAACGGCGAGCTCGTTAAATTTGTATAGTCCTTCGGACTCAGCGAGCTCTTCATGATTATTTATTAATTATTTGAATACTAAGGACTAGCTTAGGTAACGAATCTTATTCAGAAGCTGTAATCACTTCCTATAAGGCGGCACTGTTTTACTTCAAGAGGATTAGTCTGAGCCCCCGCGTTGAAGTATTCCTAATTCGGAATAATAATAAAGTTATTCTTTTTAATTTATTCATTACAGAGAATGGTATTTTTTTATTTACCCATGCTTAGTCATTCTTTGTTCATAAATAAAAATAATAGAATAACAAGTGTAATTATAGAAATTACAAAAGAAATCGGACTTGATATAGCTATATTTTTATAGTTAAACTTTAATTGTTTAATTATTTTTTGATTATCATCTACAACATTACCTCTTAAGGTAAGAGTTTCTAATAATGGATTTATTTTATATTCAGGTAAACTAAAGAACATTTCTTTTACTATACCTAAATAATAAACTCCTCCTATTACACTAGTTAATATTGCGATTAAAGATAAGAAGATAAGACCTTTATCTAAGGCTGCACTTAACACCATTTGTTTTCCAAAGAATCCTATTAAAGGAGGAACTCCTACAAATGAAAAGATAGTAATAGCTAAACTTATAGCTAAGAAAGGATTTATATAAAAATATCCTTTCAGTTGAGTTACTAATTGTATCACGGCGGTCAGATTTATCTTACAAATAATTATACATAAGTTAATAAAGTTATGCATATTTCTGTATGCTTCGCACAGAAGCACAGAAGAGCTTGCTATGAAGGCTAGCTTGCTTAGTATAAAAAAAAATATATTTTTTTTTATTCCTTAGCCTGCTGAGACTTCGTCTATCCCACCGAAGGGGGGATATAGCTTGCTGATGAGTAGTCCATATCCCCCCTTCGGTGGGATTAGTAGCCTTCGACTCATCAGAAGGCTACTAATCCCGAGACTTCGTCTACGACGAAGTGGGGGGGATATGGACTATGCATAACAAAATTATTCTCTACCTCTATTCATACCTGCTTTTAATCTACGTATTTGATCTAAACCTTCGTTAGTTAAATGGCCCTTTACTTTCATTATATCAACTGCTTTACAAAAATCGGCAAAATCTTTTGATTTTACACCTTGTAAAGATATACTTTGGAATAAAGGAATAACTTTATCGGTCAGATCTTTTAATTTTAGGATTTGAAAATCCACTTTATTCTCTCTAAATCTTAAAAACACTTTACCACAACCTCAGAAGGCAACTAAGCTATTCATAAATACCTTATCGATAGAATGTTGAGTTACATTAAACCTTAATTGTACTTGATATCCTGTTTTTAAAGTTAACGATTTAGTAATTCTAATACTAAAACACCCTTCTCCTGCTACAAAACCTGCCATTCAATAAGGATCAATCTTAGAGTTTATTAACTTTTCGTCTGAACGACTTGGTCTTGTAGCTGGAATAATATCAGGAAACGTAGTTTTCATAAAGGTAGAAAGACCCTTATTCATAGAAGCTCTAAGAGATATAATTTTATGTCAACCTGTAATAGTCAAATGTTCTTTTTTATGAATTAAAGTAACAATTTGAGAGAACAATTGAAAATCCTCCAATTTTTTGGTTAAGAGAGGATATTTTTCAAAGTGGTTTATTATTACATCTATATCTCTTAAAGATTGTACCATATATATAGAAGATTCTTCTTTATGGTAAATTTTACCTACCCCTAGGAATGAAGAAATTTTTTCTAATACATTAAGATCTTTTTTGTGTAATTCGATTTGGAATACAGGTTGTACACATCACCCTACTTTTACTGTATTACTCTTAAATATTCTCACAGTAAAATTAGATTCAGCGTCGGAGAAACCAGTTAAGAATAAAGGGTTTAGGGTACCGGTGGCTGTAGATTTCAAATTAGGATTTACAGATAGAGAAGTATATGATCTTCTCAAGGAAGGCATAATTAATTGTTTAGAAAGGATTCTGATTTGATAATTTCTTTCGAAACCCATTAGAGCATACCTTAAATGCATTAAATTAATACATCTATGACCGTCTACTCGTTGCTCTTTTACAACAGTATATAGCTTGCGCACACGTACTGTTGACTTAGATCCACGGTAATCCATTGCTCTTTCGATTATCTTATGGCTTGTTACCGTACATCAGTGATTAATTGATCCACTTGTAGCCTTTCGACTACAGCTTGGTACCAGAAGCTTTAGGACGTCCCCGGAGTTTGGCCATAATACCCTATATAGAAGTTTCCTAGACCTCTTGGCAGGTGAATTGTTTTTGTCCATTAATTCTTCATGTTCTTTGTTTTCACTTATATAACAATATAAAGAGAACCCTATAGCTATTAATATAACAAATGCATTTAAATTACTTATAGAATATTGTGTTAAATAGAATATAAATGCTTGAGTAGATTCAACACTAGATATACCTAATGCTAAAAGTATAAATCCTACGTGAGATATAGTACTATAAGCAAATAATCTTTTAATTCTAAATTGAGTTAAACCTACCACAGTTCCTATTATTAATGAGAATAGTGAACTTATTAGTAAAATAAATGTTCAACTCATTTCTGAAAAACTACTGTTAGTATAATACACTAATTGTAATAATAATATAAATATAGAAATTTTGGCTATTATAGCCACGAATGTTGTTACTATTGTAGGTATAGCGTCATATACGTCCACATGACGACTGTAAAATTTATCGTCCAAATTAAAGAAAAGAACAACTTTATATAATCGGGTAGTGCTTCCTTCGGAGCACTAGCAAGCTCGTAATTTTAGAGCCTGCTGAGTCCGAAGGACTATAAGAAAAAAAAATACTGCATGAACCAGAGTAGTCTATTTTAGATATCTACCTTTATTCATTCCTGTTCTTATTTGGCGAATCTGATCGAAACCTTCGTTAGTTAAATGAACTTTTGTTTGTATCATTTTAGCTACTTTAGCTCAATCTTTGAAATCCTTAGATTTAACGCCAACGATAGGGTATTTATCGAAAAAAGGTAAAATCTTTTCATAATTATCTTTGAATGATTGACATCTGAACTCAATATAATCTTTATAAGAATAAGTTTTGAGGCTTCGCCTACACACCCAAAGAAATCTACTAAACTTTTCAATAATAATTCATCTCTAATGTGTTGAGTTACTACAAAAAGTAATACTACACGACTTCCTCTTTTATGTAATTTAGATTCTCTAATACTAACTTTAAAACAACCATCACCACTCGTAAAACCAGCTACTCATTGAGTAGGCGAAGCCAACTAATTTGACATTTTTAAGTGGTGGTAATAATGGTCTTACTAAAGCAACAGTATTAGGGAAGGCTTCTAATAGTAAAGGGGGGCGCTAGCTCATCCTCTATTTAAAGAAGCTCTAATACCTATTATTTTTTGTAAACCTTCAGCTGTTAAATGTTCCCCACGTTGCATCATCATAACAACTTGTTTAAATAATAAATAATCAGAATATTTATTAGTTTTTAAAGGATATTTATCAAAATGAGGTATTACTTTGGTTATTATTTGATCTAAAGAACCTATTGTAAAATCACGACAACCATTTCTTTCTTTACCTATTCTTCCAACTCCAAAGTAGTGGCTGGCGAAGCTAAAGCTCTGAATAAGTTTTAAAAGATCTAGGTCTCTTACATGAAGATTAATTGTGAAATTAGCCTCTATTTGTCATCCTAGTTTGCTTTTTGGTGATTTACGTACTAGAACCATAAAGCATCCTTCTGCGTCAGAGAATCCCGAGATAAATCAAGGATCCTGACGCAGTTGGCTATTATCTAGGTTAGACTCCGAAGAATAAAATTGTCTTTGAATAATTTGGTTAGAAAGGGTTTTAACTTGATAACTTCTTCCGAAGCCCAGTAGAGTATATCTTAAATGCGGTATATTAATACCGCATCAACTACCATTTACTCGTTGCTCTTTTACAATAATACATGACTGTTTAGTCTCATGTATTACTGACTTAGATCCACGATTGCCCATTTTGTTTTCACTCATCTTCTGGCTTGTTACTATACCTGAGTAGTTAATTCAGCCACTCATACATTTTCATGTATGGCTTAGTACCAGAAGCTTTAGGGGTTCCCTGGAATTTGATAGTTTACACCCAACGTATGTTGATAAGGATTCCCTAAGTCCTTTTTCAGGTGATCAGAAATGGAATGGTGCTGCACTTACTTTAAATAAGAATCCTATTGTAAATATTACTAAAGAAAGATTAATATAATAAGGTGTATATCATAAATTTGTAGAAAGATCACTTATACTAGTTATGATATATAAACCATCTAAGTTAGTAGTACCTGAATTAGCATATAATAAACTAGTTCCTAATAAGATAAAACATGAGCTTAATCCTCCTAATAAAAAGTATATTAAACCTCCTGTAGTAGATAGTTCTGAATTTCTATATATAGTACTTAATATATAAAGACCATAACTTTGTAATTCTATAGCCAGGAAAATAGATACTAAATCATTAGTTGACATTAATAATACTGCACCTGTAATTACAAATAGTATAATTAACGATAATTATGGATTTATCATACAAATTCTAATCGATTATCTTAAACCCACCGTCAGGGTACAGATTATAGCCAGTACCCATAACCTAGTGAAATTAATAAGATAATCTACAGTCCTCTATTATACATTGTATCTTTAATATCTTTTATTAATTTAATACCTTCAGATGTTAAATGTGCTTTACTATTTATTAAAATAGAGGCTTTTTTAAATCTATCGAAATCTAATAACTTTACTCCTGATAGAGTATGTTTAGATAAAAGAGGTGTCAATTTTTGATTTATGTCCTCTGACTTAGTAATAACTAATTCGACTGCTTCACGAGATTTATGTTTTCTTACTATTCCACACTCTAAAGAATCCGCAATTCTTTTTAGTAAATCTAAATCTTTAGCATGTTGACTTAAACTAAATACTAGACTCACTGCATATCCTACTTTTCTATCTTTACTTGGATAGATAGAAATAAAGAAAGATGCTTCAGCTGTTATAAATCCAGCTAATCAGTCAGGGTTTATCGTAGGGGCTATTTTAAGTTCTGGAATCACTGCAGGTTTTAAATCAGGATATTCTTCTTCTACGACCTTAGGTAATCCCTTATTTAAATTAGCTCTTTCAGAGAAGATTTTGAACAAACCAGATAAAGATTGATGTTCCCCTTTCTGCATAAGAAGAAGTATTCTCTTAAATACTAAGTAGTCCTTCAACTTAAGAGATGATAAAGGATACTTATCAAAATGAGGTAAAACATGTTTTAGTAAATCTTTAGTTGAACCTATTGTATAATAGATTATTCCTCTTTTACTTTTGTAGATTTTACCAGCATTAAAGTAAGCTTTAAATTGAATTAGAATGTCTAAATCTTTTATATCCAACCCAATAGTAAATGTAGGATGAATTTTTCAACCTGTACCTGATTTCTTTTTAGAGGTAGAAATAGTGAATGAACCATCTCCGTCTGTAAATCCTGTTATAAATCAAGGATTTAATTTAAAACTCTCTTTATTAATAGTAGATATTTCTGATTCAATATTAGTATTTGAATCATTAGTTGTATAATAGCGTTTGATTAGAATTTGATTAGATGGGATTCCATATCAGGATATTCTTTCGAATCCTCTTAGAGTACACCTTAACAATGGATTAATTACTAACCCATTACAACTGCCGTCTACTCGTTGCTCTTTTACAACAGTATATAGCTTGCGCACAAATACTGTTGACTTAGATCCGCGATTACCCATTCCTTTTTCAAGAATCTTTTGACTTGTTACCATACATGAGTAATTAGTTCATCCACCACGGTATAATTCAACCAGATTTGGTATCAAAAGCTTTAGGGCTTCCCCGGAATTTGACAGTTTATCCCTTAATAATTGAAACAACTTCCCAGGTTGTTGTTGTTTAGGATATTCAATAATTTTAAAATGTTCTCCCATTTTATTTATTATTTTTGTGTTATAATAAATAAATTTATATAACAATAAATCTTTTAAAGAAGAATATTCTGACACTCATACTTTTCTAGGGTAAAAACTAGTTAATTGTAATATTAATATACTAACTAAAAAGATAAAAATATGGAATATTTGTGTGATATTTGTCATAAGTAATAAACCACCATGTAAACCGACTCCTTTAGTTACAACAGCTAAAGAAGAGATATCATGTAAAATACAATAAATTAATATTAATATCGCTATCCTATTAAATAGTATCGATATATCTCGTCTTATATTGACGGCGTTTGAAAGTAAAACTAGTATTATTGATAATATAATCATTTTTTTTTTTAAGTGTTTTGCTAGTTAATTAGACTTAACCATGGCCTCACGGCGAGCCTTAGGAGAAAATCGAATTCTCATTACTAACGTATGAAATTAGAGTTTTAACCATTTAAACTACTTAGGCTTGCTTAATAGCATATTACTACGAGCTTGCGAGTAAGAGGAGGTTATGGTTCGAAGAGGGAACGAGAGCAGTAACCTCCGCCTAGACTTCTCCATATTTCTTCGAAATTTATTTCTTTTTTTTTTCTCCGAAGGACTACGTCCTTCGGACTCAGCTAGCTCTATAAAGTTCTTTATTTTTTTTTTATTGCTGTATTTTCTAGCGGAGCATACTAATTTAGAAGAAATATGGAAGAATCTTCCTCCTAGAAGAATGCCCCCTTTGGTGGCATTCTTCTGGAGAGTACGCTCCGCTAGCGAAGGCTAGGCGAAGGCTAGGCGAAGGTTAGGCGAAGGCTACTGATTCAGGGGTCGGATAGGCGAAGCCTCGAACTTTCTTACTCTCGCAAGCTAAAGCTTTAGCCTACTATAGAAGGAATTTCGTTCCCCTGAACAAAGAGGGCAAGCTAGCGCACTAATTCTAGCTTTAGCTTATATATGCTGGCTATATGGATAGAGACAGCTCCTAGGGTAAACACTCGGGATCGAACCGAGAACAAGTTACACCACAAATAACCACTCTACCGATTGAGTTATGTCTACCTTAATAAATCTAGCTTTAGTTGCTTTAGTTAGCAGGAGCTTGCTATGAAATACTCCCGGAGTAAAAAAAAAGAAATTTATTTCTTTTTTTAGCGGAGCGTACTCCTAACGAAGTGTAAGCACTACGCAAGCTCCCCCTATTCCAGAACAATGCCCCCTCTGGGATATTTTTTTCTGTGCTTATCCCTACGGGATCAGGGCATATTTCTTCGAAGAGGCACGCCAGCCAGCCACTAATTTCTGATCCCGTAAGGGATATGAAATACAGGAAAAAATCCGCGAGCTAAGGAATCAGCCTACTCTCCCTCCGAAGGATGGCTGGCGTGCCTCACACTTCGTTAGGGGGCTCGTCAAATATCCCCACTTCGTTGGGATTAGATAAAAAAAATTCGAAGGATATGCTTCGCGCTTCGCGCTTCGCGCTTCGCTACTAATATTAAGATAAAATTATCCTGCGGTGATTCGAACACCGACTGTAAATACCAAAAATTTATGATCTACCCATTAATCGACAGGATATAGATATAGGAGGCAAGATAGCCCCTCCCCTATTCAATAGTCCGGAGTAGGCTTCGCCTCATCAGCGAGCTCTTCCTAACGAAGTGTGAGGCACGCCACCAGAGCTTGCGGGATTTTTTTTATAGTACATATCCGGCGGAGCCGGATATGTACTAGTAAGCTCGAAGAAAAAAAAATATTGCGCGATTCGTTCCACGAATATCGGATAGGCGAAGCCTCGAACTTTGCTTTTTTTTTTTTAATCGCTATAGTCCTTCGGACTCAGCAAGCTAAAGCTCGTAATTAAACTAGGGAGTAGGCTAAATAATTATTAATGTACAGGCAAGAGGACTTGAACCTCTATGGTAATAATACCCGTCGCACCTAAAACGACTTCGTCTTCCATTCCGACATGCCTGCTTTTAATTGTGTAATCCATATCCCCGTCGGGATTAGGACTCAGCTAGCTCGATACTTCTCCTAATCCCAACGAAGTGGGGGGCATTCTTCTTGACGAGTACACTTCGTTAGGGGACTACCGGAGTAAAAAAAAAGAAATTTATTTCTTTTTTTAGCGGAGCGTACTCCTAACGAAGTGTAAGGACTACGCAAGCTCGAGACTTCATCTAGGGCAAGCTCTCTCTCCGAAGGATGGGTGGCGTGCCTCACACTTCGTTAGGGGGAGCTTGCTCCTGCGGAGAGACGAAGTCTACTGCTATACGAGTAGGCGTAGGCTGGGAGGGGTCGCTTGCGGATTTTCGCGGAAGATTCTTCCGCGACGAAAATATAAGGGGGGACTTCGTTACCGCCTGTATTTTTTTCCCTCCCTAACGAAGTGTACCTTATCCTCGCTAGCTAGAAATATAGGACTTGCAGGATTCGAACCTACATTTTAATGATTAAAAGTCATATGCATTCACCATTATACTAAAGTCCCTTATAGCACGAGAAGTAAAAAAAAATAAGAGTAGTGCATATCCATATTCCCTCAGGTAGACGAAGTATCGAGCTTGCCTAGACGAAATCTCTCCCGGAGGGATATGGATTTGCACTAACGAAGTGTATCCCTTCGGTATTCGTGGTACGAATCGGGCAAGCATATCCATATCCCGGAGGGATATGGATAGTAATATTCGTTTCACGAATCAGCAAGCTCTATAATAAGGCGGTGACGAAGAGGCTCCGCCTCTTCCTTTATTTTTTTTTTCTCGTTCGAGTAAGGCGCATGCGAAGCTAGAGCCTCCGCCTACTATAAGAATTAGCAAGCTAAAGCTACACTTTTATATGCACACGGTAAGACTTGAACTTACAACAAAAATAGCTTCAATATTTCACTCTACCGATTGAGTTACATGTGCTTTTTTATTAGGGCGAGCTCTCCCTAACGAAGTGTATCCCTAACGAAGTGTATCCCTAACGAAGTGTATCCCTCCGAAGGATGGGTACACTTCGTTAGGGAATCGGGAATACTCGTAGCTATTAACCATTTGTTATTTCAGAGCTCGCGCCCCCCCCTTCGGCGGGATCAGAAATTAGCAAGCTAGAGCTTGCTGATCCCTAATCCCGGAGGGATATTGAGCCGGAATTAGTCGAGACCTCCAATTCTCTACTAATAGCGAAGTTTAAATATTATATCTTACAACTTAAACGTTCTGCTCAACCAATTGAGCTTCACAAGCTTATATGGAGACACTCGGATTCGAACCGAGCCTTCTAACATGCAAGGTCAGCATTCTACCAAATAAATTATGTCCCCTACGGTAGATAGCTTATATAATACCTATAGCTATCTACCAGTAAGAGCTTGCGCCCCTACTTATAACTACTTTGTCCTTTCTTGTCTCTTCCTATAGACTTTCCTAGCTTAGATATTTCCCGTTCTAGCTCGAAGAATTCACTGTCTGACATCATAGACAGTGGACTATCTTCAGTAGACAGTGGACTATCTTCAGTATCCACCGGTTCGGGATTACTAGTTGGTAGGTCAGGAAGAAGTAGGATAGGATTTATACTTTCCATTGTGGCTTCCCCTACCACATTATTCATAACTTCACGATACAAATCTTCATCTACTTGCATTGGCTCATCGCGGTTAACAAGATTTGACTCTAAGATCTCACCCATCCCCTGGTTAGCTTGCGTATTAATAGGACTAGAGTTGTCGCTAGAAATACTATCTGGAGTTGACTCTGGTATAAAAAATTGCGGTGAAAAAGTCAAATCTCCTTCACTGATCATATCATCTGCAGATATTAGAGTAACCTCCGGCTTACCAGCCTCCTCCTGGTTAGCTTGCATATTTATAGGACTAGAGTTATCGCTAGATATACTATCTGTATCTGGAGTTGGCTCTGGTGCAAAATAAGCATTAGTATAACTATTCGAAGAAAAATTCAAACGATCACTCAAATTAAAACCATCACTCAAATCCTTATCTCCTAATGGTTCTGAGGATAAAACTGATTTCATGAATAGCGCTCCTTCTATATAACTCGACCTAGGGTAATTTACTAATGGTACTACAGTAGCGAATTCTGCACGGCATATGCAAATTTCCCCAATACGCCCATCTGATTCGCATCGTAGTTTATCCTTAGGCGGAGGTATATAAACATTAATTTGTTGGGACGGATAATTATTAGGAGGCATTACCTCCGTACCCCTAGGATAATGCTCGTAAAAAAAATCAGGAGCCATCGAGAGATAATAATTTGCATTTCCCACACTCCATAAACGAGGTTCTGGTGCATTTGGTGGCCCGATTACCGTTAACATAGTATGAATATCAACAGTCAATAACCTAGTTCCAGTTCTATCGTGAATAACTTCCGCTACAGGAGTATTAAGCGGTCTAGCTATAAAATCTGTTTCCTTAGGTGGCGTTGGTACCCCCTCACTAGAACTATCATCTGAAGATCTTATAATAGCCTCTGGGTCAGCCATTTGGCCAGCCCTATTCCCGGGTAAGCTCGTAATCGGACTTGCCTCACTATAATTATTACCATAATCACCTGAATCACTAGAACTATCATCTGAAGATATTATAATAGCCTCTGGCTCACCCGCATCTTGGCCAGAACCGTCTACCTCACCAGGATCCGCTTCTAAGTAAGAAGGCTTTAGACTCGCGATTTGACGTTCTAGCTCGAAGAATTCACTGTCTGACATCATAGATAGTGGACTAACTTCAGTAGACAATGGACTATCTTCAGTATCCACCGGTTCAGGATTACTAGTTGGTAGATCAGGAAGAAGTAAGATAGGATTTATACTTTCCATTACGGCTTCCCCTACCGCATTATTCATAACTTCACGATACAAATCTCCATCTACTTGCATTGGCTCATCGCGGTTAACAAGATTTGACTCTAAGATCTCACCCATCCCCTGGTTAGCTTGCGTATTAATAGGACTAGAGCTGTCGCTAGAAATACTATCTGGAGTTGACTCTGGTATAAAAAATTGCGGTGAAAAAGCCAAATCCCCTTCACTGGTCATATCATCTGCGGATATTAGAGCAATCTCTTCCCCCTCTACCACTTGGTCACCCGAAGCCACTGCTGTACGACCTTTGCGTGAACCACTATTGTTATCATTATCCTTTGGACTTTCAGCCTCATATGGATAAGGCGCATCCGCAAAGCTGTCTTCAAAAGGTAGCTCCATAGGGGATTCTACTGTTGGTGGTTGCTCACTCGCTTGCACAGCAGAAGCTACTTCACGATTATTTTGAGCATTATTATCCTCATCTCCGCTATAACCATAGATATCCTCTTCCTCTTCATTTGACCCTGAGGGATGAAGAGGTGTTTCATTTGGTAGATTAGTACTAGGGGTTGGCCTTCTGGAGGGGAGGTCGTATTCAACATAATGCGCTTCAAGAGTACGTGGATTTAGATCTGTACTATCATTATTCAAGTTAGCTACTTGCAATATTAGATTAGGGATTTCTATATCCCCATTTGGTGAAGGATCTGGTGGTCAAGTTGGAGTAAACCTTAATGTAATTTTACTATTACTTCCTTTAGTAGTATAAACCTGTTTTAGTAGAGTAAACTCAAGGTTAAGTTTTCTAGTTTTTTTCATAACTAGAGTATTAGGTATAGAAGATTTGACTCTTTGCTCACCTTCATAATCAAAATTAACTCTTTTCCCTCCCAGAGATATTTGGTGATATTCATGTGGTATAATATCCAAGAGTTTTATACTCTCAAAGGGCAACTCTATAGATATACTTTTTCCACGGAAAAATCTATTATTAAACCCATCTAAGGTATATTTAACTGACTTAGGGTTTTTATTTTTATAGTCTACAGCTTTTTTAGTAAAACCTACACTTTTCTTTTTAACAACACTAAAATTATCCATATCTGATTGATACGGATAATTTTTATCGACCCCAGCTAGAACACTAAAATTATCCTTATCTGATTGATAAGTTAAGTTTCCATCTGAATTTGTATAGATAAAATCCATACATCTACGAATAGATACCTCATCCCTATTATCTAACATATTATAGTCATGTGTAGGCATAGTCATATTAGACATACCTCCTTGTTTAAAAACAAAAGGTAATTTTACACTATCATTTTTAACGTCTATAATGCTATAAAGTTCGTAATCTGTATTTCTGTCTAGTATTGGAGCAAATGTTGTACTTGTAGTGTTTATTCCAAAATATTTACTATCAGTGGGTTTTAACTGAAAAAATTCAAATGTAAGTCTATTAATAGAAACACCATAAATATTCTGAAATTTAGTAAATTCACTTCTAGTCAATTTACTAGCGATTTTTTTTATTAACTCTGCTCTAGATTTTTCTAATGGTAAATTTATGCTAGCATCTAATTCACCCAGCATTTGCCTTCTAATTTTATAACCTTCCGCAACTCCCTCTTTATACATACTAAAATAAGTCATATGACTTTGGTTTCTAGTTATTAATAAACGGTTTATAGGATAATCACGACGAGTTTTGAAATAATAGCAATCATTATCCATATATTCATTATTACTGTCATTTCTAGACATTCGCCTTTCTGCGAATTTTACTAAATCCCATTCTTTTCCTTTAGGACGAGCTAGAAGATATTCATCTTTTTGAATAGCAGATTTTGTTTCAGACCGGGCTTTATACATTAAGTCTTTAAATTTAAGTCTAGATTTATCTGAACCATCTTCTTCTCAAATCATGAAATCCTTAGGGTTAGCTTTTTGACCTTTAGTTAAATAAAATTCCACTAATTTTCTATATTCGTTGTCTAAGGTATTTTCAAAAAAGGCTAACTTCCGGGCTGCCAATCTGTCCTCATGTATTACAAAATTTTCATTATTAGCTATTTTTATAGCTTCCCCTTGTACTCCTACTACCTTCTTTAAGTCTTTAGAGAATTTAATACTATCAGTAGTATCAAATTCTCTAATTCTAAGATTATTTTGACTTTTTTCTTGGTAATAATTCTTTACAGTTTTTAGTTCGGGTTCCATATAATACGATGAAGGCCTTCATACTCTAAATAAACTTGTATTATCTATAGATTCGGCTTGAGTAAATATTATTAAACCATTAATTCTATTCTCCACCTTATCTATCCCTATCTGGGGTAACATTATACCATATTTAGATTCTAATGTTGTTGTAATATCCCTAATTTTGGCTGAACTATCCGTAACATTTGCATTTTGTAAATAATAAGTAGGCATAAAGACACAACCAGGCAAGTCATGTCTAATTATATTAACTATTAATAATCTCCCTTTTAAAACCAAAGAAACCGCCCCATAAAATTTAGTATTATAAAAATAATTTATTGGTTTTACTGTGAAATTAGCTTGCGATCTTTGAATACCTTCATTATATTTAAGTTTTCACGTAATATTTACGATAGGAGAATTATTTAATTTATCTTTATATTCTTTTATTAGCCCTTGTCGAACAGATTCAGTAACAGGTACATAATCAGCCTTTTTCTTTATGGTTTCATCTATATTTCGATAATATATAGATAAAGAAGCCCCACCCTCTTTCGCCACGGCTTCTTTATTTAGGTTTTGAGCAGCCTCTTTCTCTATGGCTGCATCTAGATTTCGATAATATATACCCACGTCCGTATCGGGTACTTTATGTAGGTTTCGAGCTTCTTCAGCCGCTTTCGCCAGGGCTATTTCTGTTTTTCGCACCTGCATGATATTGATGGTTGGTTCAGGTCCACACTTTACTACACCTGGCGTACTGAAAGGTATGCCTTTCCACTCGTAATATCTTTGGTTACCTTCATTAAAATAAAACTTACTGAAACCTGAATTACATGCTTCCTGTAAAAATGGAGTTAGTGATATAAATGCCGCTATATAGCTGGCTGACCCCGCTAGATCCAATGCGCTCTTAAGTGGTATAGGCTCATGCTTATTTATTCCGACCCTCTCTCCCGGAGGGATACACTTCGTTAGGGAAGCTCGGACTCCAGAATCGCCATCGGAGAGAGGGTCAACCCTACTGCACGATATTGTACTTTGTCTACTAACGAAGTGTGAGGCACGCCATCCTGGCTTATTTATTCGCAAGATACCGTATATTATACAAATTGTGAATAATGTTATAATTATAACAATAAACCCTTTTATTATTATAGATATAATTATTGTACTATAATAGTTTTGAATTAAGTAGTTTACAATTATAGTACATGTTATTCTATATAGATTTACTCTTTTTACTACGTAATCATTATACAAATAATAATCTTTATCCTCTATAGATTCTTTCTTCAGATATTTCACTATAAAATTTAGCAAATAAAAAAACATAGGTAAAGGAAGAGTAAGTATTAATATTGTTATTATAAAACTATTATTATCATCTATATTTAATAACATAGTAGCTAGCAAATATCTAAAAATATATATTATTATAATAGATATTATTCACATTTTAAATATATGCTTTAGAATTTTCCCTATATTATTTATTATCAGTGTAATAAAGTGCACTAATTTTTCTCTAAAATCTACTTTTTTATGACTGGGCAAGCCACTATAAAAAAACTGAAAATGTTTTTGATAAAAATTTAGAGCTAAAGCTTTAACTAATATTACACTTAATATACTTAAAATTATAAAAATATAATTTTGTATTATAAAAAGTATGGGAAATATTATAAATAATATTAAAACCATTAATATATAAGTCCTAAATCCAAATAAAGATCTATGACTATAACATAAGATATAATTTATATTACTATCTAATTTAATGTTTTTAGCTAGCTCTGGGACGCCTACGGATGATACCAAATTTTCGGGAAGATTATTTAACACTTCTAAGAATAAATTCAAATCTATTTGAATAGATGTAACGGCTACATGAATAAAAACTACAGCTAAAAATTGATATAATTTTATATTAAAGATATATCGTGAAATAAGTTCTATAGAATTTTTAGATAGCCTGTTGATTTTCTGACGATTTATAAAAGTACGAAGATTTATATATTGTTGAAGATCTCTGCTGAGACGAAGTCTACCCCCTACGCTGGGATCAGAATGCAGAGATCAAGGGAATCTAACGAAAAGACGGACTAAAAGAAGATTAATATTTTTTTTCATTTTTAAGGTATTGTTATTTATAAAACTAGTAGTCGCATTTAGTTAAGTTAATAATAATAGCCTACGACTTACTAAGACTCCCGCTCCCACCAATATGGTGGGGAGCCGGAGGTGGAGATACGAGGTCTACTCCCCATATCACCTTAAGAATATTAAACCGCGCTATAATTACAGGCTAAATATATAAGAGCTTGCTCCCTCCGGAGAAATACTCCCTAACGAAGTGTACTCCTATTCCCTAACGAAGTGTACTCATATTCCCATATTCCCGTATTCCCGGAGGGAATTAGGGAATTAGGGAGGCATTCTTCTGGGAATAGGGAATCGCGAATCGCATATAATATACATTAGCATTTTATGCTCTTTAGAACTTGGTAGTTAGAGCTATGCACACAGCCTACTTACCTTCAGTACTTCCTTAAGGTACTAAACTAAAGTCGCTTATCTAGTCGTAGCTAGGATAAAAAGAATCAGCGTGCTTGCGAGAGACGAAGTCTCTCCCCCTAGGGGAATAGGGGGATGAGATTGTTCCTAGCAAAGACTCCTCTTTATTTTTTATCTTTATACTTTGCTAGGGAACTTTGTTCCCTAGCAAAGAGTGCGCCCACGCTAAATTAGCGTACATAGCTCTAACTATCGCATTCTTCATCACATGAAACTTCATATTCTTAATTCTTTCTATAAGATATAGCCCACTTGCTAATCCAGCACAAGCTAGATGGCTAAGCTTACAATAAGTTTGAGTCGCCCGCTTATTTATACTAGCTAAGCTCTGAAGAAAAAAAAGAGCTTGCTATGAGTAAGGGGTCGCTAGCGCGATTTTTTTTTTTCTGTGTAGCGGAGCGTACTCCTCCTCTTTAATTTTTTTTTTATCGCTTGCTTTATATACTCAGTATATATATACCTTCTCTAGCTTATCAGTTACTGAAAAGAAGTGTAGATGCTATGTGGAATACAATAGCATTATTATAGTATGTATAATTATAAATCCTACTATACTATACTAAATCCTATAGAATACGGTTAGTCAGATTCGAACTGACACAAATCGAGTGGAAATCGACAAGTCTACCATTAACCTATAACCGTTCAAATAGAGCTTGCGCACTGAGGAGTGGTTTGAACACACGAGTATAACTCAGAAAAGCTTAAGCTTTTCTGAGTTTATTCTTCCACGAGGAGTAGTACTGCGTACTAGCAAGCTCTATTCCCGGCGTAGCCGGGTATAGAGCTTGCTGGAGCTTGCGTAGACGAAGTCTCTCCCTAACGAAGTGTATGAATGCCCCCCGTAGGGGTAGGGAATAGTGAAACGAATATTACTACCTCTATAAAACCTTCTTTAGCTATACATTTAGCTAGGTAAGAAGGGTGCATATTAATAAAAGCTGCGGCTCTTCTTATAGAAGTAAAATACACAACTTCATTGGTTTCAACATTATCATTATCTACTAATAGACCACCTGAAGGTTGAGAATTAGCTCCCAGTTTTATTTTAGCCTCTTCGGATAGAGGTTTACCTAATTTAGCTGCACGTATAAGTTCTATAGTCTGAGGGCTATGTTTAAAGCCGTATAGAGAACCCGCAGTTTTCAAGGTGTTATACTTAAACTCGTAGTCGGCGTAGACGAAGTCTCTCCGCAGGACTAGCCTGCGTACCCGAGACTTCTAATTTCGAAGAGATATGTATTTCATATCCCTTACGGGATCAGAAATTAGTATTTCAGAGCTCGCGCCCCCCCCTTCGGCGGGATCAGAAATTAGAAGTGGGGGGGGGGTAGACTTCTCCGCCGAAGGGGAGAGACTTCGTATACAGCAAGCTCTTTAATATCCGAAAAAGGACTTGAACCTTCAAGGCACTCTGCCTACAAATTTTAAGTTTGTTGTGTTTACCAATTTCACCATTCGGATTTTTTTTTACAATTAGCCAGAGTCGAACTGACAAAATTCGTTTGGTAAACGAATAGTTTACCATTAACTTATAATTGCTTACTTCCTACAACTATAGTCTTTCTTAACTGTCTATCACCAATGAATATAGCTCATTGAGATACACTTTACTAGCCTTCGCTAGCGGAGCGTACTCTCCGAAGGAGGAAGATTCTTCCGCGACGAAAATACAGCAAGCTCTCCTTAGCCTGCTGATTATTTTTTTCTACAGAAAAAAATCGCGCTAGCGACAGAAGTCTACCCTACGAAGTGGGGGGCATTCTTCTGGATAGCCTTGTCTTAAGACTACGGTGCAAATCTCTATCTAGTGTTAGGGTTTTTTATATTAGAGAGAGCTGGATAGGCTTCGCCTCTCCAAATAAATTATCTCTCTCCTTAGCCTGCTGATTATTTTTTTCTACAGAAAAAAATCGCGCTAGCAACAGAAGTCTGCCCAACGAAGTGGGGGGCATTCTTCTGGAGTGAGTCTTTAGTTATATTTGGACCGATTCCGGCACTCAGATTTAGGGCTAAAGTGACTTGAACACTTATAATTACTGTTATGAGCAGTACACTTTACCTATTAAGTTATAGCCCTACGCGGACAAAGGACTTGCACCTCTAACCTCTGGACATGAGCCAAATGTGTTACTATTACACCAATCCGCTTTAGACTAGATAGGATTCGAACCTACGATGGTAGCATTGAAAGAGCTATGTCGTAACCGCTTGACTACTAGTCCTTTTAATATCCCTCCCTCCGAAGGACTAATTTCGAAGAAATAGGGGAGACTTCGTCTACAGCAAGCTTAAGCTTGCGCCTTAAAAAAATGAGGCAGAATCCTCTTTACGGGAGAAGCCACAGGAGTTGCACCTGGATGTATTGGCCGCACCCAACCATAACCACTATCGGTTTAGCTTCATCTTGGTGTGGAAGCTCGAGCTGAGATATTTGCACCCTACTAAGGTATAATATTGCAGTCTCCCATCTCTGCCTTATTTACCACTAAGATTACTAAAATAGCTCTTTTTTTTTTGTAGTTTACTAGCCTGCGTATTAACTTGCTATCGCATAAGCCAGCTAAGACTATTAAGTTTAATATAGAGCTTGCTGTAGTCCCCTAACGAAGTGTACTCTCCGAAGGAGGAAGATTCTTCCGCGACGAAAATACAGCAAGCTCTCCTTAGCCTGCTGATTATTTTTTTCTACAGAAAAAAATCGCGCTAGCGACAGAAGTCTACCCAAAGGGATATGGATCGCACGAAGTCTGGTTTATGGGCGCCCTACCTCTAGTAGTGACTCTTTCTAGACTTGTCAAATTAGAGTCTTTAAAATATTCATCACTAATAAGTCTAAAGTGATATTACCACTTGACGACTAATCCTAGCTTGCTAAAGCAGTAAGCTTTGCCTGATTCGAAGAATAGTAGCTTCGCTAGGTAATAAGACGCAACTCTATAATGAGAGGAGTAGTACTGCGTACTAGCAAGCTCTATTCCCAGAAGAATGCCTCCCTAATTCCCTAATTCCCTCCGGGAATATGTGTACACTTCGTTAGGGAGAGACTTCTCCTAACGAAGTGTGAGGCACGCCACACCACTCCGTCGACCACGGAGTGGGGGTCCGCCTGGGGGATACGCCTTATTTTTTTTTATCCCTGGCGCCTTACTATTCGTCAGCCCAATGCAAGTATCGCACTTACTTCTATTGATTACAAAACAATTGCATTACTTTTATGCTAATCAGGCTCTAGCTACAATTTGCTAAAATTTAAAAAGCCAAACCACCCGATAGCAAAGTATATCCAGGTATGGTTGGCTAATTTCTGCTGAGCAGAAATAGGCATGCATTGTACATGCGATATATGTATAAATAGTTATTTATAAAATTAGTACTTTATTCTTAAAAATCTCCAGATTCGTACGGATAAAGCCTATATTAATCCTTCGTAATAATATTTTACGTATATTTAAGAAATATCTTAAGATAAGCTTCGTGCCTATATGCTTTCAGCACTTATCCTTAACCAACTTAGCTTTCCTGCCGTGCCTATGCTATATATTTATCTTAGTGAAAGAAACATCCCTATGTATAGCTAAAGCTATACAGATATATAGAATTTTTATCCTATATTTTAATATTTGGGCACATAGACAACAGGTAAACCATAGGTTAGTAACTATTATTTAACCCTTTTACAAATTAAATTCTTCTTGTTCCTTTCGTACAAAAGTTAGTTCTTATTATATTCTAATTCCCCCTAGAAGATAGAAACCATACTGTCTCACGACGTATTTAACCCAGCTCATGTAACTTTTTAATCGACGAACAGTCGCACCCTACATAGTTCCTGCATCCATGAGGATAAGTTAAGCCGACATCGAGGTGCCAAACCGCGCACTCATTTTGTACACTCTTGCGCAAATTAGCCTGTTCTATGTGTTATCATAAAAGCGTCCTATGAAGGTGGGAACGAAGTCCCCCCCTTATTTTTTTATTGCTGTACAAGCAATACCTCCGGTATACGAAAGACCGAAGGATAGCTATAGCACTTATATTTCCATTTTTTTCAAAACGGTTCAGACTATGTCTTCATTATTATTATATATATATATTTTAGTAGTAGTCCATATCCCAGGCGGACCCACTTCGTCTAATTTCTGATCCCGTAAGGGATATGAAATACAGACGAAGTCTCGGGATTAGTAGCCTTCTGATGAGTAGTCCTTCGGACTCAGAAGGCTACTAATCCCAACGAAGTGGGGGCATTCTTCTGGACTACTCATCAGAAGCCTCTTGCGCCTTTCTTTATTTTCCACCTATTCAACCTTTTACTGCAAAGGCTCCAATACGACGTTTTGATTTAGCTATTGAATAAGTTACATTTGATTTAGAATTACCTCTAAATAAAACTGAACTTAAACCTCTAAAAGAAGAATCTACATTTTTTAATCCTCCTTTTCATTTTAATGAATAGATAGATCTATCCGCTCTGTAACGTTTAGTTAATCTACCTTTAACTTCTAATCTTATACCTGCCATATTTTTATATCCAATAGAATTATAAATAGTATTATGGATATTTTCTTTATTAGCATCGCTGCTATGCATTATTCCATTATTTATATCTGAAGGGTATGTACCATCTAACAGTTTAGATAGAGAGGAGGTTGGCGCCAAGCTTCCAGCGATGCCTTCCGGCATAGCTGGGAATACTATATTAGATATTATTTTTAAATCTTTAAATTTACTTTGAAATAGATCCATTTTTTGATCACCTTTTATTATAGATCTTTCTTTAATCGTATTAATATTAGGTAAATATGCTCTATTTAAAATACTAAACATAGAATTTATATAATTTATTCTTCTTTTTCTTAATTTTAATGCTAATGCATTAGTAAAAAGATCTGTATGATATGCGACAGATTTTAAATTAATTATATTATATTCTATTTTTTTTCCTAGAATTTTATTTAATATATTACTTAATTTAGGTAAAAACACCAATCTGTTGAATTTATATTGATTAAGAGAATATAATAAGTCATATTTTCTTAAGTATTTTAGATATTTTCTCGCATATTGGTTAAGAATAACACCTCAAACTTTTTTTAAATAAAGATCTTTTAATTTTATAAATTTATTTAAATATTCTAGTTTATATTTTATAAATTTGGTTTTTCTTATTATATCACTAATAAATATATATTGATCTTTATATTCACCTAAGATTTTATAAATTTTTTCTATATTTTCTTTATATAATAAAAAATAACGTTTGGCTATTAATTTTTTACTTATTTTTTTATTTATTTTTAAATATTTTTTTTTTAATACATTTTTTTCTCTATTTAGAGTATACAGAGTAATTATTGCTTTATTATTAGTATGTTTAATTTCAGCATTACTTACGTGTATTCTTCTTAATAAATTACGTCTTCTTTTTAATAATATAAATTTAGATCCTGTATATTTATGATCTTTAAAATATAAATTAAAGTAACCTTTTATTATTTTGTTTATATTTAAATCATTAACTGGTATATTCTTTAATGTATTTTTATTATAAGAATAGATAGTATTCTTTCATTCTTTAGAAAATGAAGGTAAATATTTGGTTATTCCTATATCACCTATTTTTTTCTTTAAAAGTATTGTTTTAGATTGTTTTAAATTATTATTATAAATTTTCGAGCTAACTTTGCCTTGCCCACCTTTAGAAGAGGCGGCTTGAAAGTTAACGATTCCCGGCGTAGCCGGGAATACTACGTTACCGTCTTTATTCATTTTTCTAAATATTTATTCTTTCTTTTATTTTTTTTTATATATATATATATAATAATAATGTTGGGTGTAAAAAAGGATTATTGTTTAGCCTGCAAGTAAAAGCAACTAGCTTTATATATCGGCTAGCTGGCTCTTCCTCGCAAACTGTGCATATAACTCACCTTATAGTCGTTGAACGTCTTTATCTTATAATTTATGCTAAGATAAATTTCGCTTCAAATTTACATAGCGAGCTTTATAGACGGAGTCTCGTAAAGCAACGCGTAAGTAATTTTTGAAATTAACCCAATATATTATTAATTATTTTTACTTCTCAATATAGCACGGGTAGACGAAGTCTCAGTGATATCCCTACGGGATCAGGATTTTTTCTCCGAAAAAATATGCTGGCTGATTCCTGATTCTCTAATTCCCTACCCCCGTAGGGGGTCAGGGAATAGGGAATAGGGGGCTAGCTTCGCTAGAACGAAGTCCGCTCTTCATAGCAAGCTCGTATTTTTTTTTAAAAAAAAGCTGAGTCCGTAGGACTATGACCCATACCACAGTGAAATAAAATATTAAAGGACAAACATCCCTAGCGTAGCTTTTCCAATAATCCAAGATCTTTCCTTGTTGCATCTTGTGATCCTATGCCCTGCTTACGCAACTGTAAGATTTGTTGATAATCAAACAGTAAGGCAAGATTTAGCCGTTGAGCTTTTTAGATAATTAAAACATAACTATTAGAGCATAGCTAGATAGCCAGTCTTAATAGTTAAAAAATATTAGTGCGAGCTTGCTATGAAATACATAGTAGTCCATATCCCCCCTTCGGCGGGATTAGGACTCAGCAGCTACTACTTAATATTTTTATTATCTCTAATTTCTATATAGTGAAAATCCTACCTTTTTTTAAATATATATACAACGAATGTACATATAAATAATTTTATATGATTAAAAATAGTTATACTACCTTAAATCGCAAACAAAATAATTATAAATTATTAGACACTCCTGTTTACTCTTTACAGGGTCTGTGCCCCACATAAACTGTCCCCTAGCGATAGTTCCTTAACCAAGGGTACTTATCTATTTCTGCAGGCATAAATCCAAATTTAAGTATAATCTATCATTATGCGCTTACAGCAGAAAGGAAAATAAGCTGAATTAGGTTGATTTACTACGAGCTTAAGCTCGTCCTAAACCAATTCATTCATATGAAAAAAAAATAAAGGATTCTCATTGTCATAGAGCCAGCTTGCTAAGCAAGCCGGCCGTCAATTACCTTATAAACTGAAAATTGTTTATCATACTCTATAATTAGTGACAGTAAAGCTGCATAGGGTCTTCTCGTCTAACTAGAGGTAAACTGTATCTGCACAGCTATTCCAATTTCACTGAGTCAATCATAGAGACAGCTGTTGTATCGTTACATCATTCATGCAAGACCGCATTTAACGGCCAAGGCATTTCGCTACCTTAGGACCCTCACGTTAAGGCCGCCTTTAACCGGGGTTTCCGTCTACATCAAATATTAGTATATTTAATTATATCTGTTAACCAGCCGGCACCGGGCAGACATCACACTCTATACTTAGATTTTTAATCTTTCAGCAAAGTGCTGTGTTTTAATTAAACAGTCGTACAACACTATTTCATGCTTCTTCCTCTTTACCTGATATTAATCAAGAATAATGAGCTCTCCTTATCCCGAAGTTACGGTAGTCAATTTGCCGAGTTCCTTTATGATTGTTAGCTCATTTACGCCTTCGTATTCTCTACTAGCTTACTTGTTTCAGATTCTAGGTACGGTTACTTTCCATTTACAGCTATAGCTAGTTCTAGCCATAGCTTAAACTTATTACTATTTTTCCAGTACATTTTGCACTTAAAATGTCGTCCTTAGTATGAAAGATTGTCTCATCGTTTTAATCTTTTGATTCCATAAACTTAGAGGCCGTTACTTAATTACATCCATAAGCTTTAGGCGGAAAATTTTCTTTTAGTTACTCATGTCACCATTATCACTTGAGTTAAATTATTATAATTTCATTTAAAAAATAAAAATCTTAATTTAGCTCAACGTTCTGCTACCCCATTTAATTATAATTGTATAGTCCGAGCTTGCTGAGACTATTAATTATAAAATAATATGGACAAGGTTTCGGTATATTGTTTAGATCCGATAAATTTTCGATGCTTTTAAAACTTAACAAGCGCTCTGTTACGAGGTCATAAAATTATGGCTGCTTCTAAGCCTATCTCCTTGTCGACTTTAATAAAAACCTTCTTAATTTCACTCAACTAATAATTTAGGAACCTTAACTCTTGTTCTGGGCTGTTTCCCTTTTGACATACAACCTTATCATTCTATGTCTGATGATTTAAGATATATCTTTGCCATTCCGAGTCTACATACTCACTGATAAAATCTTCATGATCCCCCAATTTGTACAAAATAAAACATGGGCTTAACTTGTTAACAAGTTAAGCCTTATGTCTTGTCTGAGATTAAATTCTGTACCTGCTAAGATATTATACTTAAATTGCCTACTGTTATAGGTTTCGCAGAAAACCAGCTATCCTGGTCAGTATTGTCTTTCACTACACCTACCATAATTCTTCGGATATTTATGCTACAATATTCCGTTCGGACTTTTATAATCCTGATTATGGTAAAATCACCAGGCTTCGGGTCTAACTTTAGACACTTACCGTTATTTTAACGCTCGGTTTAACTACGTAGAATCTCGCATCTAATGTTAACTTGGTGACCCATTATGCAAAAGGTACGTTCTAACTTTTTTATTTTTCCGAACTGCTTATAAAATCACTGTTTTTGTTTTGGTTCCCTCACGGTACTTTCCACTATCGCTTACATATTATATTTAGCCTTTGAGGAAGGTTCCCCATTAAATTTAAACAGTTTATCCACCATTTGACTTTCTAGGCTACTCTATTTTAGCTCACGCTAATCATAGAATCTCTTTTGATTTCTTTTCCTGAAGTTAATAAGATATTTCAATTCACTCCGTTTATTATTAGATTTCTCTTAGAGTTAATATAATTATAGGCTTGTAGGTAAAGAATTGCTCATATTACTGGTTGCCTATTAAAAGCGAGCTTGCTATGAAATACGGCCAGCATATATATACAATCAGCTAGCAAGCCTATTTATATAAATAAATCTCTTTAATATGTAGCTTAAATTCTACAATAATTTCTTTCTATACTTATATAATTTAGGAGCAGCTAGCGAAACGCTGGCGCACCTAAATTACATTTATACTTTATATATCCAAAGCGAGCGGTAAAAAAAAAATAGCTTTTTTTCTACCAGCAGCTTCATATCCCTAACGAAGTGTACTGATTTCTGATCCCGTAGGGATATGCAGTATTTTAGGAATTTTTTTCTGTATGCTTCGCACAGAAGCACAGAAAAAATACTGCTGATTCGTGAAACGAATATCCCTATTTTTTTAGAGTTTAGACT